ATCCAGAATAAATTTCAAAACCCTTAACAAAGTACTGCTAATTATTACTTACAAAATTTTTGAGTAAGTTTCTTTAACAATTCACAAAACCAGAATAATGGTTTAAACACAATTTTGTCAAGCCCCAAATAAAATATAAAAGTAATTGCTTTTATATTTTAAACGAATAAGATGTTTTAGAAACAATCTATGAAAACTGTAAAATATATTATAATGCCTAAATCTATTAAGTGAAAATTTGACCATAATCTCTAGGAGCATAAAACATTGGATAATCAAAAAGAAAAAATATTAATAGTAGATGATGAAACCAGTATAAGAAGAATACTCGAAACACGATTATCTATTGTCGGATATGAAGTTGTCAGTGCATGCGATGGCGAAGAAGCATTAACCATATTTAAAAAAGAGTATCCTAACTTAGTTGTTTTAGATGTAATGATGCCCAAATTAGACGGGTATGGTGTATGCCAAGAATTAAGAAAAGAATCAGATGTACCAATAATTATGCTCACTGCACTTGGAGATGTATCCGACAGAATTACAGGATTAGAATTAGGAGCAGATGATTATGTCATAAAACCATTTTCTCCCAAAGAATTAGAAGCAAGAATTAGATCTGTTTTAAGACGTGTAGATAAGGTTCCAACATATAATAGTATACCTAGTTCAGGTATAATCAATATCGGTTTTCTAAAAGTAGATGTAAACAAAAGACAAGTTTATAAAAATAATAGTCGTATTAGACTTACAGGCATGGAATTTAGTTTATTAGAACTTTTAGTAAGTCGTGCAGGTGAACCTTTCTCAAGATCCTCTATTTTACAAGAAGTATGGGGATATACACCAGAAAGACATGTAGATACACGTGTAGTCGATGTTCACATTTCAAGACTGCGAGCTAAACTTGAAGATGACCCAAGTAACCCAGACTTAATATTGACAGCCCGTGGAACAGGTTATTTATTTCAGAGAATTATTGAAACTACATAACAAGATTAAATAAAATAAAAAAGTCAAAATTTTCTGTAATGAACTTATATATACAAAATAACCTTACTAAACTAAAACATTACAATTCACCCATTCTTAAAACATGTAAAAAAATATTCTAATTAAAGTACAATTTTTACAACAAATTACAAATCGAATATTGTAACTATTTAAATAACTATACTTATTATAAAATCATTAAGTAGTTAAACATTTATTAGTCATAATTAATATAGCTTTTATTATCAAAAATTCTTTTGAAATAAATTAAGAGTATAATATAATAATGACATACAATATAACTTTAATATTATTAAAAAGTAAAAATATCAAATTATTGAATTTATAAATTATGATAACAATTAAATAATATAAATAAAGATCTATATATTTAAAGATTTTATAAAAAATTAAGTAACTTAGAGAACTATTTAAAAAAATAATTAAATAAGAAGTTCAATGTAATTTAGATTACACTTATAATTATAAGTAACCGTAAAGAAAAGTAAAGTCACACTATTATATATTTATATTAACACTTAGAAATCTATAATTTATATATGAAATTATAATAAAATATTTACTTATTTAACTTGTTTTAAATATTTAATTTATGACCGTAGCAATTGGACAAGAAAAAAATCGAGGTAAATTTGATCTAATTGATGACTGGGTGAAAAGAGACAGATTTGTTTTTGTAGGATGGTCTGGCTTACTACTTTTCCCATGTTCTTATTTAGCATTAGGCGGTTGGCTAACCGGTACAACTTTTGTTACATCTTGGTATACACATGGATTAGCAAGTTCATATTTAGAAGGATGTAATTTTTTAACAGCTGCTGTATCTACACCAGCTAACAGTATGGGACATTCACTATTGTTACTTTGGGGACCAGAGGCTCAAGGTGACTTTACACGTTGGTGTCAAATAGGTGGATTATGGTCATTTATTGCCCTTCATGGGTCTTTTGGATTAATTGGCTTTTGTTTAAGACAATTTGAAATTGCACGCCTAGTTGGAATTAGACCTTATAACGCAATTGCATTCTCAGGACCAATTGCTGTATTTGTTTCTGTTTTTTTAATGTATCCATTAGGACAAGCTAGCTGGTTTTTTGCACCTAGCTTTGGAGTTGCTGCTATTTTCCGTTTTTTACTATTCTTACAAGGATTTCATAACTGGACATTAAACCCATTTCATATGATGGGTGTAGCAGGAATATTAGGAGGTGCTTTATTATGTGCTATTCATGGAGCTACCGTACAAAATACATTATTTGAAGACGGCGATGCAGCTGACACTTTTAGAGCATTTACACCAACTCAATCAGAAGAGACTTACTCTATGGTAACAGCTAATAGATTTTGGTCACAAATCTTTGGAGTTGCATTCTCAAATAAACGTTGGTTACACTTTTTCATGTTATTTGTACCGGTAACAGGTATGTGGACTAGTGCATTTGGAATCGTTGGTCTAGCTTTAAACCTAAGAGCTTATGATTTCGTATCACAAGAACTACGAGCAGCTGAAGACCCTGAATTTGAAACATTTTATACTAAAAACATTTTACTAAATGAAGGTATTCGTGCATGGATGGCAGCTCAAGATCAACCACACGAAAACTTTATATTCCCTGAGGAGGTTTTACCACGTGGAAACGCCCTTTAATAATATTGGTGTAGGCGGACGAGACATCGAATCTACAGGTTTTGCCTGGTGGTCTGGCAATGCAAGACTAATTAATGTATCAGGAAAACTACTAGGTGCACATGTTGCACACGCTGGAGTTATGGTTTTTTGGACAGGAGCAATGACTTTATTTGAAGTCGCACATTTCGTACCTGAAAAACCATTATATGAACAAGGTTTCATTCTAATACCTCATTTATCTACTTTAGGATGGGGAGTAGGACCTGGTGGAGAAATCATAAATATTTATCCATATTTTGTTGTAGGAGTCTTACATCTAATTTCTTCTGCTGTACTTGGTTTTGGTGGATTATATCATTCACTGATAGGACCAGACACATTAGAAGAGTCTTTTCCATTCTTTGGATACGATTGGAGAGATAAAAATAAAATGACAACTATATTAGGTATACATTTAATTTTATTAGGTATTGGTTCATTTTTATTAGTTATCAAAGCCCTTTTCTTTGGAGGTGTATACGACACATGGGCTCCTGGAGGAGGCGATGTAAGAATTATAAACAATCCAACTTTAAATCCATCTGTTATTTTTGGTTATGTATTAAAATCACCTTTTGGTGGTGATGGTTGGGTAGTTAGTGTTAATAACATGGAAGATTTAATTGGCGGTCATGTATGGATTGGTGTTATATGTATTGCTGGTGGCATATGGCATATTTTAACTAAACCATTTGCATGGGCAAGAAGAGCTTTCGTCTGGTCAGGTGAAGCATACTTATCTTATAGCTTAGGTGCTTTATCAATTATGGGATTAACGGCATCTAACTATGTATGGTATAACAATACAGCATACCCAAGTGAATTTTATGGACCCACTGGACCAGAAGCATCTCAAGCACAAGCTTTTACTTTTCTTGTAAGGGACCAAAGGCTTGGAGCCAATGTCGCTTCTGCACAAGGACCAACTGGATTAGGAAAATATTTAATGAGATCACCAAGTGGAGAAATCATTTTTGGTGGTGAAACAATGCGTTTTTGGGACTTAAGAGCTCCATGGGTAGAACCATTAAGAGGACCTAATGGACTTGATTTAAATAAAGTAAAAAATGATATTCAACCTTGGCAAGAAAGAAGGGCTGCTGAATATATGACACATGCACCATTAGGCTCATTAAATTCTGTTGGTGGTGTTGCTACAGAAATTAACTCAGTTAATTATGTATCACCTAGAAGCTGGTTAACAACATCTCATTTTTTCCTTGGATTCTTCCTATTTATTGGCCACTTATGGCATGCTGGTAGAGCTAGAGCTGCAGCTGCAGGATTTGAAAAAGGGATTAATAGAGAAAATGAAGCTGTATTATCTATGCGTCCTTTAGATTAATAACTACAATTAAATAATATATTCAAAACTATTCTTAATTAAGAATAGTTTTTATAGATTTCATAAACCTAAAAAACTCAAAACGGAAAAAGAATATCTAACTTCTATATAGAAAATAATACAAAAAGCAATCATAGCTAATCTTCCATTCCAACTCTCTGCCCCTTTTGAAAAGCCCCAAGTCCATTTATTAAAATCATTAAAATAACGAAAATTCATAAAACATGATATAATATTTAAAATTAATAATTATCTCGAAAATTCATAAAACATGATATAATATTTAAAATTTATAATTACTTTACCTATAATATAATTTAAAGTATATATGACACTAAATATATATATTATATCACATCCCATTATCAATACATTATCTAGTCAGATTATATATTCTATCAAAGAAAATAACAAAATCAATGAATCTATTTATAATGAGATGAATTTTTTACTAATTTATGAATTATTACGGAAATGGATTAAAGTAAAAAATATTTATATCAAAAATATTAACTATATTAAAGAAATATCTATATTCAATCCAAGCGAGTCATACACATTATGTGCTAACTTAGAAAAATGTTATAATATTATTGATCATCTTAAAGTTTTAATACCGAAACTATCTATAATACACACTTATACATATACAGATGGAAACTGTAATACAAAAATTTACTATAACTCTAAACAAGGCAAAAAGCTTAAAAATAATAAAATTATAATTATAGAACAAATATTAAATAATAACTCAATAATAAACTTGGTAAACGAACTCATAAACCAATATAACATACATATTACTTCCATTAAAATAATTTGTATTGCATGTAACAACAGAGTCTTAGAACTAATTAATAAAAAATACTCAAAATTAGAAATATATACAACTAAAATCATCAATATATGAATTGATAAATATGCATAATAAGCTTATACTGAGTGAATAATAATGAATACTATCAGCAATTCTTTTAACTTAATATTTACATCAATTGCAAACTTTTCTGAAATATATCTCATATTAATTCTTTTAAAATTATCTTTAGCATGGTTTCCAACAGTAAATTGGTATAATGAACCTTTTTGTTCATTAAATAGATTAACAGATCCATACCTAAGATTATTTCGAGGAACAATACCTATGATTTTTGGCATGGATATGTCACCAATGCTTGGCATTATTTTTTTGCAATGCTTAACAGTAATTTTTAATAATATAAGAGTAGAATCTATCACATAAATTAATATTTTAATATTATGATAAAAATAAGACTAAAAAGATTTGGAAGAAAAAAACAACCTAGCTATAGAATTATACTTATAGATAGTAGAAAAAAAAGAGATGGCAAAGCAATAGAAGAAGTAGGTTTTTATAATCCAATCACTAAAGAAGGAAAATTTAATATAGATCTTATAAAAAAACATCTAAAACAAGGAGCACAAATGACTACAAAAGTTCACTCCTTGGTAAATAAAATTCAAGCAAAAGATTAAGGAGTAAAACTTTGCAAAAGTTTACATTTAAAATTTTGTGGCTAGAAAATAACGTTGCTATAGCAATTGACCATATAGTAGGTGGAAATTTTAGCCCATTAACCTCTTACTTTTTTTGGCCTAGAAACGATGCTTGGGAACAACTTAAAGTTGAGTTAGAATCTAAACCATGGATTGCAGAAAACGACAAGATATTTATCTTAAATCAAGCAACTGAAATCATAAATTTTTGGCAAGAAACCGATAAAAATAAATCTGTTGCGCAAGCAAAAGCAAAATTTCCAAATTTTATTTTTACAGGTAATAATTAATAAATTTAAAATTATAATGATTAGTTTGCAAGATTATACTAATCATTTATTCAGATAAACTTTAAACCATAGATTAATGATCAAAAAAATAATTTATGTTAACCAATCAATTAATAAAATTCTTTTAAGTATTAAGACCTTTGACATATACTTTTTAAACAAGTTTCAGAAAAATATCAATGCATATAAAAGAAACAAAAAGATGCAAAAAGGTCCTTTATTATCTGAATATAAACATATATTTAATATGTATAGTATATATCAACACTTATGTCTCAATGACTTTCAATCTATGTCATTAATAATTTTAAAAAATTATGTTAATAAGACAAAATTAAATATAAGCCCAAAATATAACACTAGATTTAAATATCTATTAAATAGACATTTAAAAGAAAAAAAATATATACACAAGCAAAAAACACATAACATAGAAAATATTAAAATAGCTATTATTTATATATACGTTCTAAATCAAATAAATAATGTCTTTGGTTTTTATATATTCATAAAATACTTTTTAATAATATAAAGTCTATATTTTTACTCTGATTCTTCAATTACTATACACTCTGTAGTCAAAATCATAGATGCTATAGATGCTGCATTTTGGACAGCAGAACGAGTAACTTTTGCTGGATCAATAATACCAGCTTTATACATATCTAATAATAGATCTTGATTAGCATTATAACCTATAGAAAAATTACTATTTTTGACTTTCTCTACTATAACAAAACCATTCTTTCCTGCATTTTCTACAATTTTATATAAAGGTGCCACTAAAGCTTTAGCTACAATATTAGCACCAACTAATTCTTCATTTGATAAACTACTTTTTGACCAATGACTCAAAGACTCTGCAATATGAACTAAAGTAGAACCTCCACCAGGAACTATTCCTTCTTCTATAGCTGCTCTTGTAGCATTAATTGCATCTTCTAAACGTAATTTCTTATCCTTCATTTCAGTTTCAGTAGCAGCACCTACTTTAATAATTGCCACTCCACCAACCAACTTAGATAATCTTTCTTGCAACTTTTCTTTTTCATAATTATTATTACTTATTTCTAATTGCCGTCTAATTTGATCACATCTACGCTTAATATTTATAGAATTACTATCAGCAATAATTGTAGTAGAATCTTTAGTAACACAAATTCTTTTAGCAGAGCCTAGTTGATCAATAGATAAATTCTCCAAACTTAAACCTAAATCTTCAGTAATTAACTGACCATTAGTTAATACAGCCATATCCTCTAATAAAGACTTTCGTCTATCACCGAAACCAGGTGATCTAACAGCTACTACATTAATAATACCTCTCAATTTATTAATAACAATAGTTGCTAAAGCTTCTTTTTCAATATCTTCAGCTATAATTAATAAAGATTTACCTGTTTTAGACACTTGCTCTAAAATAGGTATTAACTCTTGTTGAATTAAAGTAATTTTCTTATCAGTCAATAAAATATAAGGATTATCATAAATAACTTCCATACGAGAAGAATCTGTAACAAAATAAGGAGAAATATAACCTTTGTCAAATTTCATACCTTCTTTAATTTCTAATTGTGTCACTGTAGATTGACCTTCTTCTATAGTAATTACTCCCTCTTTACCTACTTTTTCAATAGCATCAGCAATCATATAACCAATATTTGTGTCATTACCTGCTGATATAGAAGCTACTTGAGTAATATTACTAATATCAGTTACAGGAGAAGATTGTTCAGCTATTTTAGATACAACAAACTTAACAGCCTTATCAATACCTTTTTTCAAAATCATAGGATTTGCACCTGCTGCCACATTACGTAAACCTTGTTTTACCATAGCATGTGCAAGCACAGTAGCCGTTGTTGTACCATCACCTGCAACATCATTTGTTTTAGATGCAGCTTGTCTAATCAAAGCTACTCCTGTATTTTGAATAAAATCTTGTAACTCAATTTCTTTAGCAATGGTCACACCATCATTGATAATTTGTGGAGAACCAAATTTTTTTTCTAAAACTACATTACGTCCTTTAGGACCTAAAGTCACTGATACAGCTTGACATAGTATATCCATACCTTTTTCTAAAGCTTTACGAGCGTTATCTTGATATAATATTTTTTTACTCATATAAATTAATTTTTTTTCTTCTTGAAAAATGATATAATTATTTGTAATAAGGGCTTGTAGCTCAGTGGATCAGAGCACGTGGCTACGAACCACGGTGTCGGGGGTTCGAATCCCTCCTTGCCCGATTTCAATACAATATTCACTCAATACATGAATAATAAGTTAGGAAAAAATTATGCAATTGCTAAGAGGAACTAAAGATATATTACCAGATGAAACCGTTTTATGGCAGCATATAGAAAAAACCACTTCAAAAATAATGAAATTAGCCAACTACCATGAAATTCGTACTCCTATAATAGAATCCACTTCTTTATTCAAAAGAAGTATAGGTAATGGAACAGATATAGTCAATAAAGAAATGTATAGCTTTATTGATCAAAGTGCAAGAGAAATAACACTAAGACCAGAAGGCACAGCAAGCATAGCAAGAGCATTTATAAATAATAAACTATATACAGATAATACAACTAAAAGACTTTGGTACTTAGGACCCATGTTTCGATATGAAAGACCTCAACAAGGTAGACAAAGACAATTTCACCAACTCGGTATAGAATGTATTGGAAGCTTAAATCCTATAGCAGATGCTGAAGTGATAAGAATTGCGCATAAACTATTAAATGAATTAGAGTGTTCAGATTATATTATGGAAATTAATTCTATTGGACAATTAGAAGAAAGAAATAAATATAAACAATCTTTTATAGAATATTTAGAACCATATGTTAGCGATCTAGATAATAACTCCCGAAATAAACTTTACACTAATCCATTAAAAATATTAGATAGTAAAAATACAAAAACACAAGAAATTATATATAATGCTCCTTGCTTATATGATTATTTAGAAACACCATCCAAAAAACATTTTGAAAAAGTATGTGAATATTTAGAATTTTTAAATATTTCATATAAAATCAATAAACAACTAGTCAGAGGATTAGATTACTACAATTATACAGCATTTGAAATTAAAACTAACTCACTAGGTACACAAGATACTATTTGTGGAGGTGGACGCTATGATGCATTAATACAAGAACTAGGAGGACCATATATTCCATCTGTAGGGTGGGCCATTGGTATCGAAAGACTATTACTTACTATAAAAAATCAACTAGACCAAAAAATAGAAAAAACTAAACCCATGGTATACTTAGCAGTAGATGGTCACAATACAGAGAAAGAAATTTTAAATATAATACAAATTTTAGAAAAAAAAAATATTAGTTATAATCTAGACTTAGATAACAATAGTTTACAAAAACAATTAAAAAAAGCCAACAAGCAAGGTGCAAAAGCATGTTTAATACTTAGAGATTACGAAGTTAAAAATAATTGTATAACACTAAAAAAAATGTCAACAAGTGAACAGAAACAATTTAACATTATTAATATAAATGATCTAATTCAGACACTAGAAAATATGAATTAGAATTTACAGATAACAAGCTTGACAAATAAATACCTTTAATTGATACAATAGAGCTATTGGGGTGTAGCCAAGCGGTAAGGCAGCGGACTTTGACTCCGCCATTCGCAGGTTCGAATCCTCCCACCCCAGATTGAATTTGAATATAAAATATTTTCATTAGTCTTACAGAAAAAAATATAAATAACATAATATATTTAGAAAAAACTGACTATAATTATAGTAAACAAATACTTATACAATAATTAACAAACCATGGCAAATATTCAGTTTATTCAAGGCATTAATGAAACTATAATTCCTGATATTAAATTAACTAGATCAAAAGATGGAAGTACTGGCACAGCAACTTTTAGATTCAACGAACCAGACATTCTCAAATCTGATATGCAAGAAAAAGGAGAAATTACAGGCATGTATCTGAATGATGAAGAAGGATCAATGGTGACTAAAGATGTAAATGCAAAATTTATTAACGGAAAACCACAAGCCATTGAATCGATATATGTCATTAAAAGCCCTAAAGATTGGGATAGATTCATGCGTTTTATGGAAAGATATGCTAATGATCATAATTTATCTTTTACAAAAGCTAAATAAAACATAGAATAAATTAATTAATTAATTACACATCCATATTCACTATTTTTATCTATTATAAATATCACTATATTTCAAAAAACAAACATGAAATTTTCTTGGCAATGGATAAAAGAACTAATAAATTTACCAAATATTACATTAGAAGAAAGTATCAAAAAATTAACATTAGCAGGATTTGAAATTGAAACAATTGATAACAAAAAAGACATTAGTGATACAACATTTGAATTAAGTATTACAGCAAATAGATCAGATACTGCTAGTATAATTGGAATAACCAGGGAACTAAAAACTATTTTTAAAGTGCCAGAACTGCCAGCTATCAAAACGAATATTCAACCTAACACAAAGAATAATGAATTCCCTATAATTGACCTAAAAAAATCACAATTCACTGAAAAAAATCTTTCAGATATTAAAATTACAATTATTCAAAATGTTAAAGTCAAAGATTCACCTGTATGGCTAATCAATAAATTACAAGCATGTGATATTATACAAAAAGATACATTATCTAATATTAGCAAATATATAAATATTAAGTGGGGACAAGACATTGAAATCTTTGATATTAATAAAATACACAATCAAGAATTTCAACAAGAATCACTCTGCATACGAGATATTAATATAAAAAAAGCCACAAATATAATTAGCATATCTGATAAAAATTCAAATAACTTTATAGAAAGTTTAACCTATAAAGACTCTATTATCTCTTTACTTGGAATAAAATCAAATTCAAATTTTTATTGTAGTAGTAATACATCATCTATAATTATACTTGGATATATATGTCAACCTCAATATATCAACAACACAACCAAACTATTAAAATATAAGACAGAAAAATCACAACAGCATGCAAAAGGATTATCTAGAAATGATTTCATAAACGCATATAATGAAACTATCGATTTAGTTTTCAAATTAACAAATGTACATATCAATTGTTGTTCACAATATATTTGGAAGCAAAAAAACACTGAATTAAATAATATTTTAATTAATATACAAAAAATACAATATATATTAGGTACTATAAATTACGAAAGAAATTTAAATTCACAAGAAATCATAGATATATTACAACAATTAAAATTTGAACCTAAACCATATAAAAACTTAATAAAAGTAAGTATACCAGAATATAGAAAATATGATATTAAAAGAGAAATAGATATTATAGAAGAAATTGGAAGAATATATGGTTTTAATCATTTCATAGATAAATTGCCTCAAAAACAAAAAAAAGGAAATATTTCAAAACTTAACATACTAATAAAAAAAATTCGCCATATTCTAAAACAACTAGGCTTATATGAAGTTATTCATAACTCACTTAACAACAATATAAATAAAGAAAAAAACAATTCCTGTATTTCAGTACATAATCCATTACAAGAAGATCAAAAATACTTAAGAAATTACTTATTATACAATTTGTTGAATACTTTAAAATATAACAAAAAACAAAAAAATATTTTTATGGAGTGTTTTGAAATTGGAAAAACATTTCAACAGCAAAAATTTATAAACAATAAAAAACAAATATATTACGAAGAAAATATTAATTTAGCCGGGATTATAGGAAAAAATAATTTCTCCCAAAGATTATGGTCAGAAAAAGGTAAAGAACTGAGTTGGTTTCAAGCCAAAGGTTTACTAGAAAGTTTATTTGAACAAATACATGCTAAAGTTGAATGGACAAATCAAAAACCCAATAATTTAATTATAAGAAAAAATTATACACATATAATTAATATGTGTCATCCATACAAATTTGCTATTCTAAAAAACAAAATTAATCAAAAAACAATTGGTATATTTGGTGAATTACATCTTAAATATTCAAAAGAAATTAATCCCAATTGCAAGAACTATATTTTTGAAATTAACTTAATAGAACTGATAAAAACTATTTATATTAAAAAACATTTATCATACATTTTTACAAAATACTCTTTATATCCAAGTGTAACAAGAAATATTTGCTTAAAGTTAGATAACAAAATAACAGCAGAATCAATCAAACAAATATTAATATCACATAATAAACCATTAATAGAGTCTATTCAAATTATAGATGAATATTATGGCAATAATCATCAACAAGAATCAAGAAACATTAATTACAAGATTACGTATAGATCATTAAATAAAACATTAAACGATAATGATATTCATACAATTGATAGTAAATTAGATCAAATAATCAAAAAAATAAACACTACTATCTCTTACAATATATAAGAGTAAGTCATAAGCCGGATTTTGTTCTTTAATGCAAATTCAATAATTACATTAAGGGTAGTTATTTATCTAGAGTTTTTTATAATGAAACTTCTTGCAGTTTTAATCAATACTTATAATTGTTTATTCATATAGATAGTTATAACCATATACATAACTTTACTCTTAATACGGGGTTTACCTAGCTAACATTTTAATCATATTACTGGTACACTCTTAATGCACCTTTGCACCCTTACCTAAAAATATGGCGGTTTATTTCTGTGGCACTTTCCTCATAGTCACCTATACTATGTTCTATATAGCTGCATTATTCTAAATAGAGACCGGACTTTCCTCAAATTTGTAAAAAAAATTTGCAACTACCTATGCTTACTCTATAATTAAATAATCATAACGAATTGTCTTATAAATTATCAATACAATCGTAACTTAATAATAAAATTATTAAAATGCAAACAAATCAAAATTTTACAGAAAACAATTTTGCATTTGTACTCAATACATACAAATACAATATTAATTTAGGTGATATAGTAGCAGGAACTATTTTTAATATGGAAAAACGAGGATTTTTAGTAGATATAGGAATTCCAATAGTTTGCTATTTACCATATGAAGAAATTTCTTTAAACTATAAAAAAACAAAAAATATTCATTACTCATACTCTATAAACAATACTACTAGAGAATTTTTTATACTTGCTTATAACAAACATAAAAACCAATTAATACTTTCAATAAAAAGACTAGAATATATCAGAGCTTGGAAAAGAATTAAACAAATAGAAAACGAAGATATTATACTCAATCTAAAAATTTACTATCAAAATAGAGGAGGAATTATTACTATTTTAGAAGGTATACAAGGTTTTATACCTAATTCTCACTTAAAACCAATAGAAAAAAAAATACTTAAACAAAAAACATATATACCATGCAAACTATTACTAGCAGATGAAAAAAATAATAAACTTATTTTAAGTTATAAAAAAGCTATATTATCTGTTGTATCTAAAAAACTGAAAATTGGTAATATAGTAAATGGTAAAATTATTAAAATTGAAAACTATGGAATCTTTCTCGAAATTTATAATATTTTAAGTTTACTACATATATCAGAAATAGCAAACCCAAATATTACACAGATAGATAAAATATTCAAAGTTGGTGATATGATAAAAGTAAAAATTTTGCATATAGATATGCAACAAGGGAGAATTTCTGTTTCAACACGAAATATATAATTAACCACCACCAACAATCGTAACAATCTCTAACCTATCTCCATTATCAAGAAAAACCTCATGAAGATTCATGAAAGATATAATTTCTTGATTATATTCTACAACAATATTTTTAATATCAAACCTCAGATAAATCAAAAAATCATATAAAGACATTTTATTATGACAATTAAAAACCTCGCCATTAACAAGCACTGTATTATATTCCATATTCATAAGATAATACTAAATTAATATTTACTATATAGACGTAATAAAAAAAAAAGAGTATAATATATTAAATATGGCGGATGTAGCCAAGAGGTTAAGGCAATGGGTTGTGGCTCCATCATTCGCGGGTTCGATTCCCGTCATTCGCCCTTATTAATTCTTTTCATCATAAATTGCGCAAGTTCGGTACGATTTCTAGTAGAAGTTTTACTTAATAATTTACTCACATATTTTTCTACACTACGTATACTTATATTCAACTTTTCAGCTATTTCTCTATTCTTTAAACCTTTAACTAATAATTCTAGGACAATTTTTTCTTTTACTGTTAAGTCTATCAAAACTAAATTAGGCTTTTGAAAATCTTTATGCTTATTCTTATATGGTATACTAAAAATACTTTGCATCTCATCTTTATATTTCAGCAAATTTCTAATAATTGATAATAATTCATTAGGATCAAAAGGCTTAGTTAAATAAACATTACAACCTGAATCATAACCCTTTATTCTATCTTTTGTCATACCTTTTGCTGTCAAGCAAATAACAGGTATATCATAAAATAGTTTATTAGAACGCATAATTATTAGAAATTGATAACCATCTATATTTGACATCATAATATCTACAATAATTAAATCGGGGGATTTTTCATTTAATTGATCCAATGCAGATTGAGCATTATTAAATACAGAGACAGAAAAATTTTGAGAAGTTAAATATTTAGATACAGAATTTAATAAAAATATATCGTCATCAATTAACATAATCTGCTTTCTAATCATTATCACATTAAAACCTTAAATATAAACCAACTATATAATTATAACAAATGAAATGGCTTAACTATTTTCTAAACTTCAATATACCTTTTTATATATATAAATTAAACACAAATGATTCCATAATCTCTTATAATAACATCAAAATTAATCAACCTATGATTATTTTATATGGAATAGTTTATATAATCAAAAATTTCTATAATAATAAACAAACAACTACTGCTATATTAAACGCTGACAATATTTTATATATCAATCAAATAAAAGAAAAAAATTGTCATTATCAAATAATAGCTATAAGTAAAAGTTTTTTAATTAGCTTTAAATGGAAAAGCTTAATTAACATTAATAAAGGCTGGAATTACATAATACTTAAAGAAATCATAAAACTATATACAAAAACAAATAAAAAATATGAAATGATGAATCTGATAATGAGTCATAAATATATCAAAAATCGCATAATTCAACTTCTTCTATTTTGCGCAAGAGATTTTGGTAGTATTAATAAAGAAACAGTAACAATATACTATTATATATCACAAAAAACAATAGGTACAATTACTGGGAGTACTAGAACTACAATTAATAGAATTTTAAAAAACTTAACTTATAACAAATACATAAAATATTCCATAGATAAAAAAATTACTATTAACGTAGATTACTTTTATATACCTAACATAACAAAATATAAACATTAAGCTAATTGAGTATGTTATAATAACTATACTTAAAAACATAGTAGCTTAAACGTAAAAGATTAAATAGATATAAAAACCTAAAATATGGGAAAAGTATACGACTGGTTTGAAGAAAGACTAGAAATTCAGGCAATTGCTGATGATATTACAAGCAAATATGTTCCACCTCATGTCAATATTTTTTATTGCATAGGCGGTATAGTCTTCACATCATTTTTAATACAAGTAGCAAGTGGTTTTGCTATGACTTTTTATTATAGACCAACAGTTGCTGAAGCATTTTCATCAGTAGAATATATTATGACAGATGTTAATTTTGGGTGGTTAATAAGATCCATTCATAGATGGTCAGCAAGTATGATGGTATTAATGTTAATTCTTCACGTCTTTAGAGTATATTTGACAGGAGGCTTTAAAAAACCAAGAGAACTTACATGGGTTACAGGTGTTATATTAGCTGTATTAACTGTATCATTTGGTGTAACAGGCTATTCTTTACCATGGGATCAAATTGGATATTGGGCAGTTAAAATTGTTACAGGTGTACCTGAAGCAATACCAATAGTAGGTAGTACAATAGTAGAACTTTTAAGAGGGGGAGTAAGCGTAGGACAAAGTACTTTAACTAGATTTTATAGCCTTCATACATTTGTATTACCATTACTAACAGCTGTATTTATGTTGATGCATTTTTTAATGATCCGTAAACAAGGAATTTCTGGACCACTATAAAATTGACACATATCAAAAATTTATATTCATACTAAGGAACATACAAATGTCTATTATTAAAAAACCTGATTTAACAGACCCTAAATTACGAGCTAAACTTGCTAAAGGCATGGGGCACCATTATTATGGTGAACCTGCATGGCCTAATGATTTACTGTATATGTTTCCGGTAGTAATTCTAGGTACTATTGCATGTGATGTTGGTCTTGCTATTTTAGAACCATCAGTAATAGGAGAAAAAGCAAATCCATTTGCAACACCACTAGAGATTCTACCGGAATGGTATTTCTTTCCAACATTTAATCTACTACGTGTTATACCTAATAAATTAATAGGTGTTTTATCTATGGCTTCAGTACCACTAGGACTTATCACTGTTCCTTTTATTGAAAGCATCAATAAATTTCAAAACCCTTTTAGAAGACCTATAGCAACAACTGTATTTTTAATAGGTACATTTATAAGCATATGGTTAGGAATTGGGGCAACAATGCCATTATCTAAAGCTATTACATTAGGGCTTTTTTAACAAATAAAATATAAATTATAAAAAGTAACAACAATGAATTGAATCTATTGTTGTTACTTATTTGACTATTTAATAGATACTTTAGCTCCAGCTTCTTCTAATTTACTTTTCATTTCCTCTGCATCTTCTTTAGAGGTAGACTCTTTTAAAACTTTTGGTGCTGATTCGACTAAATCTTTAGCCTCTTTTAAACCCAGACCCGTAATAGAACGCACAACTTTCAAAATAGCAATTTTCTTAGGAGCAGGCACTTCTTCTAAAACTAAATCAAATTCTGTTTTTTCATCTGCCTCATTAGAAGCTACTCCGCGACCAGAATCTGGCATAACAACCATACTTGATGTAGAAGCAGCAGAAGCATCAACATCAAAAGTTTCTTCAATACATTTTACAAGTTCTGCTGCTTCTAATAAAGTTAAAGATTTTAATTCTTCTAAAATATTATTGATTTTTGTCATAATTAATTTAATAAATATATTAAGATAATTTCAATACTAACAAATAAAATAAGCTTTATATCATAACTATGTTATACTTTCCTTCATCATTAAACAATCAATATGAACAGAAGGTCCCATTGTAGTAGACAAATACATAGACTTCCAATACTTACCTTTAGAACCAGGAGGACGATTTTTATCAATAGAATTATATAAAGCTATTAAATTTATCATTAAATCCTCTGATGCAAAATTCAATTTACCAAAAGGAACATGGACGATTCCTGAACGATCTACACGATATTCTAATTTTCCTAATCTAAACTGCTTAACTGTATCATACAAATTTGTTGTAACAGTTCCAGCTTTAGGAGAAGGCATTAACCCTCTAGGACCTAAAATCTTTCCTAACTTTGCAATTAATGGCATTACATCGGGAGTAGCAATTAATTTATCAAAATCTAAACGACCATTTTTTATGTCTTGTATTAAATCTTGTGAACCAATAATATCAACTTCCTCACGCAACAATTGAGATATTTGCTCATCTTTAGCTATAACTGCAATTTTTATTTTTTTTCCTGTTCCTTTTGGTAACACAACAGTTGAACGCAATTGTTGATCTGCATACTTAGGATCTAAACCTAAAACTATATGAGCCTCTATAGTTTCTACAAATTTAACATTTGACAGATCTTGTAATAAATTAATAGCATCTATTGGCTTATACAACTTACTACTATCAACTTTCTGTAAAACTTCTTGAAAACGACGTGAATGCTTACGCATATATTTTGTCTCCATATTATACTACAGTATTAATTTGAATTCCCATACTTTTTGCAGTGCCAAGGACAATTTGCATAGCTTGCTTTAAATCATTTGTATTTAAATCTTGCAGCTTAACTTGTGCAATTTCTTCTAATTGTTTTTCAGAAATAACACCAACTTTATCTAAGTTAGGCTTCCCTGAACCCTTTTTAATACCAGCTGCTTTTGCTAATAAAACAGATGCTGGAGGAGTTTTCAAAATAAATGAAAAACTACGATCTTCATAAATAGAAATTTCTACTGGAATAATTAAACCAATTTTATCAGCTGTTTTAGCATTATATTCTTTACAAAACACAACTATATTAGCACCATACTGACCTAAAGCAGGACCTACAGGAGGAGCTGGAGTAGCTTTACCTGCAGGTAAAGCTAATTTAACTAATCCAATGATTTTTTTTGCCATAACATTTAACTCATTAAACTATAAATGTACAATAAATTGAAGTAAAGAAAAATTTAATTAAATAAATCTAACTTGCAATAGAATTATACTAAAAGGAATATATATTAGACAAATACTATAAATCTACATCAAGACAATTATACACGTCTTGAAGGACTTGAACCCTCGACATTAGGTTTTGGAAACCTACGTTCTACCATCTGAACTAAAGACGTATATAGACATTATAATTTATAATAATAAAAAAATTAAAAATTTTAAATATTTAGCAATTAAATTAGATCGTAACAACAATTAATAAGTTAAATTTATTCTTAATTTAAAATGCTTAACCCTGACTTATACAATAACTATTTACTAGATGAAGAATATATTATTTACGCACGACATCTAATACTTGATAAATTCAATGAAGAAGGACAACTTAGACTTAAACATTCTAAAATTTTAGTCATAGGTGCAGGTGGACTAGGATGTCCAGCAATTATTTACCTTACTTTATCAGGAATAGGAAATCTAGGAATAATTGACGATGATACAATATCTAAATCTAATTTACACAGACAAATTTTATATACCTATAGCCAAATCAATGAACTTAAAACAAAAGCAGCACAAGAAAATTTAAAAAAGATGAACCCAGAATGTCAAATTACTATATATTCTGAGAAAATTAATAAAAAAAATGCACAACAATTCATTAAAAATTATGATATTATTTTAGATACATGTGACAATTTTGCTACAAGATATTTAATTAATGATATTTGCAGCAAATTACATAAAGTACATATTTATGGTGCGATAGAAAATTTTGAAGGTCATCTTAGTGTCTTTAATTATAAAAATGGTCCTAATTACTTAGATCTATATCCTAATAATTTACAATTAAAAGATAAACCATGCACTGGAGTATTAAATGTTATCCCAGGAGTTATAGGTATTTTACAAGCAACAGAAGCTATAAAAATTATTACAGGTATTGGTAAAGTTTTAAGTGGTTATTTATTAATATATAATAGTCTTAATTCATCGTTTAAAAAAATAAAAATAAAAAAAATAAAAAAAATTCATAAGCCAACAGTAAAATCTCAAAATTTACAAACTATTGATACACATAACTTAAATAAACAGATTCAACAAAACCATAAAATATCAATTATAGACATAAGACAAAACATAGAATTTAAACAAAATCATATTATCAATGCTATCAATATTCCATTAAAAAAAATAAAAAATAAAAAAAATTTAGACTTAATAAAAAAACTTAGCAAGACAAGTCTTTTAATTATTTATTGCAGCCATAATTCTAGATCTATAATAGCATCGGAATTACTCAATAAAGAGAAAATTCAACACTATAGATTAAAAGACGGATTCAGCAAATGGCTATAAGTAAAACATACGATTTAATATAAAAATTAAATAAAATATAATAATAAAAAAATATATTTAACAAAAATCCAATTACTATATGAATAAAAAAATCAAAGTGATTTTGAAAGACCAAAAAGATAAAAATCAACAAGACAAAATCGTAAGTGTAACAAGAGGATATGCATTTAACTATTTAATACCACAAAATATAGCTGAAATTGCAACTCCTGGTAAATTAAAACATTTAAATATGTTGAAACAAAAACAAAATCAAAAAATACAAATCAATCAAGATAAGGCAAAAGTTACTTTAAAACATTTCAACACTATTCATAAAATCAATATCAAAAAAAAGCATGGCAGTAAAATGCAAATTTTTGGACAAATTAATGAAAAAGAAGTATTAAAAAAAATATTTGAACATACAGGATATAAATTAAATAAAAAACAAATAGATATACCTAATATAAAAACTGTTGGGAAGTATCAAGTAAAAATTCAATTACTCGATAGTGTAGAAACAAATCTGTCACTTAATATAATACCTGAAATAACAGAGCATAATATTTAATTATACTAAAAAACTTCACAATATAAAACTTGTAAAAAATATTATTAATAAAAATAAATTCAAATATTTTAGCATATATAACAGGTTTTATTTGATAAAACAAACTATAAAAAATGAAAATTATTCTATATGAATATTCAACAAATTATATAAAATATTTTATAACATATATTATTGTATTACTTTAATATTAGATAATGAATCATCTATACCAATATTTAATTCCACCTAACAATTATATAGCTGAAGAAATAATAGTTGGGTATATTATGATTAATCCATATTTACAAAAAAATGTATTACAAAATATAGATCCAGAATACTTTTTTCTTGAATCACATAAACTAATTTACACATATTTACAAAACAACTATAATCAAAACCATTTAGATCTGAACAACTTGTTAAACATTATTAAAGATAATTCAAAAATTGATGATATAATTTCAATAAAAACTATAATTAAATTAGTTAAACAAGGTCAAATATTTAATACATCTCAAAATACAACTTTTTACCTCAAGCAATTACTAAAATTAATATATGAGAATTATATAAAAAGATTATTTATTCAATACTCTTATAATATTATAAATTTATCTTATAATAATAAAATATCTATTGATAAAATATATTTACATTCTTCATTACACTTAAATGAAATTAATAAAAAATTAGAAGAAAAAAATCTTGACAACTCACATTTTTTTTTACCTGAACTATTTCAAGATTTAACTGATAATCACAATAATCAAATACACCTTCCATCTGGTTTTGTATATTTAGATAAAATTACTACAGGACTTCCTCCTGGAGACTTAATTATAATTGCTGGGCGACCATCTACCGGTAAAACTTCTTTTATTATAAATATAGCATATAATATTTTAGAAAAATTTAATGTTCAAATATGTATTTTTAGTCTGGAAATGACCAGAAAACAAATATTACAAAAAATTATATCTATAGGGTCCACTATTCCCTTATATCTTATAATACAAGGAGAAATTAATGCGGAAGAATGGAACATAATAATTAATATTTGCCAAAAAATATTAATATCAAAAATTTATATTAATGATACTAGCAATATATCGATTGAAAGTATTATCAACACATCTCAAAAAGTATGCAAAGAAATAAATAATAATGCTATAATATTTATTGATTATCTACAATTAATTCATAGCCGATATTCAATTTTTGTTAATAGAAATGAAGAACTAAGCTATATAACAAGACAACTCAAAGTTACAGCTCAAATATTAAAAATTCCTATTATTGTACTTTCACAATTAAATAGGCGTATTGAGACAAGGATTAATAAAAAACCTTTACTATCAGACCTCAAAGAAAGTGGTTGTATATCATACAAATTCTTAATAAACATTAATTATAAGCATAAAATAAATATTATTTTTAATAATCACTTAAATACACATATTGCATCATATATCAAGCAGAAAATTAATAAAAATCATTTATTTAACTATTTAAAATATACAAAAAATTCAACAAATAAAATTGAATTATTTATAGAATCTGTGTTTATTTATAAAACAAATTATTATCAACAATTTAAACTTACTGAAAATCACCCTATTTTAAAATACAATAGATGGTTAAAAACACGATATATAGAACAAAATCATAAAATAAACCAATATAAATATATAATCAACAAAGTATATAAAAGAAAAAAAATCCATCATATATATATTAATTTTTTTTATTATTCTTTAGTATACGAAATTAGTCAAAAAGAATATTGTAATTTTAATTATCAAAAAATTATCTTACATAATTCTATTGAACAGGATGCAGATATAATTATTATGCTATACTCAAATACTTCATCTAACAACCACAAAGATCTTTCAAAAAAAATTATTGATATTAGTATATTAAAAAACAGAAATGGTATAACTGGTTCCTTACAACTTTTATTTAATTTATCCAGTACAAAATTTACCAATGAAATGGATAAAAAAATAAAAATATAAAATGATTGCAAAGTAAATACAATTTTGATACAATGCCAGTTTATATATATGCCGGAATAGCTCAGTTGGTAGAGCAGTGGACTGAAAATCCTCGTGTCACCAGTTCAAATCTGGTTTCTGGCACTTTAAAAATTATATTATTTATCTTTTGTATAATATATAAATAATATAATTTTATGAACTTAGCATTTAAGAAGATAAAAGCTCTAATTTTTCACCTAAAAGTACAGTTACTTTTCCTTCTTCTGTTACATCAACTACAGCACTATCACCAGCTTTAATCTTACCTGATAAAACTTCTTCTGCCAAGCTATCCTCTAAAAGTCTCATTACAGCTCTACGTAATGGACGAGCACCATAACTTGGGTTATAACCTTCATCAACTAAACGATTTTTAAACCTTTCTGTAACTTCTAGATCTATCTCCTGTTGTTTAATTCTTTCAAAAACTTCTTGTAACATAATATCAGCTATTTCTCTTACTTCATCTTTAGTTAATTGTCTAAAGACGATAATTTCATCTAACCTATTAAGAAATTCTGGTCTGAAATATTGCTTGAGTTCTTCATTAACAAGAGATCTAATACGATTATATTGAGATTCTGTTTGAGATTCTCCTAATTCAAAACCTAAACTTCCTCCTCCTTTTTCAATTACTTTAGACCCAATATTAGAAGTCATAATTAATAAAGTATTCTTAAAATCAATAGTTCTACCTTTAGCATCAGTCAAACGCCCATCCTCTAAAATTTGTAATAATAAATTAAAAATATCTGGATGTGCTTTTTCTATTTCATCAAATAAAATTACAGTATAAGGACGCTTTCTCACAGCTTCTGTTAAATAACCACCCTCACTATATCCAACATATCCAGGAGGTGAACCTATTAGTTTAGACACTGTATGTCTTTCCATATATTCTGACATATCTAAACGAACCATTGCTTCTTGAGCCCCAAAAAAATAAGAAGCTAACGCTTTTGTTAGTTCTGTTTTACCGACACCAGTAGGACCTGAAAAAATAAAACTCGCAATAGGTCGATTAGGATTTTTTAATCCAACTCTAGCACGTCTAATTGCTCTTGACACTGCAACAACAGCTTCATCTTGACCAATAATACGACTATGTAATGTTTCTTCCATATGCATTAATTTTTCAGACTCACTTTTAGTTAACTTAGTTACTGGAATACCAGTCCAAAACGCTACTATTTCAGCGATATCTTCTTCAGTAACTATAGGATCTTCTACTTGTAAATCAGGTTCACTTTTTTTACTTTGTGCAATAGCTGCGATTTGAGCCTTAATTTCCATTTCACGTGTTCTATATTGTTCAGCTTTCTCATACTTTTGAGCTCTTATAGCTTCATCTTTAGTTTTTAAAACAGATCTTAATTCTTTATCTAATTCTCTAGCAGCAGGTGGCAATTGAGAATTTAATAATCTAACTCTTGAACCAGCTTCATCAATTAAATCTATTGCTTTATCAGGCAAAAACCGATCAGAAATATACTGATTGGCATATTTTGCAGCAGCAGCTAAAGCAGCATCCGACATTTTTAATTGATGATGCTTCTCATAACGATCTCGTAATCCAAATAAAATTTCAATTGTCTCTTCAACACTAGGTTCACCAACTAAAACAGGCTGAAAACGCCTTTCCAATGCAGCATCCTTTTCAATATGCTTACGATACTCCTCTAATGTAGTAGCACCAATACATTGCAATTCACCTCTTGCTAAAGCTGGCTTTAATAAATTTGCAGCATCTATTGCACCTTCAGCTGCTCCAGCACCAATTAAAGTATGTACTTCATCAATAACTAATATTACATTATTAGCTGATTTGATTTCATCCATAATTCTTTTTAAACGTTCTTCAAACTCACCTCTATATTTAGTGCCTGCAACCAAAAGTCCTACATCTAAAGTAACAACTAGCTTATCTTCTAAAATGGCTGGAATATCTCTATTTGCAATTCTTTGCGCTAGTCCCTCAGCAATAGCTGTTTTACCAACTCCAGGCTCACCTATAAGTACAGGATTATTTTTAGTTCTTCTACCCAAAATTTGTATTACTCTTTCAATTTCTTTTTGTCTTCCAACAACAGGGTCTAAAACACCTTCTACAGCTAATTCTGTTAAATTAGAACCAAATTCTTCTAAAGTAGGAGTTTTGCTTCTAGCTTGCATTGTACTGTTACCATTTGCATTAGCCTCTGCATTATCTCCTAACATTTGAATCACTTCGGTTCTAATAGAAGCAACATTCACAGCTAAATTTTCTAAAACCCTTGCAGCCACACCTTCACCTTCACGTACTAATCCCATTAATAGATGCTCAGTACCAATATAATTATGTCCTAATTGTCTTGCTTCTTCTAAAGACAATTCTAAAACTCTTTTAGCTCTAGGTGTAAAAGGAATTTCAACAGCAACAAAACCTGAGCCACGGCCAATGATTTTTTCTACTTCTATACGAGCATCTTTAAGATTTACATTCATAGATTTTAATACTTGGGCAGCAATCCCCGTACCTTCACCAATTAAACCTAAAAGAATTTGCTCAGTACCAACAAAATTATGACCTAAACGTCTTGCTTCTTCTTGAGCTAACATAATAACTTTTATTGCTTTTTCAGTAAAACGCTCAAACATATATAAGAACCAGTTAAATATTATATTACCTTTGATACTATATAATAATAACACAATTATATAAATAACTAAAGTACAAGAGAAAAAATTTATTCATAAATAAAATTTGACTAAATAAATCAACATTCAATAAAATAATAGTCATCACAACTACAATAAAAAATATTTATGGAATTTCGTGTAAATGTCAATCCTAACATAATATACGACATAGAAAATCAATTTAAAAAAAGTAATATACCTAATATACAAGTAGGTGACAGTGTAAAAATAGGAGTGCTAATTAAAGAAGGAAATAAACAAAGAGTACAAATATCAGAAGGAGTAGTAATATCAAAAAACAATTCTAACTTAAATACAACTATAACAGTACGCAAAGTATTACAAAATATTGGAGTAGAAAAAGTATACTTAATTCATTCTCCAACAATTAAAGAAATTAATATAACAAGAAAATCAAAAATCAGAAGAGCCAAATTATATTATTTGCGTAACAGATCTGGAAAAGCGACAAGATTAAAACAAAAATTTGTCTAAACTTTTAACTACATATAATGGATACATAACTCAGTTGGTTAGAGTATTACGTTGACATCGTAAAAGTCACTGGTTCAAATCCAGTTGTGTCCATTCTAATATAATATAAATTATCATTGATTTTTATTATTATATTTAGTAAAATTATATCATATTATATATGGGTCGGTGCCCGAGTGGTTAATGGGGGCGGACTGTAAATCCGTTGGCTTAGCCTACGTTGGTTCAAATCCAACCCGGCCCAATAAAATTATATATGCCCTTATAGCTTAGTGGTAGAGCATCTTTTTGGTAAGAAGAAGGCCATGGGTTCAATTCTCATTAAGGGCTTTTACATCATAAAAACAAAGTTCTAATATTAATCATTAGATAATTTACTAATATTTACAACTTCATTTATTTTTTTCGATTGTTTTACAATTCCTATCATTTGAGAATTACTCTTGCCAGGGGCAACCATAGGATAACAATTTTGATCTTCAACAACTTTACAATCTAAAACACATGGTCCATCATAATTAATAAAAAATTGTAAAACCTGATGAATACTATTTTTAGTATGTAACTCAATACCTAAAATACCAAAAGCTTTAGATAATTGAACAAAATCTGGTGAGCCTTTATCCATATTAGAATGAGAATAACGTTCTCCATAAAATGCCTGCTGCCATTGACGTACCATTCCTTGCCATTTATTATTAATAATAATAATTTTTAATGGTAAATTATATAACGCAATAGTAGCTAATTCCTGTAAATTCATTTGAAAACTTGCATCACCACTAATACAAATTACTTGTCGAGACAAATTAGCCATTTGAACACCAATGGCAGCAGGAAGACCGTAACCCATAGTACCTAAACCAGCACTAGACATCCAATGACGTGGTAAAACATTTAAAAACTGAGCTGCCCACATTTGATGTTGACCAACATCTGTTGTAAAATATGCTTCAGGTGATATCTCAGATAAATAACAAAGGACTTCTTGTGGCGCAATACGATCTTGTTTTCGAGGTATTAATAAAGGATAATTTTGTTTCCATGCAATAATTCTTTCTCTCCAAGATCTTGTCTGATCATTAATATTTTGTATATCATGATGATTATTAATATAATCTAAAATTTCATTAACAACTAATCTAATATCTCCTACTACAGCTACTTGAGGTATTCTATTTTTACCTACTTCTGCAGGATCGATATCAATATGAATAACTTGAGCATTACAAGCAAATTCATCTAATTTACCAGTTACTCTGTCATCAAAACGAGCTCCTAAAGCAATTAATAAATCACATTCACTTACAGCAAAATTAGCATAGGCTGTGCCATGCATACCAAGCATACCTAAAGACAAACTATGCTTTTCATCAATAATACCTTTACCCATTAAAGTAGTCGTAATTGGTATTTGAAATTTCACAGCCAATTCTCTAATTACAGAATTAGCACCTGAAATTATAGAACCACCTCCAATATATAATAAAGGTTGACTAGACTGTTGAATCATTTGAACAATCTTTGCTATTTGTTTACTTTTAGGTTTCACAATAGGTCTACAACCCGGTAAATAAACATTTTTCGGTTCCACAGGTTGATAAAAAATTTTTTCCAAACCTACATCCTTAGGAATATCAATTAAGACAGGACCAGGTCGACCATGTTGAGAAATATAAAAAGCATCAGCAACAATTTGAGACATATCTCTAGGATCTCTAACAACATATGAATGTTTTACTATAGGTAAAGTAATACCAAAAATATCAACTTCTTGAAACGCATCAGTACCAATAAAAGATCTAGCTACTTGACCAGTAATTAAAACAAGAGGAATAGAATCCATTTGAGCAGTTGCAATTCCAGTTACTAAATTAGTTGCTCCTGGTCCTGACGTGGCAAAACAAACACCTACTTTACCTGTAGATCTGGAATAACCATCAGCAGCATGAACCGCTCCTTGTTCATGTCTAAATAAAATATGTTGAACTCTATTGTTCTGTTCCCAAACATAAAGTTCATCATATATAGGTAAAATAGCTCCTCCAGGATAACCAAAAATATGAAAAACGCCATGTCTAACTAAACTATCCATTAAAGCAAAAGCACCTGTCACTTTCTCACAATTTGTTGACATAAAATTTAAATGATATGTATGAAATAAATAATGTAAATAAATCAAATATAGCTATTTAATTTTGTAGTTGTTAGTTTAAAAATAAAAATTGTTTTGTTACTTTTAATATATAATATTATATATGTTCAATTTTGTACTCTTAGTTTACTTACTGTATTGCTAACATTAATCTTAATATATTATATATAACTAGAAATGTTGTAGTTATAATTATTGGTATTAAAATCTTCTTTTTTTTGTTCTTTAATAACTTAAAAAAAGGTTTAATAGTTGTCAAGAAAAACCCTATAAATACACCTATTATAAATAATGGGAATTTTTTAATATTTTTCCATATATTATTCATGACTATCTTTTTTTTTATTTTTTTTTTACAATAAATTCATAATAATGAGTTTATTGAACTTTTAATTTTCTATATATATTTTAGGGTTTTCTATGTTGAATTCTACTCAGTTTATACAAGATTTAATGAGTATGTCGTCTTTAATTCGTCAATATGTTGGACAAATAATTGTAATTAAATATGGTGGATCTGCTATGCAAGATGAATCTTTAAAAAAAGCGGTTATAGATGATATTTTGTTTTTACACTTACTGGGTATAAAAATTGTGGTTGTACATGGTGGTGGTCCTATTATAAATCATTGGTTATATAAGTGTAATATTAAACCTAGTTTTGAAAATGGTGTCAGAATTACTGACCAAAAAACTATGGAAATTGTTCAAATGGTTTTAGAAGGAAAAGTTAATAAGAATTTAGTTTCTATGTTAAATTTGTTCGGTAATTATGCTATTGGTCTTTCTGGCCGTGATTTGAATTTAATGCATGCTGTTCCTTTATCTTCAAACAGTAATGATTTTGTAGGTACTGTAGGTAAAGTGAATACTAAAATTTTGACTTCTCTCTTGAAAGATGGTTATATACCTGTGATAGCAAGTATTGCTTCTGATTCATTAGGTCGTGTTTATAATATTAATGCGGATACAGTTGCTGGTGCTTTATCTAAGGCTTTAAAAGCACAAAAATTAATTTTCTTGACTGATACTTCTGGGATTATGTTTGATATAGCAAAGCCTGATACATTATTAAAAAATTTGACTGTACCTCAAGTTTTAGATTTGAAGCAAAATAATGTTATTAAAGGTGGTATGATCCCTAAAGTTGATTGTTGTATTGATGTTTTACGTTCTAAGGTCCAATCTGTTCATATTATAAATGGTTGTTTACCTCATGCTTTATTACTAGAAATGTTGACTTCTGATAGAGTTGGATCTATGTTAACTCTTTAAATTTTATTAAAAGAGTTGGTTTATTCATTTATATGATGCTATAATAGCTGTGTAACTTGGTTGGCTCAGTAGCTCAGTTGGTTAGAGCAGGGGACTCATAAGCCCAAGGTCGCAGGTTCAAATCCCGCCTGAGCCATATTAAAAAGTTATGAAAAAATATTTTCTTATGGAGAAGTGGCTGAGAGGTTGAAAGCGGCAGATTGCTAATCTGCTATATGTTTTTTGACATATCGAGGGTTCGAATCCCTTCTTCTCCTTTTTTTATGTTTTTCGATAATATAGTATATTGATATTTTGTTGAAAGTTATTTATAATTAATATTGGTGGGACTGTAGTTCAATTGGTTAGAGCACCGCCCTGTCACGGCGGAAGTTGCGGGTTCGAGTCCCGTCAGTCTCGTTGGTTACTTTATTTTGCGTATTCATACTTTTGTGGAATTGATGTATATTCACCTATAATTTCACGAAATTCTTCACCTTCTATGGTTTCTTTTTCTATGAGTAGATCTACAAGACGATCAATAACTACTCTGTTTTCTTGAATAATTGTTAATGTATTTTCATGACATTCATGTACAATTTTCTGGATTTGCTCATCAATTTTTATTGCTACTTCGTCCGAGTATTCTGATGAAGATACCATTCCTCTTCCTAAAAAAGGGTTGGATTCTTCATTTTCTAGTGATAGTGGACCAATAGAAGACATGCCAAATCTTGTTACCATTTGTCTTGCCATAGATGTTATTTGTTGTAGGTCATTACTGGCACCTGTTGTAACTTCTGAATCTCCAAATACTATTTCTTCGGCTGCTCGACCACCTAATGCACCCATAATTCGTGCTTTAATTTCTGATCTTGAAATTAAATTTTGATCTTCAGAAGGAGTAAACCATGTTAAACCTCTGGCTTGTCCTCTTGGAATTAAAGTCACTTTTTGTACTGGATAATGATCTTTCAGTAATGTACCTACAATTGCGTGGCCCACTTCATGGTAAGCTATCAAACGTTTACTTTTACTGTCAATTAATGGCATACCTTCCATGCCAGCTACAATTCTATCGATTGATGTATCAATTTCATTTAATGTGATAGCATTTTTCTTTCTTCTAACTGTTAATATTGCAGCTTCATTTAATAAGTTAGCCAAATCAGCACCTGAAAATCCTGGTGTTCTTCTAGCTATTATTGATAAAGAAACTGTAGGTGCAATTTTTTTATTACGTGCATGCACATTTAGTATAGCAAGTCTTCCTTTGAAATCTGGCACATCTACACTTACTTGTCGATCAAATCTTCCGGGTCTTAGTAATGCAGAATCTAATATATCAGCTCTATTCGTTGCAGCAATTACAATGATGCCGGTGTTTCCCTCAAATCCATCCATTTCTGTCAATAGTTGATTTAGTGTTTGTTCTCTTTCATCATTACCTCCACCTATACCAGTTCCTCTTTGTCTTCCAACTGCATCAATTTCATCAATAAAGACAATGCAAGGAGCATTTTCTTTGGCTTTTTTGAATAAGTCCCTTACTCTGGATGCTCCGACGCCGACAAACATTTCTACAAATTCTGATCCTGATATGCTAAAAAACGGAACATTTGCTTCACCAGCAATAGCTTTCGCTAGTAATGTTTTTCCAGTTCCAGGAGGTCCTACTAATAGTACCCCTTTGGGTATTTTAGCACCTACGGCTGTAAAAGACTCTGGTTGTTTTAAAAATGTAACAACTTCTTCAAATTCTTCTTTGGCTTCATCTATACCAGCTACATCGTCAAAGACAACTCCTGTTTTAGCTTCCATCTGGAAAAGTGCTTTAGATTTTCCAAATGACATGGCTTGTCCAGGTCCACCGTTATTACTATTAGAGCGTCTAAATAAATAAGCTAAACCTCCAATAAGTAAAAGAGGAAAAAATAGATTACCAATGAGATTCCATATAGCCGTGTTGTTCTTAGTTGGATGAGCATCCAAATCTATATTATTTTTTTTAAGTTTTGTAATCAATTCAGGTGCACTTGCTGGTAACTCAACACGAATTTTTTGTAAGCGATTGCCTAATTCAGGTCCTAGAGCTTCTACGATTGCTGTATGACCATTATCATAAATATCTACTTTTTTCACCCATCCCATGTCTAAATATTCTAAAAATCTCCCATATGTCATTCTTGAATTTGCTATGTTGCTATTTAAATCATTGCTAGTAGGTGTAAGAAAGCCTTGCCATAAACAAAAGCTAATAATCATTACTGGTAAAGACCATAGTAAAAATGTTTTCCAAGATAGTTTCATAATTATTAAGCCTTATATTTATGTAATTCATGTAATTTATGAATAGTTAATTATATTGTATTATTTATGTGAATGTAACATTTTTTCTATTTTAGTGGCAACTATCCGTTATTAAATTTTTTTTATTATATATAAGTTGATTATATGTTCATATAAGTTAATTATATTTTGCTATTTAGTTCGATATAATAATGCAATATTATTATTTATCTATTACATATAATATTTTTGATGATTAAAAAAGGTTCAAAGGTAAAAATTTTACGACCAGAGTCTTATTGGTTTCAGTATACTGGTAAAGTTGTTAAAGTAGAAAAGGATATTAAGTATCCTGTTTTAGTAAGGTTTGATAGAGAATCTTATAATGGTGTTAATAGTAATAATTTTTCTTTAGATGAAGTTAAATTAGTAGGTTAAAACATACTAGCAAAAAGCATTATATTTTATAATGCTTTTTATATTTAGTTACCTAAGCTTGCCCAGTCTACATCTACGTTTTCTAAAATTAATGATGAATTATATATTTGTAGTATAATTAGTAAAAATAAAAAAAATAATAGCATGAATACTGCCATGATAGGGGTTGTACCCCAGCCTGGAGCAACTTTTCCATATTCTGAGTTTAAAGGTCGTAATATTTCTCCTAGTCTAGTTCTTAATGCCATATTGTATTTGTGTAGTGTTTATATATTTTATGTCTATAATAGTATTATTATAAAAAAAACTAACTTTATCTGTATTTGATCCATGGAAACTGCAACAGTTCTTAGTATTTTTATTTCTAGTTTGTTATTGGGAATAACATTATATTCTATATATACAGCTTTTGGTCCAATTTCAAAAGAATTGAGAGATCCTTTTGAGGAACATGAAGAATAGTATTTATTGTCTATATAAATTGAACCACTCCCATATTTTAAATTTCCTACATGAAATTTGAGAGTGGTATTAATATTTTATTTTTTTATATATTTTAAGGTATTATTTTGCTATTCTTGGTGGATCTCTAAAAAATATAGCAAAAAATATTACCATTAAAGTACCTACTAATAAAAAGACGTAAACTAGAGCTTCCATATTTTCTCCTTTTTATAGAAATTTTTTTTTATTTTATATAATATGATATTATCCATATTTATTAAATAACAAAAACTATACAGCACCTTGTTTTTTACTGCTTCTATCACCTAGCTTTTGGAAGGCTCCAAATTCTACTTGTTCTGTTACTTCTGCTCCAATTCCGGCAAATACATCTCTAAAAATAGTTCTAGACCCATGCCATAAGTGGCCAAAGAAAAAGATTAATGCAAAATTTGCATGTCCAAATGTGAACCATCCACGTGGACTACTTCTAAATACTCCATCAGATTCTAAAGTTGTTCTATCAAATTCGAAGACTTCTCCTAATTGTGCTTTACGTGCATATTTCTTCACACTAGGTGCGTCTGTAAAGGATTTACCATTTAGTTTTCCACCATAAAAGTTAACTGTTACACCTACTTGTTCGATGCTGTACTTTGATTCTGCGCGTCTGAATGGTATATCTGCTCTAATAATTCCGTCTTTATCTACAAGTATTACAGGAAATGTTTCAAAAAAAGCAGGCATTCTTCGAACCGTTAATTCTCTACCTTCTCTATCTTGAAAAATAGGATGGCCTAACCATGCTTCTGCAATTCCATCTCCTTTATCCATCGGTCCAGCCCTAAATAGGCCTCCTTTTGCTGGATTGTTCCCAATATAATCATAGAATGCTAATTTATCAGGTATTTTTGACCATGCTTCTTCTGGTGTTGCACCTTCATTAATATAGTTTTCTACTCTTCTTTCAATTTCTTGTTGAAAATAACCACTGTCCCATTGATATCTTGTAGGTCCAAATAATTCTAGAGGTGTTGTAGCTGAGCCATACCACATAGTGCCACATGTTACAAAAGCACTAAAAAAAACAGCTGAAATACTACTTGAAAGTACAGTTTCTATATTGCCCATTCTTAATGCTCTATATAGTCTTTGTGGAGGTCTAACTGTTAGGTGAAATAGTCCTGCTAAAATTCCAACAGTTCCTGCTGCAATATGATGTGAAGCTATTCCACTAGGATTAAATGGATTAAAGCCGTCAGGACCCCATGCTGGAGCAACAGGCTGTACTTTTCCTGTAACTCCATATGCGTCTGATATCCAAATTCCTGGTCCAAATAAACCGGTTGCGTGGAATGCTCCAAAACCAAAACATAGTAAACTAGATAATAATAAATGAATACCAAATATTTTAGGTAAATCTAAAGCGGGTTCACCTGTTCTTGGATCTCTGAATAGTTCTAAATCCCAATATACCCAATGCCATATAGATGCTAAAAATAGCATTCCAGATAACACTATATGTGTAATAGCAACACCTTCAAAGCTCCATAAACCTGGATTAGATACGCTTTCTCCTGTTATACTCCAACCACCCCAAGAATCTGTAACACCTAATCTTGCCATAAAAGGCATTACAAACATGCCTTGCCTCCACATAGGGTTTAGTACAGGGTCAGAGGGATCAAATACTGCGAGTTCGTATAAGGCCATTGATCCTGCCCAACCAGCCACTAGTGCAGTATGCATTAGATGAACAGAAATTAGGCGTCCTGGATCATTTAAAACAACTGTATGTACACGATACCATGGTAATCCCATGAGTTACATGCCTCCTTTCACAAAATATAATATATTTGCCTTTCTTACATTGTTTTGTGATAGTTTTTATATATTATTATATTATAACACTCTTTGTTAGAATATTTTTATTCGAATTTGTAATAAATAATTTTTCTTACTATAATTAAATTAATAATATTAAATATAATTAAGAGCCATATACCTTGTTCTATTGTGATAGTCATCCATAAATTTTGAACAATCAATGTTTTATATTCTACAATTGTTTTATCTAGTAAATTTCTTGTTATCTCTATGGCATATGTTAAAGGGTTAATACTTGCTATCATTTGTAACCAATATGGCATAAATGATAATGGTGCTAATGCTGTACTTGAAAAAAGCATTGGTAAATTGATTAGTAAGATAAAAGCTAATAGTTCTATATGACCTGGTAAAATAAAAGCTAAACAAATACTCATACTGCCAATACTTAAAGTAATCAGTGAAGTGATCATTAAGGTTACAAATATCATAGTTAGTGAGTATTTTATTTGTTCATGTAAGATTATATTAAAGAAAATGATAAATAGAGTTTGAATAGTAGTTATTGTAATAATAAAGAGTACATGAGATGTAATTAATGAATTACGTGATTTAATAGGTGAAATTAAAAGTCTATTAAAGAATCCAAATTCTCTGTCAAACATTAGCGGTAATCCAGCATTGACAGAACCTGTAAAAGCAGTAAAGATAATAATTCCTGGGCTTAAAAATGAATTATAATTAGTGTTTTCTGTAAACAAACCTACGGGTGCGTTTTGGAATAATGCTCCAAATAAAATAAGCCATAATAGTGGCTGTAAGATGCCAGATATAAGTGTAGATGGCCTTCTCTTTGTTTGTAAATATAAGCGTTTAATTAGTGCATAAGTTTCATGGTAAATATAATTTAGTCTATTTCCTAGTATGATTTTGTTTTTAGGTTTTAAGTGAATTTTTGTATATTTTAATGAATATGTCATTTTATTATTATGTTAATTTTGTAAATTTATTTCTAAATTTTTTAACTTTATTTAATATCATTTTTTATGATTTTTTTGTTTTTTTTAATTAAATGTTATATCATATGCATACTTCTGTTTTAATATTACTTAAGAGTTTTAGCATAGTTATTATCAAACTCTTTTTTATATAATAAAACAAAAAGGAAAAATTTGTTGTGAAGTATAAAGTTACACTAATTGATGAAGAGAACGACTTTACTAAAGTAATTGATTGTCCAGATGATGAATATATTTTAGATGTAGGAGAAGAACTGGGAGTAGATTTACCTTATTCATGCAGAGCAGGTTCTTGTTCTACGTGTGTTGGTATTATCAAAGAAGGAAGTGTATCTCAGGAAGATCAATCTTATTTAGATGAAGAACAAATTCAAGAAAATTTAGTATTGACTTGTGTAGCATATGCTACAAGTGATTGTACTATACTTGTAAATAAAGAATCAGACTTATACGAATAGTTTTTATACCATGCAAGTTAATTAAAATTAGAGAGTATATAATATATATATTCTCTAATTTGGAGTTATACTATAATTTAATTTCAATATCCACTCCAGCTGGAATATTGAGCTTCATAAGAAAATCAATTGTTTGTGAAGATGGCTCATAAATATCTATAATACGAGTATGAGATTTAATTTCAAAATGCTCTCTTGAATCTTTATCGACGTGAGGAGATCTTAAAACGCAGTATATTTTACGTTTTGTTGGTAAAGCTATAGCTCCACTAGATTTAGTATTTGTTGTTTTTGCTGTATTAATTATTGTTCTACATGATTCTGTTAATAAATAATGAGTATAGCTTCTTAGTTTTATCCTAATTTTATTCTCTTGAGTGATTGTCATATATCTTTTTATTTTTATATCAGAATTTTTGATACTACTCCAGCACCAACAGTTCTTCCACCTTCACGTATAGCAAATCTCATACCTTGTTCAATAGCTATAGGGTTGATTAGTTCAGCACTCATTTTAATTCTGTCTCCAGGCATAACCATTTCAGCTTCTGTTCCATCATCAGCTGTAAACTGTTTAATAGTTCCTGTAACATCTGTTGTTCGAACATAAAATTGTGGTCTATAACCAGGAAAGAAAGGAGTATGTCTTCCTCCTTCTTCTTTTGTCAAAATATATACTTCAGCTTCAAATTGCGTATGAGGTGTAATAGTTCCTGGTTGTGCTAAAACCATTCCTCTTTCTATGTCTTTTTTTTGTACACCCCTTAATAAAATTCCGATATTGTCCCCAGCCATTCCTTCATCCAATGTTTTTTGGAACATTTCTAACCCTGTAATAGTTGTGCTGCTTGTATCTTTTAGTCCTACTATCTCAATAGTATCACCCACTTTGATGATACCTCTTTCGATTCTGCCAGTTGCTACTGTACCTCTTCCAGTAATGGAAAATACATCTTCAACTGCCATTAAAAAGGTTTTTTCTATATCTCTTGTTGGAGTTGGTATATATTCATCTACAGCACTCATTAAGCTGTGTATTTTATCTACCCATTTATTTTCACCTTTTTGAATGTTGTTGTTTGCTGATATTTGATTTAATGCTTCTAATGCCGATCCGGCAATACATGGTATATCATCACCTGGAAAGTCATATTGAACTAATAACTCACGTACTTCTAATTCTACTAGTTCTAGTAATTCTTCATCATCAACTTGATCTTCTTTGTTTAAAAAAACAACAATATTAGGTACTCCTACTTGTTTAGCTAACAATATGTGTTCTCTTGTTTGTGGCATTGGTCCATCAGCAGCTGATACTACTAATATAGCTCCATCCATTTGTGCAGCACCTGTAATCATATTTTTTACATAATCGGCATGTCCTGGACAATCTACATGAGCATAATGTCTATTCTCAGTTTCATATTCAACATGTGCAGTATTGATTGTTATTCCTCTAGCTTTTTCTTCGGGAGCTGCATCAATTTCATCAAATTTTTTTGCTTTTGTGTTGTTAGAAGCAGCTAAAGTAGCTGATATAGCTGCTGTTAGTGTTGTTTTACCATGGTCTACATGCCCGATAGTACCTATATTTACATGCGGTTTTTTACGTTCAAATTTTTCACGTGCCATATTTTCTCCTTTTTGTCTTTTATTTAGTATCGATAGTGTGCAAAAGCTTTATTTGCTTCTGCCATTCGATGTGTTTCTTCACGTTTTCTTATAGTATTTCCAATGTTTTTAGAGGCATCTATAATTTCATTTGCTAGTTTTATAGATATGTTTTTCCCTGACCTATCCTTAGAAAATTTAGTTAACCATCTTAATGCTAGATTGGTTCCTCTATATGCTCTTACTTCCGTAGGTACTTGGTATGTTGAACCTCCAACTCTTCTTGCTTTTACTTCTACTAATGGAGTTGCATTTCTTACAGCTTGCTCAAGTACTTCTAAAGGGTTATTAGATGTTTTTTCTTCAATTATATCAAGAGCTTTGTATATTATCTTTTGTGCTAATCCTTTTTTCCCATGCTTTAATATTCGTACAGTTAACATGCTTATGAGTTTACTTTGGTAAATTGGATCAGGATTAATAAATCTTTTTGTTGCTTGATTACGACGCGACATTTTTATATTTATTATATATTAGTTTTTACTTTTTTTAGTGCCATATTTTGATCGGCTATTTTTTCTATCTTTTACTCCAGCAGAATCTAATGTACCTCTAACTATATGATATCTTACACCTGGTAAATCTTTAACACGGCCACCTCTTATCAAAACAACAGAGTGTTCTTGAATATTATGACCAATACCAGGTATATATGCTGTTACTTCAAAACCAGAAGTTAATTTAACTCTAGCTACTTTTCTCAGTGCTGAATTGGGTTTTTTAGGTGTTGTTGTATAGACTCTTGTACATACACCTCTTCTTTGTGGACAAGATTTGAGTGCGGGAGATTTCGTTTTCTTATCAGATTTTTTACGTTCGGATCTTATAAGTTGTTGAATCGTTGGCATTGTTGTTATTCACTTATATTCAGTTTTTTTGAATATTCTTAATATTATAAATATTGTCATATATGCTGTCAAACATTTCAATTATAGTGTATATATAATTATTTATTATTTGTATTTTCCTGTATGTTATATTTTCTCATAAATCGTTCAACTCTACCTTCTGTATCTATAATTTTTTGTGAACCTGTAAAAAAAGGATGATTGCCAGACCATATATCTACATATAATTCTGGCTTTGTTGATCCAACAGTCATTATGTGCTTTCCATCACAGTATACTTTCGACTCTTTGTACCATTTAGGGTGTATATTTTTTTTTGTCATTTTTTGATTATTATTATTTAACGTTTTGAATATTGAGGTGCTTTTCTTGCTTTTCTTAGTCCATATTTTTTTCTTTCTTTTACTCTTGCATCTCTAGTTAGAAAACCTTCTGATTTTAATGTAGTACGATTTTCTGGATTTATTGTGCATAAAGCTCTTGCTATACCTAATCTGATTGCACCAGCTTGACCTGTTAAGCCACCACCTTGAGTTTTTACATAAATATCATATTCTGTACTTAATCCTAGTATTTTTAGTGGTCCATACGAAATACGTAAATAGTTAGGACTAAATTGTAAATATGATTCTCCTGGTATACCATTTATAATTAATTTTCCAGATCCCGGTATTAATCTTACTCTTGCTACAGATGTTTTTCTGCGTCCAGTTCCTAAGTATGATATTGTTGATTCTTTAGATATGATATTCATTGGTTATACTATAATAGATTGATTGTAATAGTTTCAGGTTTTTGTGCTGTATGTGGATGTTGTTCAGATTTATAAATATTAATTTGTCTGAAAAGTTGTCTGCCTAATTTGTTTTTTGGAAGCATGCCTTTTATAGCATGTTCTATAATTCTTGTAGGTATTCTTTTATTTAAATTGGCAAAATTTTCTATCTTTAAACTCCCTGGTTTTCCAGAATGTCTTACATATTTTTTGTTATATTTTTTTTGGCCAGTAACCATAACATTTTGTGCATTAATAACAATAATATGTATTTTAGAGTTTATATGAGGTGTATATGTGATTTCATTTTTACCTTTTAATAATTTAGCGATGCATGTACTAAGTCTTCCTAGTCTTTGATTTTTAGCATCAATTAAATACCATTTTTGTTTGTTTAAAGTTTTTTGTAAATATGTATGATTCATTATTATTTATGATTTATCTCTTTTTCGTGTGGTAAATAAATATCTAATTTTTCTTTTAATGCTTCAATTACTTCTTCGGCTGATTTTTGACCAAAGTTTTTAATTTCTAATAGTTCTTCTTGTGAGTAATCTAATAAATCAGATATAGAGTGTATTTGTGCTCTCTTTAAACAGTTATATGCACGTACAGATAATTGAAGTTCTTCAATTAAAACTTCATTTACTTTATCGTCATTCTTACCTTGGTTTTTAATAGTTGATTTAAAATCTATATTAGTTAAAGGATAAAAGAGATTAGTTAAAATATGAGCTCCTTGGCTAATTGCTTCTTGTGGTGATAAACTTCCATTTGTCCAAATTTCTATTGATAGTTTTTCTTGAATAACATTTGAATTAATCTTTTTTTCTTCCACTTGATAATTAAATTTTGTGGCTGGCATAAATATAGCATCAATTTGTAAGAAATCTATAGATTTTTTATCTACACCTCTATCTACTAATTTATAGCCATTGCCTTTTTCAATACGAAATTCCATTTCAAAAATTGTATTATTGCATATTGTAGCAATGTATTGTTTTGGGTCAATAATTTTAATTTCAGGTGGTAAATCAAATAAACCAGCTGTAATAATAGCTGGTCCTTGTATTCTTACTCGTCCTATTTGTGGTTCTGAGCTATAGCTTTTAAGTACAACTTGTTTTAAGTTTAGTAGAATCTCTAAAACATCTTCTCTCACACCTGTAATTGTTGAAAATTCATGGTTAATACCTGCTATTCTAACTGCTACTATAGCTGTACCTTCTAAATCAGATAAAATAGTACGCCTCAGTGAATTTCCAACAGTAATTCCTTGACCTTGTTTTAGAGGTTGTAATATAAAGTGTCCATATTGTTCACGAGCACCTTCTATTTTTGACTCTATGCATTCTATTTGAAAATGAGTCATTCAAGAAAGTTCCTTATTAAATACATATTGTATATATTAAATTAATTTATACTCTTCGTTTTTTAGGCGGTCTACAACCGTTATGTGGTACTGGTGTAATATCTTTGATCAGAGTAATTTCTATACCAGTTGCTTGTAAAGCTCTAATAGCTGTTTCTCTACCAGCACCAGGACCATTTACCATGACTTCTGTTTGTTTCATGCCTTGTTCAATTGCAATTTTAGCTGCTTTTTCTGCTGCTATTTGTGCTGCAAATGGAGTTCCTTTTTTTGCTCCTTTAAATCCGCTTGCACCAGATGAACACCATGAAATGGTTTCTCCTCTTAAATCGCTAATTGTAATGATAGTATTATTGAATGTAGATTTAATATGTGTGATTCCATTAATAATATTTTTTTTGTTTTTATTTTTTGTTTTTTTTGTTTGTCTTGCCATGAAAATTATTGTTTTTTTATAAAAAAAGTAATATGTCTTTTATTTTCTAGGAGCTTTTTTCTTGCCTGCCATAGTTTTTTTGATACCTCTTCTAGTTCTTGCATTTGTTCTAGTTCTTTGTCCTCTCAAAGGTAAACCAATTCTATGTCTTTTACCTTTATAGCAGTTAATTTCCATTAATCTTTTAATATTCATAGATTCTCTTCTTCTTAGATCGCCTTCTATATCATATTCTTCATTTAAAATTTTTTTAAGTGCAATAATTTGTTGATCTGTGAGATTTTTAATAATAGTGTCATTATTAACTTGGATTTTTTTTAATATGTTTTGTGAACGTGATAAACCTATACCATATATGTATGTTAATCCAATTTCTATTCTTTTATTTTTCGGTAGGTCTACACCTGCAATTCTGGCCATAATTGTTTTAACCTTGTCTTTGTTTATGTTTAGGATTCTCACAAATAATCATTACTTTTCTATGTCTGCGTATAATTCTGCATTTTTCGCACATTTTCTTTACTGATGGTCTTACTTTCATATCAAGGTATGTATATGTTTTATTTAAAGTTTAAGTATATTTTTATTCCCCCATCATATTATCATATTGTTGAGATATTATATAAGTTTGTATTTGTTTTGCTGTGTCAATAGCTACGCTAACTAAAATTAAGAGTGAAGTTATGCCTAATCCTTTAAATATATTTATATGGGTCATATTAAACAAAATAGATGGTACTAATCCAATAATAAATAAAAAAATGGCACCTAAAAAAGTGATTTTATTTAAAATGTTTTTTAAATATTGATTTGTTTCTAACCCAGGTCTTATCCCAGGTATACTGGCTCCCATTTTTTTTAAATTTTTACCTATATCTTCTGGATTAATTACTAAGGATGAATAAAAATAGCTGAAAAATATGATTAATATAGAATATAGTGGTAAATAAAAAATATGACTTGGATAGAATAATTGGAGTAATTGTTGAATGTAGTTATTGGAAATTATTTGTGAAAAATATGGTACTATCGTCATAGTTGCAGATGCGAAAACTAAAGGCATGACTCCACCTTGATTAAGTTTTAATGGAATGTAGCTTTGAGGATTTAATTCTTGTATTTTTCCTAGTTGTCTAGCAGATAAAATAAGTATTTTTCTTTTGCCTTCTTGTACAAGTATAGTGATAGTTAGCATTATTATAAATACTAAAGAGAGTAGTATAAAATTATATATTGTTTCTTTATCATAAATGTTATTAGTATATTTTAATAAAACTTTTGGGATTCCAGAAACAATATTTTGAAATATTAATAATGAAGCGCCATTCCCTATTCCGTACTCTGTAATGATTTCTGAAAACCACATGATAATTATAGATCCAGTTGTTAATGTTAGCATACAGTCTAAGATAAAAGACTGATTCCAGTTAAATACATATGGTTTGATCCAAAAAGATATTGCTCCACTTTGTAAGATAGCCCAAACTAATGTTAAATATCTGGTAATTTGTGTTATTTTTTGTCTTCCTAATTCACCTTCTTCTTTTTGAAGTTTTTCCAGTTCAGGGAAAATATTTGTTAATATTTGTATAACAATGGATGAATTAATATATGGTACAATACCTAAAGCAAATATACCAATTGTTGAAAATCCTCCTCCAGAAAATATATTTAAAAAATTAATAATTTCATTTTGTTTTATATTATCATAGAAAGAATTATGGTCGATTCCTGGTACAGGTATAAATATGCCACATCTTGCAATTATTAATATTATAGTTGTAATAAAAAGTTTTTGTTTCAGCTGAATTGTACTTGTCATATAATTGCAATGATGTTTTAAGAAATTATTCTCTTATTATTTTAATTAATAGAAGTGTGTGATTTCTATATCTCTATTCTTTGCTGTTTTGGAGAATGTTTTTAACTTTGATAAAGCATCTAAAGCAGCTCTTGCGTTATTTAAAGCATTATTAGATCTTATCTGTTTTGCTAATATGTTTTTTATTCCTGCTAATTCTAATACAGTTCTGACTGAACCTCCAGCAATAACTCCTGAACCTATAGCAGAAGGTCTAATTATAACTTTTGCAGCTCCTGATACGCCTTGAACAGTGTGTGGTATAGAATTTGATTTTGTTAAAGATACGTTAATAATGTTCTTCTTTGCATTAGCTACACCTTTTTTTACAGCACCAATAACATCATTTGCTTTGCCTGTACCTACTCCAATTTGTCCTTTTTCATTGCCCACTATTAAAATAGCTCTGAAACTTAATTTTTTTCCTCCTTTAACAACTTTGGTCACTCTTCTAATTTGAACAACACGTTCATCCCAGTTAGATTCTTGTTCTTTACTTTTTATATTTTTCTTTTTATTAACCATAAATAGTTTTGACTAAAATTGTATACCTTCTTGTCTTATAGAATCAGCTAGTGCTTTAATACGACCATGATATAATTTTGTGCCACGGTCAAATATGACAGATTTAATTCCTTTTGTTTTAGCTTTTTTTGCGATATCTTTACCTATTAATATTGATGCTTCACAATTAACTTTATTTGTAATTGATAATTTGGATTTTAAATCTTTTGCAATACTAGAGCTACTTAAAAGAATTTTCTGTGACATATCATCAATTATTTGTACATACATATGTTTTTTAGAACGAAAAACATATAATCTAGGGCGTTTACTATTACCTTGTATTTTTTTCTTCATAATTTGAATATATTTATTTTCCTGCTTTACCAACCTTTTTTCTAATTATTTCTCCACTATATCTAATACCTTTTTCTTTATATGGCTCAGGAGGTCTAGTAGATCTGATTTTTGCTGCTATTTGACCAACCTTTTCTTTATCAATACCTGATACAAGAATATTGACGCTCTCTTCTACTTGAATGGATATATCTTTAGGTGGTTTTATAATAATTGGGTGGCTATAACCTATATTTAAGATTAAATTATTATCATTCATGTGACATCTATAGCCTACACCTCGAATTTCTAATTTTTTTTCAAATCCTTGAGATACTCCTATTACCATATTATTTATTATAGTTCGTGATAATCCATATAAAGCTTTTGACTCTTTATCTGTCTTAATTAGATAAAGCTGTAATTGATTACTATCATATTGAATATGGATCCTTTGAGATAAATGATATGATAATTTTCCTTTAGGACCTGTGATAGTAATTGTAGATTCTTTTATTTCACTTTGAATACCAGGCGGTAAAATTATAGATTTTTTTCCTATTCGAGACATTTTGAATTTCCTAAATTATTATTTAATTACCAAATATAGCACAGAACTTCTCCGCCTAAACCGCTATTTCTCGCTTTTTTATCTGTCATAACTCCTTTAGATGTTGATATTATTGCTATTCCAATACCGCCGAGTACTTTTGGTAGTTCTTTATGGTTAGCATATACTCTAAGTCCTGGTTTGCTGATGCGTTTTAATGCTGTGATCACAGGCTCCTTACGTTTTCCTTTGTATTTTAATGATATTAAAAGGTAATTTCTTAAATTTTCGCCTATCTCTTCAAATTCGTATATAAAGCCTTCCTCTTGTAAAACTTTAATAATACTTCTAGTCATTTTTGTTGCCGGTACTTGTACAATTTGATGTCTTGATAGATTGGCATTTCTAATGCGTGTTAACATGTCTGCAATTGTATCATTAACCACTTTTATTTTTGTATCTCCTTTTTTATTTTAATTTATTTGAATGGCATGCCGAAACCTTTTAATAATGCTAAGCTTTCTTGGTCATTATTCGCAGTAGTTACTATAGCTATATCTAGTCCTCTTATTTGATCTATGCTATCATACTCTATTTCTGGAAATATTAATTGTTCTTTAAGTCCAAGATTATAATTGCCTCTGCCGTCAAATTTATTTTTATCAATACCCCTAAAGTCTCTAATTCTTGGCAGTGATAAATTTATGAGTTTATTAAGAAAATCATACATTTTATTTTTTCTTAAGGTCACTTTTAAACCTACTGGAGCATTTTCTCTAATTTTAAAACCTGCAATCGATTTTTTTGCTCTTGTAATAACTGGTTTTTGGCCTGTAATTAATGTTAATTCTTTTATGCTGTTTTCAAGTACTTTTGAGTTTTGTGCTGCTTCACCCAGCCCTCTATTTATTGTAATTTTAGTTAGTTTAGGAATTTGATGTATATTTTTATATTCAAATTTTTTAACTAATTTTGGGCAAATTTTATTATAGTAGAGTTCTTTTAAAGATTCATTCATATTATTTGATTATTTCACCATTTTTGATTAGTATTTTTTGTTTTTTATTTTTATTATTTTTTTTATAACGAAATCTACTAGCAATTTTTTCATTTACACTATAAAGCATAACGTTAGAGCTATGAATAGGTCCTTCAATTTGTATAATCTTTCCTGTGTCTTTTTCTTGTTTTGGTTGTATATGTTTGATTTTTAAATTTGCATTTTCCACAATTACTTGTTGTTTTTTGTAAATAATTTTTGTGATTTTGCCTGTTTTTCCTTTATGTGTACCATTAATTATTTGTACATAGTCACCTTGTTTGACATGAATTTTATTTTTTTTCTTTTTCACTATACTACCTCCGGTGCTAAAGATATAATTTTTGAGAAATTTTTATCTCTTAATTCTCTTGCAATAGGTCCGAATACTCGTGTACCTCTAGGATTATTTTCTTGATTAATAATAACTGCAGCATTATCGTCAAATCTAATGTTCATGCCATCTATTCTACGAATAGTTTTTCTAGTTCTTACTATTACTGCTCTAACAACATCGGATCTTTTGACTGGCATATTAGGTGATGCATCTTTTACTACGCCAATAATAATATCCCCTATTTTTGCATAATGTGGATTACTTGTACCTAGAACTCTTATACACATAATTTTACGTGCTCCACTATTATCTGCAACGTTTAAGTAGCTTTGATTTTGTATCATGATTTTAATTATATGATAATTTTGTTAATGAATCTCCATCGTTTTGTTTTACTAATCGGCTTGGTTGCCTGTATTGTTACAATATCTCCAACTATACATTCATTATTTTCATCGTGTGCATAGTATTTTTTGGTTTTTGTAATAATTTTACTGTATTTTTTATGTTTTACTTGAGTTTTAACAGCAACGGTAATAGTTTTTTCCATTTTATTACTTATTACTGTACCAATAGTTTCTTTAATGGGCATATGTTTATTATTTATTTTTTTGTGTTTTTAATGTTAATAATTGTGCTATTTCATGTTTTTTATGTTTAAAATGGTGATTTTTGATAGATTGTTTAGTAGATTTTTTAATTTTTAAATCTAAAATTTCTTTTTTAAGTTTAAAAATCTTGCTATTTATTTCTTGTATATTTAAATTTTGAAACTCATTAAAGTTATTAAAAGCCATGGTTATTTTTTTGTTTCTTTAGTTATGAATTTTGTATGAACTGGTAATTTGTATGCTGCTAATTTCATAGCTTGTTTTGCTGTTTCTTCTGGTACTCCTGAGATTTCAAATAAAATATGTCCAGGTTTAATAACAGCAACCCAATATTCTGGTGCTCCTTTTCCTGATCCCATTCTTGTCTCTGCTGGCCTTGCTGTTACTGGTTTATCTGGAAAAATACGTATCCATAGTTTGCCACCTCTTTTCACATATCTTGTAATGGTTCTTCTAGTGGCTTCAATTTGTCGTGAAGTTATCCATCCAGGTTCTAGAGTTTGTAATGCATATTCACCAAAAGCTATATTATTGCCTTTACATGCATTTCCTTTCATTCGTCCGCGATGTTGTTTTCTGAATTTTGTTTTTTTAGGGCTTAACATATTAATATCAAAGAAATTTTTAGTAAATTTATGATGATTTTTGAGGAAACTGTTCACCTTTGAATAGCCATACTTTTACTCCTAAAATACCATAAATAGTTTGTGCTGTTTTGTATGCATAATCTATATTTGCTCGTAAAGTTTGCAAAGGAACTCTGCCTTCTCTTACCCATTCGCTTCGTGCAATTTCTGCTCCATTTAATCTTCCTGAAATTTGTATTTTAATACCTTGAATATTTGTTTTTTGAGATCTTTGAATACCTTGTCTAATGGCCCTTCTAAAAGCAATTCGTTTTTCCAGTTGTTGTGTAATAAATTCTCCTATTAATGTTGCTTCACTATCTGGTTCTGTAATTTCTATTACATTGATTCTAATTTGTTTATTAGTTAAAATTTCTTGTTTTAGTTGTTTTTTTAACTCTTCTATGCCAGTACCCATTTTCCCTAAAACAATTCCTGGACGTGCTGTATGTATTTCTATTTCAACCTGATCTACCTTTCTGCTAATTTTAATAAGAGATAAACTGGCATTATGAAGTTTATACTTAATGATCTGTCTTATGCGATAATCTTCTTGAAGTAAATGTGAATATGTTTTTGTCGGTGCATACCAAGCTGATTTGTGTTCTTGTGTTATGCCTAATCTAAAGCATAGTGGATGTGTTTTTTGACCCATATTTTGTATTTTGAGTATTATAGTTCTTTTACTTTAATTGTTATATGGCATGTTGGTTTATGTATGGGAAACGCTCTACCTTGTGCTCGAGGTTGAAAACGTTTTAGTTGTGGTCCCAAATTTGCAAAAGTTTCACTGATAATAAGTTTATTTTTGTCTTGTTCATAATTTGTTGTAGCATTATATATCGCAGATTGTAAAATTTTTTTTATAGTTTTGCATGGTTTATAATGCATAAATTCGAGTATTAATAATGCTTCATTACATTTTTTTCCTCTTATTTGATCTAAGACACGACGTACTTTATTAGGTGATAATCTTAAATATTTTCCTGTAGATATAGCTTCTAGTTTTGTGTTGTTTATATTCATGTTTTAATATGAAGTTTATCGTTTGGTTTTTCTATCACTTTTTATATGACTTTTAAAATTTCTTGTTGGTACAAATTCACCTAGTTTATGTCCAACCATTTGATCTGATATAAATACTGGAAAATGTTGTTTTCCATTATGAACAGCAATAGTATGTCCTACCATAGTAGGTATAATGGTTGATGCTCTAGACCACGTTTTAATTGTTTCTTTAATATTTTTTTGGTTTAGTTCATTAATTTTACGAAGTAGTTTTGATTCTATATATGGGCCTTTTGATAAAGATCTTGACATGATTTTTGATTAAATTATTTATTTGCGACGACGTAATATATAAGGGTTACTATATTTTCTTTTCCGGCGCGTTTTTATACCTAAAGCAGGTTTTCCCCAAGGTGTTACAGGATGTTTTCTACCAATTGGTGATTTTCCTTCTCCACCACCATGAGGATGATCTACTGGATTCATTACTACACCTCTTACGGTTGGTTTTTTTCCTAGCCAACGGTTTCTTCCTGCTTTGCCTATTGTTATATTGCTTGCATCAATATTACCTACTTGCCCAATAGTAGCATAGCATTTTTTATTTATTGTTCGAACTTCGCTAGAAGGTAATTTTAAAGTAATAAAATTTCCATCTTTAGCAACTATTTGTGCATATGTTCCAGCAGCTCTTACGATTTGTCCACCTTTACCTGGAGTAATTTCTATATTATGCACAGCCGTTCCTAATGGAATTTTGCTGAGTGGTAAAGAGTTTCCGACTTCAATATTTACATTCGGTCCAGAATTAATTTGAGCTCCTATTTGTAAACTTCTTGGATATAATATATAGCGTTTTTCGCCATCAGTATAGTGTAATAATGCTATACGAGCATTTCTATTCGGGTCATATTCTATACTTACTACTTTTCCTTGAATATTTAATTTATTTCTTTTGAAGTCTATAATTCTATATTTTTTTTTATGTCCTCCACCTTTATGTCTTGTTGTAATTACACCTTGATTATTACGTCCTTTCATCCGGTGTTTATGAATTACTAAAGATTTTTCTGGCTTTTTTCTTGTGATTTCTTTAAATGTTGATACAGTTCTATTGCGTGTTCCTGGTGTATATGCTTTATATAGACGAATTGCCATATTTAAGTGATTAATATTTATATGAAGTTTTAATTGTCTGGAAATAGATTAATACTGTGGTTTTTGTCTAAAGTAATAATTGCTTTTTTATATCTTTTTTTATACCCTATAAATTTTCCTACTCGTTTTTTCTTTTGGTGTCTATTAGATGTGTTAATATGTTTTATCTTGACATTAAATATGTATTCAATAGTAGTTTTAATATCTTTTTTATGAGCTTTATTATCCACAGCAAAACTATATTGATTTTCTTCTAGTAGTTGTGTAGATTTATCTGTAATGATAGGGTATTTTATTATGTCTATCTTTACTGATGTAATATTATTGGTCATTATAAGTTTTATTTAGATGATTTAATGCGCTTAAAGTAATGATTAATTTTTGGGCCTTTAGTAATGAAAAAATATTTAATTGGTGTACACTAATTAGTTCTATATTTTGTAAATTTCTTACAGATAAATATAAGTTTTTTTCTTTTTTATTTACAATAATAAGAATATTATTATTTTTATTAATATTTAATCCTAGATTGTTAATCTCTTTCAAGATAAGCTTTGTACTAGGATGGTTGAGATTGTATGTAAAGTCTGTAATTACTAATGTATCTTTGACTTTGTTATATAAAATATTATTTAAAGCTAAATTTTTTTCTTTTTTATTGATTTTAATATTATAATTTTTATATTTAGGACCAAAAATAGTTCCTCCTCCTTTCCATAAAGGTGATCTTATTGAGCCAGCTCTGGCTCTTCCTGTTCCTTTTTGCTTCCATGGTTTTCTACCTCCACCTCGTACTTCGCTGCGTGTTTTAGTGTTAGCAGTTCCTTGTCGTTTATTATTTAATTGTTCTAAAAGTGCTCTGTGAATTATATACATTCCTGTATATTCATTAACTTTTAATTTTAATTTTTGATGTTGATTAGTTTTATGAATATTGTACTTTACTTCGTGTTGAATCATAGTTATTTAAGTATGCTTATGTTATGCTAATAAGATTTCCGGGTTTACCAGGAATAGCTCCTTTAATAATAACAATGTGTTTGTCTGAATTTATATCTATAATTTGTAAATTTTTAATTGTTATTTTCTTATAACCCATTCTTCCAGCCATTTTTTTTCCAGGAAATACTCTTCCAGGAGTTGTACCAGCACCAATTGATCCAGGCTGTCTATGATTTTTAGAACCATGACTCATAGGTCCTCTACTAAAATGGTGTCTTTTTTGATATCCAGCAAATCCTTTGCCAATGCTATAGCCAGATACATCTATTAAATGTCCTATTTTTAAGTGATTGACTGTTATTACTTGTCCTATTTTAAAATTCTCTATAGATTCTGTTTTATATTCTTTTAGATATTTAAATGCTGGTGCGTTAACTTTATTTAAATGTCCTAATTGTGCTTTACTTAAATTACTTTTATTAGTTTCAGAGTAACCTATCTGAATAGCTTGATATCCATCTGATGAAATATTTTTGATTTGTGTAATCATGCATGGACCTAACTGCAAAATTGTAACTGGTATAGCTTCACCTGTATTATTAAATATTTGGGTCATACCAATTTTTTTTCCTAACAGACCAATTGACACAATTTATTTGCCTCCAAGTTCTGAAAGATTTTTACACACAAACTAACAATTAATTTAAATATAATATCTTTATTATCTTTGAATTTTTAACTTATTGCAAGATCTTGATAATTTGTGTGGTAATTACTACTTTATTAAATAATGAATTTATTGCAGTATATAGATAAGTATCATGAAAAATTATTTATTGTGAGGTTTTATATTATATGAGTAAAGTTGTTGGAATTGATTTGGGTACAACAAATTCTGTAGTTGCTGTAATGGAAGGTGGCAAGCCCACTGTAATACCTAATAAAGAAGGCTTAAGAACAACACCTTCTGTAGTTGCTTATACTAAAAAACAAGACAAATTAGTTGGGCATATAGCTAAAAGACAAGCTGTTATGAATCCAGAAAATACTTTTTATTCTGTTAAAAGATTCATTGGTCGTAAAAAAAATGAGGTAAATAATGAATCTAAGCAGTCATCTTATGTTGTCAAAACAGATAGTAATTCTAATATTAAAATTCAATGCCCTGCTTTAAGTAAAGATTTTGCTCCTGAAGAAATTTCTGCACAGGTTTTACGAAAATTAGTTGAGGATGCAAGTACTTATTTGGGAGAGTCTGTAACACAAGCAGTAATTACAGTTCCTGCTTATTTTAATGATTCACAGAGGCAGGCTACTAAAGACGCGGGTCAGATAGCTGGTTTGGATGTTTTAAGAATTATTAATGAGCCTACAGCAGCTTCTTTATCTTATGGATTAGATAAAAAAAATAATGAAACGATATTAGTTTTTGATTTAGGTGGAGGTACATTTGATGTTTCAATTTTAGAAGTTGGAGATGGAGTATTTGAAGTTTTATCAACTTCAGGAGATACACATTTAGGAGGAGATGATTTTGATAATAAAATAGTTTCTTGGTTAATTAATGAATTTAAAAATGATGAAGGGATTGATTTATCTAAAGATAAACAAGCATTGCAAAGGTTAACAGAAGCAGCAGAAAAAGCTAAAATGGAGCTATCTAATTTATCACAAACAGATATTAATTTACCTTTTGTTACGTCAACAGATACAGGTCCAAAGCACTTAGAAAAAACTATTACACGTGCTAAGTTTGAAAATTTATGTCAAGATTTAATAGATAGATGTAAAATACCTGTGAACAATGCTTTAAAAGATGCTCAATTAAATGCAAATAATATAGATGAAATTGTTTTAGTTGGGGGTTCTACAAGAATACCAGCTGTTCAAGAATTAGTGAAAAGCCTTATTGGTAAAGAAGCTAATCAGAGCGTGAATCCAGATGAAGTTGTTGCTATTGGAGCAGCTGTTCAAGCAGGTGTTTTAGCTGGTGAAGTTAAAGATATACTACTTTTGGATGTAACACCTTTATCTTTAGGTGTAGAAACATTAGGTGGTGTTATGACTAAAATAATTACTAGAAATACAACTGTACCAACAAAAAAATCTGAAGTTTTTTCTACAGCTGTTGATAATCAACCGAATGTAGAAATTCATGTTCTTCAAGGTGAAAGAGAGTTTACAAAAGACAATAAAAGTTTAGGAACATTTAGATTAGATGGTATTATGCCTGCTCCAAGAGGTGTACCTCAAATAGAAGTTACTTTTGATATAGATGCTAATGGTATTTTATCTGTTAATGCTAAAGATAAAGGTACAGGTAAAGAACAATCAATTACTATCACAGGTGCTTCAACTCTTCCTAAAGAAGAGGTAGAGAAATTAGTTGAAGAAGCTGAAAAAAATTCTGAAATTGATAAACAAAAACGTGAACAAGTTGATTTAAAAAATCAAGCAGATTCTTTTTGTTATCAAGCAGAAAAACAATTATCGGAATTATCTGATAAAATTTCTATACAAGAAAAAGAAAGTTTAGAAGCTAAAATTACTGATTTAAGGCAAGCTATTCAGAATGAAAATTATGAATTAATAAAATCTTCGCAACAAATATTACAGCAATCATTAATGGAGGTAGGTAAAAAAGCTTATGCAAAAAATACCAATTCCCAAGAAGCTGATTCTTCTGTAATAGATACAGATTCTAGTGAAGCATAAATTTATTTATTTGAATATTAGAGCGGGTAACGCGATTCGAACGCGCGACATCAACCTTGGCAAGGTTGCGCTCTACCACTGAGCTATACCCGCAACTAAATTATATAATGACAAAAAATATCTTTGTTGTCAAGAAGATAAAATAGATATTATTAATATCTATTTTATATTTTTTTATATAATAAATGAGTTAAATATGCCAGTGATGATAACTAGTCCTGCCCATATTCCTGCACTAGTGTAAATTAAATTTTTAGATTGTTCCCATTGACCAGGAGATGCTAATGTCACAGGTATTCCAACTGTAAGTAAAGTCGATAAAATAATTAAAAGAAATACAAGTAATTGAACAATTATATTCATTTATCTTCTCCTCATTTGAATTTTAAATTTATTAATATTTTATTCATATATATTTATTGTATATATAATAATTTATATCAAAATAGTGATAAAAATTAAATAAATAATATATGATAAATTTTATATTGAATATATATTAATTTTTAAAAAACATAAATAAATAAGAAGAAAAGTTTAAAAGAGTTTATATTTCGTGTACATTTTTATAAGTGTAAATCTTTTATTTTTAAATTTATATAAATCAATAGAGGTGTATTTTATGTCTACAACGATACTTTTAACACAGTTACCAGAAGCTTATATAGTGTTTCGACCATTAGTTGATATTTTACCTGTTATACCTGTATTTTTTCTATTATTGGCATTTGTGTGGCAAGCTGCTATTGGTTTTAGATAAAAGTTATTATTAGATTGTATATTTAAGTTAGAATTATTTTTATTATAAGGTGTTTTAATATGGTAGAACCTCTTTTATCTGGTATTGTTTTAGGTTTGATTCCTGTTACATTAGCTGGTTTATTAGTTGCAGCCTATTTACAGTACCGTAGAGGCAATCAATTTGGTATATAATTATTTATTAGTCTTATAAATACTCTATTGTAAAAATATAATTGTTTTGAATTTTACTAAGAGTATTTATTTTTTTTATTTTAACAATTACCAGCTAGATTTTTTTACACCTGGTAATAAGCATGCATGTGCCATTTCTCTTAATGCATGTCTTGATAAGCCAAAAGTTCTGTAAAAGCCTCTACTTCTACCAGTTATCCAGCATCTATTTCTTTTTCTGAAAGGAGCACTATTCAATGGTAGTTTTTGTAGTTTCTCTTGCAAATTAATTTTTTCTTGAAAGTTAGAGGTTTTTTTTATTGATTCTTTTATTTCTTTTCTTTTGTGTTGATATTTATCATAAAGTTTTTTTCTATTAATTTCCCGTTGAATCATACTTTTTTTTGCCATTTGTTCATCTATTTTCAGTTTTCTATAGATTTAATATTATCTAATTAGTTAGTCTATTGCAATAATAAACTCATCTGTTTTAAATAAATCAGATGAGTTTATAAATATAGATTAAAATTTATATATTAAATTATCCGAATTTACCAGATGTAGATGCTATTACGAATGCTGCGTAAGTTAGTATATAACCAACTGAAAAATGTGCTAATCCTACCAATCTTGCTTGTACAATTGATAGTGCTACTGGTTTATCTTTCCATCTAATTAAATTCGCTAAAGGTGTTCTTTCATGAGCCCATGCAAGGGTTTCTATCAGTTCTTGCCAATAACCTCTCCATGATATTAGAAACATAAATCCAGTCGCCCATACAAGGTGGCCAAACAAAAACATCCATGCCCATACTGATAAGTTGTTCATTCCGTACGGGTTATATCCATTAATTAATGGAGAGGAATTAAGCCATAGATAATCTCTAAGCCAACCCATTAAGTAAGTTGAAGATTCATTGAATTGACTGACATTACCCTGCCATATAGTAATATGTTTCCAGTGCCAATAAAATGTAACCCATCCAATTGTATTTAACATCCAAAAGACTGATAAATAAAATGCATCCCATGCAGATATATCACATGTACCACCTCTTCCAGGTCCATCACAAGGAAAGCTATATCCAAAATCTTTTTTATCTGGCATTAGTTTTGATCCTCTTGCATCTAATGCTCCTTTTACTAAAATTAGTGTTGTAGTGTGTAAACCTAAAGCTATAGCATGATGTACGAGAAAATCACCCGGTCCAATTGTTAAAAATAATGAATTTTTTCCACTATTAATGGCTTCTAGCCATCCAGGTAACCAGACGTTACTTCCAGCTTGATTTGCTATGCTAGAACTAGATGATAATAGTACATCAAATCCGTATAAAGCTTTACCTGAACTAGCTTGAATCCATTGTGCAAAAACAGGTTCAATTAAAATTTGCTTTTCTGGTGTTCCAAAGGCGATCATTGTGTCATTATGAATATATATTCCAAGTGTATGAAAACCTAAAAATAATGATACCCAACTTAAATGCGAAATAATTGCTTCTTTATGATCTAGCATTCTAGCTAAAACATTATTTTGATTTACTTCAGGATCATAATCTCTAATAAAAAATATAGCTCCATGTGCAAATGCACCTACCATTAAAAAACCAGCAATATATTGATGATGTGTATATAATGCAGCTTGAGTAGTAAAGTCTTTTGCCATAAAAGCATATGGAGGCATAGCATACATATGTTGAGCTACTAGAGATGTAATAACACCTAGAGATGCAAGAGCTAATCCTAGTTGCATATGTAGTGAGTCTGTTATTGTTTCAAATAAACCTTTATGGCCATTACCTAATTTTCCACTGGGTGGTCTATGTGCGTCTATTATGTCTTTTAAATTATGTCCAATACCCCAATTAGTTTTATACATATGACCAGCCACAATAAAAATAATAGCTATGGCAAGGTGGTGATGGGCGATATCAGTAAGCCATAATGATTGACTTTGTGGATGAAAACCTCCTAAAAAAGTTAAGATGGCTGTTCCAGCACCTTCACTTGTGCCAAAATTATGGTTCACACTATCAGGATTTAGAGCATATTCACCCCATTGGCCTGTAAAGAAAGGTTGTAAGCCACTTGGATGTGGTAGTGTACTTGTAAAGTTATTCCATCCAATATCTTGTCCTCTTGATTCTGGTATTGCTACATGCACTAAGTGTCCTGTCCATGCAAGAGAGCTGAATCCAAATAATCCTGATAGATGATGATTGAGTCTAGATTCATTATTTTTAAACCAAGATAAACCTGGTTTGAATTTAGGTTGTAAGTGTAACCAACCAGCAAACAACATAACTCCTGATAGTATTAATAATAATAATGCCCCATTATATAAATCATTATTAGTACGCATACCTATTGTGTACCACCAATGATATACGCCAGAAAAGCTTATATCTACTGGATAAGATACTCCACCTTTAGTAAATGCTTTAATTGCTGGTTGACCGAAATGTGGATCCCATATGGCATGTGCAATGGGCTTAGTTTTTAATGGATTTATAGACCACTGTTCAAAGTTACCTTGCCAAGCAACATGGAATAAGTTTCCTGAAGTCCATAAAAATATAATAGCAATATGACCGAAATGAGAGGCAAATATCTTTTGGTATAAATTTTCTTCTGTCATTCCGTCATGACTTTCAAAATCATGTGCAGTAGCTATTCCGTACCAAATTCTTCTAGTGGTAGGATCTTGTGCTAATGCTTGGCTAAATTTTGGAAATTTCGTTCCCATTTTTTATTTTAATTCCTTGTTTATTTTTATCCTACTGCAATTATTCGTGCTAAGAAAAAGGCCCAAGTTGTACCAATTCCTCCTAGTAAATAGTGTGCAACACCAACTGCACGTCCTTGTGTAATACTTAGTGCTCTTGGTTGTATAGCAGGAGCAACTTTTACTTTGTTATGAGCCCATACAATTGATTCTATAAGTTCTTGCCAGTAACCACGACCGCTGAATAAGAACATTAAGCTAAATGCCCATACAAAATGTGCACCTAAAAATATTAAACCATATGCTGATAAAGATGATCCATAAGATTGAATAACTTGAGATGCTTGAGCCCATAGAAAATCTCTTAGCCATCCATTAATAGTAATAGAGCTTTGAGCAAAATTTCCTCCTGTTATATGTGATATTACTCCTGATCCTGATATGCTCCCCCATACATCTGATTGCATTTTCCAACTAAAATGAAATAATACAATAGACAGACAATTATACATCCAAAAAAGACCTAAAAATACATGATCCCATCCTGAAACTTGACATGTACCACCTCTTCCAGGTCCATCACAAGGAAACCGGAAACCTAAATTAGATTTATCGGGTATTAATCTTGAATTACGTGAAAATAAAAATCCTTTTACTAATATTAAAACAGAAACATGTATTGTAAATGCATGAATATGATGAACCATAAAATCAGCTGTTCCAAGTTTTATAGGCATCATTGCGATTTTATTTCCAACAGATATAATATCGCCTCCAAATGCATAACTTGTTGTAGCAAGAGCATTTGGACTAGTATTATTTGGTGCAAGAGTATGAATATTTTGAACCCATTGTGCAAATATAGGTTGTAGTTGAATAGCTGTATCTGAAAACATATCTTGAGATCTGCCTAATGCTCTCATTGTATCATTATGTATATATAGTCCAAATGAATGAAATCCTAAAAATATACAAACCCAATTTAAATGAGAAATTATGGCATCTCGATGTCTAATTATTCTATCTAAAACATTATTATAATTTTGTGCTGGATTATAATCCCTAACCATAAATATGGATGCATGTGCTCCAGCTCCTACTATACAAAAACCACCAATCCACATGTGGTGTGTAAATAATGATAGTTGTGTTGGATAATCTGTAGCAATATAAGGATATGGAGGCATAGCATACATATGATGTGCGACAATTATGCTTAATGATCCCATCATAGCTAAGTTTATTGCTAATTGAGCGTGCCAAGAAGTTGTTAAAATTTCATAAAGTCCTTTATGTCCTTCTCCTGTAAATGGTCCTTTATGTGCTTCTAAAATTTCCTTCATACTATGTCCAATACCCCAATTAGTTCTATACATATGACCTGCAACTAAAAAGAGTACAGATAATGCTAGATGATGATGAGCTGTATCACTTAACCATAATCCTCCAGTAATAGGATTTAATCCTCCCTTAAATGTCAAAAAGTCTGAATACTGATTCCAGTCAAGCGTGAAAAAAGGTATTATTCCTTTATTGAAACTAGGATAAAGTTGAGCCATCAGTTCTCTATTTAATAAAAACTCATGCGGTAATGGTATTTCTTGTGGTGATACGCCTGCATCTAATAGTTTATTTATCGGTAAAGAGATATGTATTTGATGTGCTGACCATGATAAGCATCCTAATCCAAGTAATCCTGATAAGTGATGATTCATCATCGATTCAACATTCTGAAACCATTCTAGTTTAGGTGCAGCTTTGTGATAATGAAACCATCCTGCAAATACCATTAAACCAGACATAACTAGACCACCAATTGCTGTGGCATATAGTTGTGATTCTGTAGTAATTCCAGAAGCTCGCCATAATTGGAAGAATCCTGAAGTAATTTGAACTCCTTGAAACCCTCCGCCAACGTCTCCATTTAAAATTTCTTGTCCAACAATAGGCCATACAATTTGTGCGCTTGGTTTAATATTAGTTGGATTTGTTAACCAAGCAATATAGTTTGAAAATCGAGCACCATGAAAGTACATACCACTCAGCCATAGAAAAATTATTGCTAGTTGTCCAAAATGAGCACTAAAGATTTTTCTAGATACTTCTTCTAGTGAAACTGTATGACTATCGAAGTCGTGCGCATCAGCATGTAAATTCCAAATCCATGTTGTAGTTCTTGGACCTTTACTAAGTACTCTAGAAAAATGACCTGGTTTTGCCCATTTTTCGAAAGACGTATCGACTGGGTTTTTGTCTACAGTAACTTTAACTTTTTTTGTCTCTTGCTCTTGTGAGCTAGTTGTCATCGAGCTTCTCCTAACTGTTTTTTAAAAATTAAAATGAGACAAGAAATAAAACGCTCACTACTTGAAATTTTGATTTTAATAACTCTTAATTTAATAAATAGAGAAATGTGAGTTTTTATTATAATGTATTATTATAAATATAATTATTGTTCTATTAGAAATCTGTTAACAATAGTTAAAATCTAATCTGTGTTATTTTATTGTATGTTTAGAGGTTTTACTCTCATTAGTGCTTGTCCACAATCAATTATTTCACCATCTTTTACTAAAATTTCTACAATTTCTCCATAAATTTCTGATTCTATTTCATTCATTAACTTCATAGCTTCAATAATACATACTGTTTGTTGTTTTTTAACAATATCATATATTTTTACAAATGGAGGTTCATTAGGTGCAGGTGAACAATAAAATGTTCCTACCATTGGTGATACTATTGTGAAGTAGGTTTCAGGTGAATTAATAATGTTTTTATCATTGTTTTTAATCTTTATTTTATGTTTTTCCTTCTTAACACTTGGATTGTATCTATTTTCAGTTTTTTTGATAATATTTTTTGTGTTATCGAAAAAATTTAATGATTTATTAATACTTAATTTCAATGTATTACTATGAATATGAATTTCATCTATATTATTTTTTTGAATAGAATATAAAAGTGGTTTTAAATTTTGTATTTGAAATTTCATTTGAATTAATTGAGTTTTGTTAGTTATATTATTATAATTGTGTGATTTCTTGTTGTAGTATCCAAATTCTACTAGAGTCTTTTAATTCTATAATAAGTGCAACAATGTGATGCTTGATTTTTTTTGTACCTATTATAGTACCAGTTTTATAGAGAAAATTAGTGAGTTTAGAATTTTTATTCCTTTTTACTTTTGTGATTTTTACGATTTGATTAATTTGTTTATTCATAAATATTATATTTAATATAATTGAAATTTTATGTACAATTTTTTATAAAATAATCAATAATAATATAATAAAATATATTTTCTAGATATAAAATATTTTATAAAATGTATATTAAATATAAATAATATGTTAATAGCAGATGATCTAGATAAGCTTTTAAATATACTGCCTGATTTTATATATCAACCTTTGAAGAATCATCCTAAACGTAAACTTTTGTTAGAGGTTGTGATAGATTTAGGAAGAAAGCCTGAAGCTCGTTTTCCAAATGGTCCAGAATATTTGTCTGATAGAACTATTTCTTGGCAAGATCTAGATTGTTGTATTAAAAGAGTTGGAAATTTTAGTGGAGATAATCGTGCAGGAATTGAAAGAACATTACACCGTATCAGTTCTATAAAAAATAGAAATGGTAATATTATTGGGTTAACTTGTCGAGTTGGAAGAGCTGTCTTTGGTACTATTAGTGTTATTCGTGATTTACTGGATAATAATCAATCTTTACTTTTGTTAGGTAAACCTGGTGTTGGTAAAACAACAGCAATTCGTGAAATAGCCAGAATTTTAGCTGATGAGATGGAAAAAAGAGTAGTAATTATTGATACATCTAATGAAATAGCAGGTGATGGAGATATTCCTCATCCTGCTATAGGTAGAGCTCGTAGAATGCAAGTAGCACGTCCTGAATTACAGCATCGAGTTATGATTGAAGCTGTGGAAAATCATATGCCTGAAGTTATTATTATTGATGAAATAGGTACGGAGTTAGAAGCTTTAGCAGCGCGTACAATTGCTGAAAGAGGTGTTCAATTAGTGGGAACAGCTCATGGTAATTATCTTGCAAGTTTGATTAAGAATCCTACATTGTCAGATTTAATAGGTGGTATACAATATGTTACTTTAGGTGATGATGAAGCGAAACGTAGAGGTTCACAAAAAAGTATAATGGAAAGAAAGGCTATTCCTGCATTTCAAATGGCTATTGAAATGCATGAGCGTAATAATTGGGTTGTTCATGAAAAATTAGATGAAGCTGTAGATCAAATTTTACAGGGGGTAGATGTAATTATTCAAAGACGTAAATTAACTTCGTCTGGTATTGTTCATATCAAGTGTGAGCATTTAACATCTAATGATTTTTCTTCTAATCTTAATTCAATTGTTAATTTTAAACAAAGATCTATGAAGCAGAATAATATAGTTAAAGGATTAAATAATGCATCTATTTTTTTAAGTAACGATGAAAAATTTATATCTTCAATGCAATCAAAAAGCCAATATAATAGAAAGCATCAACGTGAAAATTATGCAAGATATTCTAACTATCATACGCAGTTTATGTTTTTGTATCCTTACTGTATTAGTTTGCAACAAGTAGAAGCTGTTATTAATACTCTTCAGTTACCTATAGTATTAACGAAAGATGTTTTTCAATCAGATGTCATACTAGCTTTAAGGTCAAATGTTAAACAAAATACTAAGTTAAGACAAATAGCAAAGTCTCGAAAAATGACTATATATACTATACATAATGCAACAGTACCTCATATTACTAGAGCTTTGAGACAAATTTTGAATATTTATAAAGTTTCTTACTTAAGTTGGAAGCAATTATGTATTAATAAAAAAAGTTTAGAAATAGAAGCTCTAGAAGAAGCTCGTATAGCTATAGAAAAAATTGTTACAGGAAAAAAGCAATCAATAGAACTAATGCCTCGTATTGCTAATTTACGTAAATTTCAACATGAATTGATTGACTCTTATAATTTAAGATCAAGAAGTTTTGGAGAGGAGCCGAATAGAAGACTACGTATTTATCCTATTTAATTGTTATTTAATATTTTTTATATTTATAGATACAGGACTTGGTATAAAGTTTGAAATAAATTGGAGATTATAAATATGATATCGCAGCAAGAACAAGATATTTTCACAAAATTTCAGAAAATTGTAGTGCAGCAATTAAGTGTTAAACAAGAGCAAGTTGTTTTAACATCAGAATTTATTAAAGATTTAGGTGCTGATTCTTTAGATATGGTGGAATTAGTACTTGCTATTGAAGAAAGTTTTAAAATTGAAGTACCTGATGACAAAGTCGGTGATATACATACAGTACAAGAGGCAATAAAATTAATTGAAGAGGCTATGAAAGAAAGTCAAGTGTAATTATCATAAAATCTATACACGGAGAGGGTGGGATTCGAACCCACGGAACCTTACGGTTCATCTGATTTCAAATCAGACGCAATCAACCAACTCTACCACCTCTCCTTAAGTATTAGAATAAGTCTAGCAAAAAAAGACTAAAAAAACAATATTATAGTTTTTTTAGTCTTTATTTATACGACGATTATACTCTAAAAGATAAAAATTCGTAATATATGTATATGAAATTATTAGTAAAGTTTTATAAATATATTAAATGTTCTATAAAATTCTTAAAAGGAAAAAAATTTTGAATTAATATTAGTCTTTAAGAAATATTATTGAAAGTTATAAAAATCTGCCATATATTTATTCATAAGTAGCTTTACCACTAAATTTTTTATTGACTGGGTTATCATTTTTGCCAATAGAGTGTTGAATGTTACCAACACCTTCACGACCTGGATTTACTTTTTCTGGAAATACTCCATCTTTAGGGTGTAAATATTGTACTTCTCCACTAGGAAAAATTCTGTATATTTTAAAATCATTAATTTTGAATTTTTTCGTTAGTTGTGTTCCTAATGCTAAACATTGTTCTTTTTTAGCTAGATATAATAAGTTATCGTCTTCCCGCATTATTGCTACTCCACCCGTAGGCATCTCGAAAAACTGTTCTTTTTTACTTGTCCATGTAATAGCATATTTTTCTTCTATTTCAGCAGCTCTTAACCATCCACCTGTACTTCCTCCAAATGTTGGAGAAGGCATTTTTAAATTAATTGTATTTGTCATTGAGTATTATTTTAATATGTATATATATATTATATCTTATTAATTAAAATTTTATATAAAGTATAAAGCTTCGTAACTTTATATAAAATATAATTTTATTATTAATAAAATAGTAAACTATATTTTATTTTATATTTATTATCTTATACTAGATATAACTTTTGATGATTCAATTGGATCCATTAAATAAAGTTTTAAGAAATTAGTCATCAATTTAATATATATAGGTATTTTAGATATTTGTTTTTGTATCTTACTTTTTGGGCATTTATCAAGTTCTATTAAAAGTTTATTATGTGTAGCACATTCATCTAAGTATTGGAAAAACTCTGGTTTGTCAACATTAAGAGCTACAGGAAAAATTCTTGAAGCACTTTCATTAGTTTTTCTTATAACTTGTATATCGTATTGTCTAGCATCAAGACCAATTGATTTGTAAAAATCAGATCTTTGGAAATCATTCAGATACATAGTTGCAAATACACTTAGTAAAAAAAAACGACACCATAATTTTGCTTGTATATTATTCAAAAATTGAGGTTGAGATTTAAGTAATGCTGCAAAAAAGTCTCCATGTCTATTTTCATCTTGACACCAATTTTCGAAAAATTTAAATATAGGATATATTCTATGTTCTGGATATTTTTCTAAATGTCTATATATAGTAATATATCTCCAGTAACCAATTTTTTCAGATAAATAAGTAGCATAAAAAATAAATTTAGGTGAGAAAAATGTATATTTTCTATGTTTTGTCAAAAATCCTAAGTCTAAAGATTTATTGAAGTCTCCTATGGCTTTATTTAAAAATCCAGCATGTCTAGCTTCATCTCTAGACATTAGTAAAAAACATTCTGCAATAATAGGATTAATATTTTGTAGTCTACGAGAAAGTTCTTTGTAAAGTAAAAATCCAGAGAATTCAGCAGTACAAGATCTTTCTAAAAATTCTATGAATAAAGATTTTGTTTGTTTATCTAATTCATTCCAAGATTGTTCAAATTCTTCATCTCTAATAAAATGTTGTCTATTATAATCAGCTCGAAATTCTTTTAGTAGTGCTTTAAATTCAGATAAATTGTGTGATATATCTAATTTAGCCATTTCTTCAAAATTTGTTGTATAGAATCGAGGCGTTAGTAATGTCTCTTCAATATGTATATCTTTTGTGTTAACTTTGCTTTGCATATGTTTCTATTATAAAATAAATTTTTTCATTTTTAGATGAATTTGACTTAGGTTAATATATTTATATTAGCTTTAACTATTTGATGATTAATAATTAATTTTGAAAAATTTACATTTTGTAGTAAGTTATATAACTTATAAAATATTAATTCATATATTTTATATTTATGTATTAAAATGCAAAATATATTAATATAATTAATTTAGATAAAAAAACATGGTGAATTGTATATTATTTACTAAGTAAAATAAATATCTTATATCAATATATGTTATTATATAGTAAATTTTATTTTTAAAAAAATAAAAAGGAATAATTAAGCAATGGATATTATTAGTCTAGGTTGGGGATGCTTTTTAGCTATTTTTACATTTTCAGTTGCTTTAGTAGTTTGGGGAAGAAATGGTTTTTGAATTTCATGTATAATTATAGATTAAATTATTAATAAAAGCTATGACAAGTTTATATATAAGCAACGAAATTATGCAGGCAAGTATTATCAGTTCAACACTAATTTTATTTGGACTAGTTTTAGGATTTGCATTATTAAAAATACAGGGTGAATAATTGTTTATTTAATATAATATAAAATTTATGGTAAATTTTTTATCATATTTTTTTATTAAAAATATAAAATGTTTTTATATAATAATAGAGGTATGAAGTTTATTTGGTATTTAGTAAGTATTGTAATTATATGTTTAGTTTTAATCAATAATCCTAAAGCAAATAATTTAAATAATTTTGGTCAACAGTCAAATACATTAAGTTTTACACGTAGTACTCAGCAAAGTTTAAATTGGATAATTGCTCTTAATGTTGTATTGTTTTTTTTATTTACTATATTTGCATTATTATTTATTAATGTATAAATTGGTACTATTATAATCTTATGTTTGCTCCAAAAAATGTTTGCCCTGTTCCATTTGATCAACAACCTTTGAATGAATATTTGGAATTAAAAAAATCTTGTTTTTTTGCATGGTCTGTTTTATCTTTCAATAAATATATCAATACAGTGTTTTCTATTTTTATTTTATTTTTGATTTTTGTAATTCCAATTATATCAATTATCTTTTCTAATAAAATTAGTTTATTTTATGTATTGTTTTATAGTGTATTAAGTGTTAATGTAATATTTATATTGTTATTTATTAGATTATATTTAGGTTGGTCATATATAGTGAAGCGTTTATTAAGTGCAACTGTTTTTTATGAAGAGTCGGGTTGGTATGACGGACAAATTTGGATTAAAACAGCAGATATTTTAACTAAAGATCGTTTAATTGGTTTATATGAAATTAATCCTTATATTAAAAGAATAAAATATAGTTTGTTAATATGTATTTTGTTACTTGGATTAGAGTTAATTCTTTTATATTTGATTTAGTTTAATTATTTGTATAATATAATATTATGTTTTAAACGCGGGGTAGAGCAGTCTGGTAGCTCGTCGGGCTCATAACCCGAAGGCCAATGGTTCAAATCCATTCCCCGCTATAATTGTTGATAAATTATTTATAGAAATGTGTTATATTATTTATTATCATAATTTTTGTATATTAATTTTATATTTTAAGAGAATTGTTAGATGACGATAAAAAGTAATTGCATTAGAGTTGGTCAAAAAGCACCTGATTTTTGCTCTATTGCAGTATATGATCAAGAGTTCCAAGACATAAAGCTATCAGATTATCTTGGCAAGTATGTAATTTTACTATTTTATCCATTGAATTTTACATTTGTTTGTCCTACAGAATTAACTGCATTTAGTGATGCTTATCAAACTTTTGTAGAATTAGGAGCAGAAATTTTAGGTATATCTGTAGATAGTGAATATTCTCACCTTGCTTGGTTACAAACAGATCGTGAAATAGGTGGACTAGGTGACTTGAATTATTTACTAGTTTCTGATTTAAATAAGCAAATTAGTTCGTCTTATAATGTTTTAACAGATGATGGTAAAGCTTTAAGAGGGTTATTTATTATAGATAAACAAGGTATCATACAGCATTCTTTAGTCAATAATTTAGATTTTGGTCGTAGTGTTGATGAAACTTTACGAACTTTACAGGCCATCCAGTATGTTCAATCCAATCCGGATGAAGTATGTCCTGCTAATTGGACTCCTGGTGATCCAACTATTATTAGTAACCCTATGGGTTCGAAAGAGTATTTTAACTCTATATAGTACTTTAAGATTTTTAATATAAAAATTAATTAGAAAGTTTTATGTTATTGATAAAATCGTGTTAATTTATATAGTATATAGGAAATGGTATATGTCTACTAATTTAGCTCAACAATTACGTACAGGTACTACTAAATCGCATAGTATGGCTGAAAATGTAAGCTTTGTAAAATCTTTTCTTGGAGGTGTGGTAGATAAAAAATCTTACCGTAAGTTAGTGGCGAATTTATATTTTATTTATATGGCTATTGAAGAAGAAATGGAAAAAAATAAAGATCATTATGCAGTAAGTTCAATATATTTTCCTCAACTTTATCGTCAATCAAGTTTGTGTAAAGATTTATATTATTATTATGGTTCTGATTGGAAAAAAATGATTCAACCTTCTAAAGCAACAAAAAACTATGTTAATCGTATACATCAAATTGGCAAAGTTCAACCAGAATTATTAATAGCTCATGCATATACTCGTTATATGGGAGATTTATCTGGAGGACAAATACTGAAAAAAATAGCGAAAAGTGCTATGGGTTTGTCTGATAGCAATGGAACTGAATTTTATGATTTTCATAATATTGAAAATGAGAATTTGTTTAAAAAACAATATAGAGATGCTTTAGATAATGTTCCAATTAGTAAAAATCAAGTATCTCAAATTATTACAGAAGCTAATATTGCATTTAATTTAAATATGGAAGTATTTCAAGAATTAAATTCAAATTTTATTAAAATTATGTTAATGTTACTTTTAAGTACAGTCAATAATTTTCGTAAATAATTTTATCATAAGCTTAATATATTATTGATTTAACTAATTTATCTATGTCTAAACTTAAAACATCTAAGTCTATATCTAAGCGTTTTCGTATAACGTCTAATAATAATTTAGTAAGACATTGTGCTTCTCGCAGTCATTTATTACAAAAGAAAACATCTAAAAGAAAACAGAGATTAAGAAAAAAGTTTTGTGTTAATTCTCATGATTTAGGTAATTTTATTCACAAACTGCCTTATATTTCTTAGAGATATTGTATAATTTATAAGCTATATGATATAAATATTAATGGTTAAATATATCAAAATCTAAAAAAATTTATGACTCGTGTTAAAAGAGGTAATATTGCTAGGAAAAGACGTAAACGTATATTAAAGTTGGCTAAAGGTTTTAGAGGTTCTCATGCTTCTTTGTTTCGTACAGCTAAACAGCAAGTATTTAAAGCTTTGAAATATTCTTATATTAGTAGAAAGCTTAGAAAGCGTTATTATAGAAGTCTTTGGATTATGCGTATTAATGCAGCAGTCCGCCCATTTAATATGACTTATTCGATATTTATGTCTAATATTAAAAAGTCTCAAATAGGATTGAATCGCAAAATGTTATCACAGCTTGCAATTATAGATACTGAAGGATTCCATTTTTTAATCAAGCAAATAGTATAATTATTATCATTTCAAGAGTACAAAATGTATTGTATTCACTTGAAATATAATATATTATATTTTATTATTTATTTAATATACTCTATGTGTAATATAACTGCTTAGTAATTGAAGAGTATTATGGGCTTCACAGGAGTACTTATTATCTAACGCATTTAGGGCAGCTTGTATATGTTCTTCAGCTAAGTCTTTAGCTTTATACATGGCTTGAGTTTTGTGTATAATATCTATTGCATATTGTGAATCTCCTTTGTTTTTGAATTCTCTAGTAATTAAATGATATAAAGATTCATTATCTTCTAAAGCAAAAATAATGGGAGATGTTAAATGTCCATTTTTGAAATCTGAACCGGCTGGTTTTCCTAGTGAAGTATTAGATCCAACTATATCTAGAATATCATCAATAATTTGAAAAGCTAGTCCTAAATGTTTACCGTAAAGATAAAATTGATTCTGTATATTTTCATTGCAGTTATTGAGCATAGCCGCACCTTTGCAACTTGCTGCTATTAAAGATGCTGTTTTATAAAAAGATTTTTCAATATAGTCATCTATAGAAATTTTATAATTGAAGTTATTACTACCTTGTCTTACTTCTCCTTCTGCAAAATCAGTAATTACTTTTGAAATAGTTTTGACAACTTCTAAATTATTTAAATTAGCTAAGTACCATGAAGATTGAGCAAATAAATAATCACCAGCAAGTACAGCAATTTTAGTGTTAAATGTTTCATGTACGGTATTAACTCCCCGTCTAGTGCTACATTCATCTACAACATCATCATGTACTAAACTTGCTGTATGTATGATTTCAGTGATTTCTGCTAATCTACGTTGTTCATTAGAAATTGTATTATAAGGGTTGGTTGCTTTTGCAACTAATAAAACTATTGCTGGTCTAATACGTTTCCCTCCAGCATCAAATAAATGTTCAGCTGCAGCATATAATATAGGGTTTTTGGCTCCTATCATTTTTTTTAAATTCTTATCTAAATGTAATAACTCCTTGTAAATAGGAAGTAAAATATTATTATACATAGTTATTGTTTTATATGTTAATTTTTGTTTGGCATATTATTATAGCTTGAATAAATCATATATGTGCACATATTTATTTTGAACTAGTCCTACATTTTGTACTACAATTTTTTGTAATAATTTATGAAATCTTTTATTTCTATTTTTTGTTTTATAAATTATTATTATGATAGCGAATATTTGTATTGATTTTGTGAATTAATATTTTTAATTTTAGGAGATCTTTAATATATCATGAATAATAATATTACTTTACCATCAAAGTTGTATGATATTGATAATATCGATGTTGATACAATGCTAAATTTGTATAAAGATATGTTATTAGGGCGTAATTTTGAAGATATGTGTGCCCAAATGTATTATCGGGGTAAAATGTTTGGTTTCGTACATTTATATAATGGTCAAGAAGCTGTTTCAACTGGTGTAATAAAGGCTTTAAGTGATATTGATTATGTATGTAGTACATATAGGGATCACGTTCATGCTTTGAGTAAAGGTGTCCCTCCTCGTTTAGTTATGGCAGAATTATTTGGTAAAGAAACTGGTTGTAGTCATGGACGTGGAGGTTCTATGCATATTTTTTCAGCTCCTCATAATTTTTTAGGTGGTTTTGCCTTTATAGGAGAAGGCATTCCAGTAGCTACAGGTGCTGCATTTCAAAGTGTGTATCGTTCTCAAGTTTTAAATAATTCTGGCCCTATGCCAGTCACAGCTTGTTTTTTTGGTGATGGTACAAGTAATAATGGGCAGTTTTTTGAATGTTTAAATATGGCTGTTTTATGGAAGCTACCCATTATTTTTGTTGTTGAAAATAATCAATGGGCTATAGGTATGGCTCATAATCGTTCTACTTCATCACCAGAAATTCATAAAAAAGCTATTTCTTTTGGTTTGCCAGGTATAGAGGTTGATGGAATGGATGTATTAGCTGTTAGAAAAGTTGCCTGTGAGGCTATTCGAAGAGCAAGATTGGGACATGGACCTACACTAATAGAAGCTTTAACATACCGTTTTCGTGGCCATTCTTTGGCTGATCCAGATGAATTACGTTCTCGTCAAGAAAAGGAAGCTTGGGTTGCTCGTGATCCTATTAAGTCGTTTAAAAACTATTTGTTAAACAATTCGATTGTTGATCTAAAAGATATTCAAGAAATACATGTAAATGTTAAAGATCAAATAGATGATGCTATTCAATTTGCATTATCTAGCCCTGAACCAGAGGTTAAAGATTTGAAGCGTTATTTATTTGCTGAAGATCTTTAAAAATTTATGACATATTTTTTAATCAATACTTGAATAATTATGAAACAAATGTTTATGTTTGATGCTTTAAGAGAAGCTACCGATGAAGAAATGAATAAAGATTCATCGGTTTTTGTTTTAGGTGAAGATGTAGGGCATTATGGTGGTTCTTACAAAGTTACAAAAGATTTACATACAAAGTATGGAGATTTAAGAGTATTAGATACTCCTATTGCTGAAAATAGTTTTATGGGAATGGCTATAGGTGCGGCTATTACGGGCTTACGTCCAATAGTTGAAGGGATGAATATGAGTTTTTTATTATTAGCATTTAACCAAATTTCTAATAATGCTGGTATGTTGCGATATACATCAGGTGGTAATTTTAAAATACCTATTGTGATTCGTGGTCCAGGAGGTGTTGGGAGACAATTAGGTGCAGAACATTCTCAAAGATTAGAAGCTTATTTTCAGGCTATTCCTGGTTTAAAAATTGTTGCTTGTTCTACTCCATATAATGCAAAAGGATTGTTGAAATCTGCAATTAATGATGATAATCCAGTAATACTATTTGAGCATGTACTATTATATAATTTAAAAGAAGATTTACCTGAGGATGAATACTTTTTACCTTTAGATAAAGCGGAATTAGTACGAAGTGGTAGTCAATTAACAATTGTTACGTATTCAAGAATGCGTCATCACGTTATGCAAGCTGTTGATCAGTTAACAAAACAAGGTTATGACCCTGAAGTAATAGATTTAATTTCATTGAAGCCCATAGATATTCAGTCTATTGGTGAGTCTTTAAAACGAACACATAAATTGATTATAGTAGAAGAATGTATGAAAACAGGAGGTATTGCAGCAGAAATAATAGCTCAAATTAATGATATGTATTTTGATCAGTTAGATGCTCCTATCATTCGTTTGTCTTCAGAAGATATTCCAACACCTTATAATGGTACTTTAGAAAAAGCAACTGTTATAAATCCTCATCAAATTGTTATGGCTGTGCAGAATCTAGTGACACTATAGTATAAATGATGTTAAATAAGTAAGTTGTATGTCTTACTTATTTAATATTTTATTTTTTAAAAATTCATTTCAGCTGCTTGTACTTTTTCCCATTGTTTTTTCTTGAGAACAAAGAAAATTTGAGCTAATGTTACAGCAAAAAAGAATATAATCATTCCTTGTATCCTTGCAGGACTTTGTAAAACAATTTCTGTTTCATTTTGTCCAAAACCTCCAGCATTAGGATCTTTTGTTAAATTTTGATTAAGCACTATATTGTTACCTTCCTGAACATTTAATTCTAATCCATTAGGAATGTTAATTTTAGTGCTTTCACCATTGCTTTTCTCAATATATATATTATATCCACCGTTATTATCTAGTGTATCAATTTGGCTAATTTTTCCATTAGTTGTAGATATAATAACATTATTATTTGATTTATCACCGGTTGGATAAATTTGTCCTCTGCCTCTGTTACCACCAACATATATTGGGTACTTAATAAAGTGTGCATTTTTATCTTTGTTAGGATCAGGTGATAAAATAGGGAAAATAATTTCTTGGTTTTTATCACCAGGTACTGGTCCTACAACGAGTATGTTAGATTGTGAAGTACTATATGGTTGAATATATGTTCCTTTTGTTTTTTCTTTTAATTCTTTTGATAGCAAATTTTTTGGTGCTAACTTAAAACCTTCTGGTAAAATTAAAACAGCTCCTACATTTAAGGGACCTTTTTGTCCATTTCCAAGAATTTGTTTACTATTGGTATTGTATGGTATTTTAACAATTGTTTCAAAAACACTATTAGGTAATACAGATTGAGGTGCTTCAATTTCGACTTTTTTTTGTGCTAAATGACAGTTGGCACATACAATACGTCCTGTTGCTTCTCGTGGATTTTCATATGCTTGTTGTGCATATATTGGAAAAGCTATAGATTGTTTAATTTCTATTATAGATATAGTACTTAAAGGTATTAAGAGGCAACTAAAAATAATTTTTCTAATGTATTTTAATTTCATATTATTTTCTCTAATATAAGGAATTTAAAAAAATCATATATATTTTTTATAATAATAACATTGTATCTTTATTATTTATTCAAAATAATAAAGATACAAGATTTTTTGGAAATTATTATTAATAATTAAATTGTATCTTATTTATTCATGCTTTTTAAAATTAAAATTCCTGTAAGATATAACATGATAATTGCAAGCGACATAAAAATTTGTGTTAAAGGATCTGTTGAAGGAGTAAGAATAGCACTGAGTATGGTTGAAAGAAAAATGACATATTTCCAATATTGCAGCATTTGATTTGACGATAATATATTAGTAAGGCCTAAAACTATTTGAATAATAGGTATTTGAAATGATATACCTGTACTAAAAAGTAATAAAAATATAAAATTAAAATATTGTTCAAATGACCATATTGGTTCAACAATATTTTCTCCATATTCAATTAAAAATCTTAAAGCAGCAGGTGCTAAGATATTATAGGCAAAAATAAGTCCAGAAAAAAATAAAAAAATGGATGATATTAAGGTAGGAATTAAAAAATAACTTTCTTTTTTTGTTAGACCTGGCAAAATAAAAATCATTATTTGGTAAATTGTAAAGGGACTGCTTAGAATAAATCCTGTATAGGCTGCAATTTTTATAGAAGAAAAAAAGTATTCTCCTGGAGCTAGTTGTAAAAATTTTATTCCTTTTGCTGGTTGTTGTAATATAAAAGATATATTTTTATTATATAGTAAACAAATTATTGTAATTATGGTAAAAAATATTAATGCTTTAAACACTTTTTCTCTTAGTTCTTCTAAGTGTTCAAAAATGGACATGGTTGTATTATTGTTTAAATCTTTTGTCATGATAGTATGTAAAAAATATATAATATTAATCAATAATAGTGAATTATTTAATAAGTATTACAAAATTTATATTTATGCAAGCTAGCTTTATATTTACTTATATTATAGGAATAAGTATTTAAAAGATACAAAAAATATCCAGATTCAATTTTCTTGTACATTTTTATAAAGTATGGAAAATTGTGAGATTAATATTTTATGACTTTTGTAAAGTTTTAATGATAATAAATAAATATTTTGTATATAAGGAGATATGATCAACATGAGTGTCAAAGCAAGTGGTGGAAGTCCTGTTGCACGACCGCAGCTTTATCGTACAGCATCCATATCTACTATCTCACAAGCAGAACAGCAGGATAGATTTTTACAGTTAGGTGAATTAAATGAGTTGGTTGCATTTTTAAATTCGGGTAATAAGCGTTTAGAAATAGCTGATTTATTGAGTAAGAATGCTAATATCCTCGTTGCTAAAGCAGCCGATAAAATATTTGTTGGTGGATCTGCTATTTCTTATTTAGAAAGACCACAGGCTTCATTTTTATCTTCTGATTCTTTATCTACTATAAGTGTAGATGAAAACTTATCGGGAGATACACAAGCTAATATTTTTGCAGGAGTTGCTTCTATATTTAGTACAAATGATTCTTTACCACCAGGCTTTAAGCCAATAAATGTTGTGCGTTATGGATCTAAGCGTATGAAAAAATCATTACGAGATTTAGATTGGTTTTTGCGTTATCTTACTTATGCTATAGTTGCAGGTGATCCTAATATTTTGTCAGTTAATATTCGAGGTTTACGGGAGTTAATTGATAATGCATGTTCTAGTGCAGCAGCAACTGTAGCTTTAAGAGAAATGAGAAAAAATGCTTTGAATATTTTTACTAATGATATGTATGGACAAGAATTAGTAAAACAATATTTTGATGTCGTGATTCAAGAATTTGATGCTCCATCTTTAACTGATAAAGTGCGTAAAAGAACTTCTGGTTATTTGCAAGGTTTGCGTTTGCCGCAAATATATGCTCAGGCAGGTTTATTAAAGCAAAAATTTGTTATGAAAACAAGTTTGTCTATAGAAGAAAAAAATAATGTAATTCGTGCTTCTTATAGACAAGTTTTTCAAAGAGATATATCAAAAGCTTATTCCATATCTTTTACTGACTTAGAATCTCAAGTAAAAAATGGTCAATTATCAATTAAAGAGTTTATACGTTTACTTGGTAAATCTAATGTATATAGACAACAATTTTTTAACCCATTTGTGAATAGTCGAACTGTTGAATTAGCATTTCGGCATTTTTTGGGTCGAGGATTGAGTTCGTTAGAAGAATTCCAGCAATATTTTTCTATTTTATCTAATCGAGGATTAGATGGTTTAATTGATTCTTTAATTAATTCTTCAGAGTATACTGATTATTTTGGTGAAGAAACTGTACCATATTTGAGAAATTTAGGAGAAGAGGCACAAGAGTCTCGTAATTGGGGTGCGCAAATTGATTTGTTTAACTATAGTACTCCGTTTCGCAAAATACCTCAATTTCTTACTTTATTTAGTAATTATAAACAAAGTTTACCAGATCAACATCCTTATGGTTTAAGTAATGATCCATTATATATACAGTTTGGTGCTATTTTTCCTAAAAATTTAGTTAATTTAAGAAAAAATTCAGCACCTTTTGGAAAAGATACACGTAGAATTTTAGTGCGTCGTGGTCCAGGTATTTATAGCCAAATTAGTAATCCTTCATTAAGATCTAAATTTGCTGGATCTTTAGGCCCCAAAATTTTTCAGTTAAATATTGCAAGTCCAGATAATGCTACAAATTTGGACCAGGTTATTAAAGCAACTTATTTACGTGTTTTTGGACGTCTTGTTTATCAAGAAGAACAGTTATTAATCAAGCGTTTTGAAAATCAATTACGAGATAATCAAATTTCGATTAAAAACTTTGTGCGTCAATTAGCTAAATCATCAATTTTTAGATCTTTATATTGGGAGCCATTATATATTTGTAAAGCAATTGAATATATTCATAACAGGTTGCTTGGTCGTCCTACCTATGGCAGACAGGAGATTAATCAATATTTTAATATTGTTTATAAAACTGGTTATTATAAGTTTATTGATGCTATTATTGATAGTGATGAGTATATAGAATCGTTTGGTGATAATATTGTTCCTTATGAACGTTATAATACTCCTTGTACAATTTCTGCCAGAAATTTAAGACCAAGTAGTCAAAAACTTCAAATTAATTTATCAGGAATAAATGACCGTAAGAACAATTTTATTGACTTAGGTCTAGTCTCTGAAAAACGTAGTAATAACAGTGTCAAACAAAGAATTTTACAGGGTGTAAGTTCTAAAAGAGATCAAAGAGTTATTTTTTCTGTGAATAACTTAACTCAAGTAGCACAGCAGAAGCAAGTTTTAAAAGCTATTTATCGTCAAATTTTTGAAAGAGACTTGAATTCCTTTACGATAGGCGATGAATTTTATAATTTAGAGAAAGCTTTTATGAGTAATCAAATAACTGTCCAAGACTTTATTGAACAATTAGGCACGTCTGCTTTATATAGAAAAGAGTTTTATCAGCCTTTTCCTAATACGAAAGTAATTGAACTAGGTACAAAACATTTTTTAGGTAGAGCTCCTAATAATCAGGCTGAAATTAGATATTATAATCAAATTTTAGCTTCTCAAGGTTTAAATTATTTTATAAGTATTTTAGTAAATAGTATAGAATATAAATCTATATTTGGTTCGAATATAGTTCCTTATCGTCGCTTCCCAACTTTACCTGCAGCTAACTTTCCGAATACAGAAAAGTTATATAATACTTTAACTAAACAAAATAAATTTATTATTGTTTCTGGTTTTAATACAGTAGGTAATCAATAAGTTTTGTGTAGTTTATCTTTCTTGTTTATGTACTTTGCGGAAAGCATTAGTACCTATAAAGAAATATGTGAAGAAATGAATTGATAATATAATTTATATAATATACTATTAGTATATTTATATAATTTGTTATGCGTTAATTAATATATAATAAATTTATTATAGGAGTTATATAAATGAGTATAGTTACAAAATCAATTGTAAATGCAGATGCAGAAGCTCGCTATTTAAGTCCAGGAGAGTTAGATAGGATTAAAAGTTTTGTTTTGTCTGGTCAAAGACGCTTAAGAATAGCTCAAATTTTGACAGATAATCGTGAGTTAATTGTTAAACAGGGTGGACAACAATTATTTCAAAAACGTCCAGATGTTGTATCACCAGGTGGTAATGCTTATGGAGAAGAAATGACAGCTACATGTTTACGTGATTTAGATTATTATTTGCGCTTAGTTACTTATGGTATAGTTTCAGGTGATGTAACACCTATTGAAGAGATAGGTTTAGTGGGTGTAAAAGAAATGTATAATTCTTTAGGTACTCCTATTTCTGGTGTTTCAGAAGGAGTAAAATCAATGAAAAGTATTGCTTGTTCTTTATTATCTGGAGAAGACTCTGCAGAAGCAGGTTTTTACTTTGATTATACATTAGGGGCCATGCAATAAAATTTTTTAATAATAAATGTTAAATTGATACGATATATAAAGGGATAAAAAAATATGCAAGACGCTATTACTTCTGTTATTAATACTGCTGATGTACAAGGAAAATATTTAGATGATACTTCACTAGATAAACTAAGAGGATATTTTCAGACAGGTGAATTAAGAGTTAGAGCTGCAGCAACTATAGCTGCAAATGCTGCAACTATTATTAAAGAGTCAGTAGCGAAAGCACTATTGTATTCTGATATTACTAGACCAGGTGGTAATATGTATACAACTAGACGATATGCAGCATGTATTCGTGATTTAGATTATTATTTACGTTATGCTACTTATGGTATGTTAGCTGGTGACCCGTCAATTTTGGATGAACGTGTTTTAAATGGATTAAAAGAAACTTATAATTCTCTAGGAGTTCCTATTGGAGCAACTATTCAAGCTATTCAAGCTATGAAAGAAGTTACTTCGAGTCTTGTTGGATCTGATGCTGGTCAAGAAATGAATTTATATTTTGATTATATTTGTTCTGGCTTAAGCTAGTAAAAAAAACAAAAAAGCCTATTAGCTTTTTTGTTTTTTTATTTAATTATTTAAAACATTAAAAGCTTGAATTCTAGCACGTGCTTTTCTTAAATTTCTTGTAGCTTCTATTTTATCTTTATTTGTTTTGGCTATTGCAAGAGCTTGACTTGCTTCTTCTAGATTACTTTGAGCTGTATCTATATCTAAATTAGATGCTTCTTCTGCACCATTTACTAGTATTGTAATATTATTACTATCAACTTCTGCAAATCCTCCCAAAAGTATAATAGGTTGCCATTCTTTTTCTATACGTACTCTCATAACACCAATGTCTAAAGCTGTTAATAAAGGTACATGGTCTTTTAAAATTCCTAATTGTCCTGTACTGCTAGGTAATATAATTTCTTCTGCTTTGGCATCCCATACAGTTTTGTCTGGAGCAATCACACGTATATTTAACGTCATTTTAATAGTCCTTTATTTTAAAGTTTCAGCTTTGCTAATAGCTTCTTCTATATTTCCAACTAAATAAAATGCTTGTTCTGGTAAATCATCTAGTTCACCATTTAAAATCATTTTAAATCCTTTAATTGATTCTTCTAATGATACGTATTTACCTGGAGAGCCTGTAAATACTTCTGCAACAAAAAATGGTTGTGATAAAAACCTTTCAATTTTTCGTGCTCTTGCTACGGTTAATCTATCTTCTTCAGATAGTTCATCTAAACCTAGGATAGCAATAATATCTTGTAGTTCTTTGTATCTTTGTAGTGTTGATTTAATTTCTTGTGCAACACTATAATGTTCTGAGCCTACAATGCCAGGTTGAAGCATGGTTGATGTTGATCCCAGTGGATCTACAGCAGGATAAATACCTTTTGCTGCTAGTCCTCTTGATAGTACAGTTGTTGCATCTAAATGTGCAAATGTAGTAGCTGGCGCTGGATCTGTTAAATCATCAGCTGGAACATATACAGCTTGAATAGAAGTTATCGAACCATCAGTAGTAGATGTAATTCTTTCTTGAAGTGCACCCATTTCTGTTGCTAAAGTTGGTTGATAACCTACGGCAGATGGCATTCTACCTAAAAGTGCCGAAACCTCAGAACCAGCTTGAACAAAACGAAAAATGTTATCTATAAATAATAAAACATCTTGTTTATTAATATCTCTAAAGTATTCTGCCATAGTTAATGCAGTTAGACCAACTCTCATTCTTGCACCTGGAGGTTCATTCATTTGACCATATACTAAAGCTACTTTTGAGTCTGTTAAATTTTCAGCATTAATTACTTTTGACTCTTTCATTTCTTCATATAAGTCATTACCTTCTCTAGTTCTTTCACCTACTCCACCAAATACAGATACTCCTCCATGAGCTTTAGCAATGTTATTAATTAATTCCATAATTAATACTGTTTTGCCTACACCGGCTCCACCAAATAAACCTATTTTTCCACCTCTACGATAAGGAGCTAATAAATCAACTACTTTAATACCTGTTTCAAAAATAGAAGGTTTAGTTTCTAGTTGTACAAAAGAAGGTGCGGATCTATGTATAGGTAATGAATCAGGTGATGAAATTGATCCTAGATTATCTACAGGTTCACCTAACACATTAAATATTCTACCTAAAGTTGGTACACCTACTGGAACCGTAATAGGTGCTCCTGTATCTATTACTGGTATGCCTCTTTTTAAACCATCAGTAGAACTCATTGCTACAGCGCGTACTCTATTACCTCCTAAGAGTTGTTGTACTTCACAAGTTATTGTAGTATTAGGTCCTTCAACTTTCAGTGCATTAAATACTTTTGGTAGCTGTCCTGTTGGAAATTCAATATCTAGTACAGGGCCAATAATTTGAGTTACAGACCCTTTTATTTGTGTGACCATTGTTTGTTGTTTTTTTTATTTAGTCAATAGACAAAATTTCTTGATATGTTTTTTGCTATTATAATATATATTTTTTAATATTATTTATTATAATATTTTAAATGAAAAGAATAAAATATTCTATTATATAAATCACTTTGTTTATAAATAAAAAAATTAATTTATCTTTTCATTTAATTGACTACGGCCAGTTGTTTTCAGCCAGTTCTGTGCTTCTATATAGTTGTTGGGAGCTAAGTATATTGCTTGCTGCCAGTATTCAGCTGCTTTATCAAACATAGACTTAGATATTTCTAAGTTATTTTTATTTGCTGCTTTTAAACCTTGATAATGATATATAACAGCAATATTATTTAATGCTTGTGGTAATTTGTTATTTAGTTCTAATGCTTGATGGTAATATTCTAAAGCTTTAATATGTTCTCCATTACTTGCGTAAATTAGTCCTATGTTATATAATATGTAAGATCTGTCATAAGGGTCTTCTTCTAAAGCAAGTGCTTCGTAATAATTTTCTAAAGCTTCAGCATACTCTCCTTCTGATTGAGCAGACATACCATCACGATAATAGCAAAAAGCTTCTTTTTCTTCTTTACTGGTAGGTAATATTTTTAATATAATATCCGCTAGTACTGTAAAGGTTTTATCAATAAAATTGTCATTTTTTTGTAAGCGAGGCATTTTAGTTTATTGTATTTTATAATAAATTATGATGAAAATGGGAAAAATATTATCCAGAGTCGTTTCTATATATTTTGATTTTTGGAACTATTGTAAAGCCTTTATATAAAGCGTATTTTATTCATTCTTCTTAAATTAATGTGTGTACTTAATAAGTACATTATAGTATATATTTATAATAATAAAAAAAAATATGATTAATAAAGTATTATTTAAATATTCTTTTGTTATGGTGATAATTGAAGATTATAGATTTGACTTTTGTCATTTGAGTAGTTATAAAGATTCAATTATTTTACTTACAAAGCCACTGTTGGTTTGTGATTCTTATTTAGATAATATAAATATTAGTCAAAAAGAGTTAGTGAAAGATATTATTCTGAATAATATAGAAAAGCCAAAAAATTTAGCTTTAATTGATTTTTCAACTAAGGATAAAGAAAAAAAAAGTAAAATTAACACTCGTTTAGATAGTAACGAAGTTAAAAGTGACTTAAAAAAGAATAAAATAAAATTAAAAAAGAAACAAAGAAATAGACTAAAATTAGATAGTAAAGATATTTTATTAGAACATGATTTTGTGTCAGATCAGGAAGATGATAATATAAATATTGGTTTAACAAAATCTTTAAAGTCGAATAAAAGTAAAAAAAAGTATAAAATTAGAAAAAATTTTGAAAATATTGATCACCAAGTTAATATAAATTTAAATCAAGTATTAAGTCAAAAAGATAAATTATTAGATAAACAAATTGTTTTAGATAAACATTTAACTGTACAGAATTTATCAGAGAAATTGAATATACCAGAGGCAGCTATAATTACATGGCTATTTTTACAAGGTATTTCTGTAACAATTAATCAAGTAGTTGACATTGAAATTGCAACTAAAGTTGCTCAGCATTATAATTTTGATGTTATAGATAATAAGGATAAAGATTTGTTTCGTAATGATCAAAAGTTGAAGCAAATGTTATCAGAAGTTAATAACAGTGTTCAAAGACCTCCAGTTGTAACAATTTTTGGTCATGTAGATCATGGTAAAACAACTTTATTAGAAAGTATTTTAAAAACTAATTTGGCATCTCAAGAAGCAGGTGGTATTACTCAATCTATTAAAGGTTATGAAGTTGAGTGTGATTATTTGGGTAAGAAAGAAAAGATAGTTTTTATAGATACTCCTGGTCATGAAGCTTTTACTAATATGAGATTGCGAGGAATAGAAATTACAGATATAGCATTATTAGTTGTAGCTGCAGATGATGGTTTAAAACAACAAACTATTGAATCTATTGACTATATATTAAAACGTAACATACCATATATAGTTGTCATCAATAAAATTGATAAAATAAATGTAAATCTTCATAATATTAGGCAACAACTTACAAAATATAATATTATTGATAAGACATGGGGTGGAGATAGTACTATTATAGAAGTTAGTGCATTAAAATCTTTAAATCTTAATCTACTCTTGTCATCTATATGTGATATGGCTAAGATACAAAATTTTCAAGCAAATCCTCATTCTTATGCTCAAGGTAATATTTTAGATAGTTATTTAGATAAAAAAACTGGTATAGTTACTACTCTTGTGATTAAAGATGGTACGCTAAATATAGGTGATATTATTATTGCAGGTAATGTGTATGGACGTGTAAAAAATATAGTTTCTAGTAATGAAATCAAAGTTGTTCAAGCTGTACCTTCTTCTATAGTTAATGTTTGGGGTTTTTCTATGAATCCAAAAGCTGGATTGAAATTTCATGTTGTATCTGATGAAAAAATGGCTAAAAGTTTGATCAATCAGAATCAAAAATTATATAAAAATGATTTTAGTATTCCTAATATATTAAATACAAGAGTTACATTTGATAGTTATAAAGAACAAAAGAATATTAAAATTATCAATGTTATTTTAAAAGCCGATACTCAAGGAACCTTAGAAGCTATTATTAATTCTTTTGCTAATATTTCGCAGAAAAAAGTTCAAATTAATGTTATTTCTATTAATTGTGGTTTCATTTCTAGTAATGATTTAGAGCTTGCTGTAACAAGTAAATCTATTATTTTAGGTTTTAATATAGGTATAAGTTCTTCATTAGCCCAAAAAGTAAAAAAACTTGGTATTGTAGTTGCTCTATTTGATATAATTTATGATTTATTAGATTATATGCAAAATTATATGCTTACTTTTGTTGATCTTGAATTTGATCAAAAATTAATGGGTAAAGCTAAAGTGCAAACGGTATTTAAAATTAATAAAGGTTTAGTTGCTGGTTGTTTAGTCAATGATGGAAAATTGAAAAAGGGGTCAAAAATTAGTATTTATCGTAACCAAAATTTAGTACATGAAGGCTCAATTGATTCATTAAAACGTCTTAAAGATGATGTTGATGAAGTTTTAGAAGGTAATGAGTGTGGTGTAATGTGTTATGATTATCAATTATGGCAGTCTTTGGATATTATAGAAGCATATGAATTAATTGAAAAAGCTAAAGTTTTATAATATCTATCAAATAAAACAGTAAAATTATAGAATAAAATTACTGTTTATAATTACGTTGAATTTTTTTAAAAGAATAATAATTAATCTTTATTCAAAAAAGGTAATAAAGCAAGTATGCGAGCTTTTTTAATGGATTTAGTTAATCTTTTTTGTTGTTTTGCTGTTAGTCCTGTTGAACGCCTGGACAAAATTTTTCCTTGATCTGTAATAAATTTTCTTAGTAAATCAATATCTTTATAATCTAGGTGTTCGTTTTTTTTTACTATTGTAGATTTTTTATTATATAAAATCATGCTAATTAATTATTTAATTTCTTTAAAAGTGCTATGACAATTGCAATTAGGGCAAAATTTGTTAAGTTCTAAACGATTTGGTGTATTTCTTCGATTTTTTGATGTAGTATATCTAAAAATCCCATTTTTACGTTTATTTATATTCTTGGGACTTTTACAAACACATTCTAAAGTAATATTAATACGAGCGCCTTTGTTTTTGCCCATGGATATTTTGATAATTTGTTAGTTGATAATTTTTTCATTATCTCATTTTTATATTTTAACTATCAAGTATTTTAAAATATTTTCTGATCATATATCTAATCTTGTACATATATTAAGCTCGTGTTATAATTATTTTTATAGAATATAATTATTCAATTATAAAAGATTCAAAATTAAAGTACTATTATTTTACATTTATGTCTAAACATTCATCTGCAATCAAAAAAACACAGATTTCTTTTAGAAATCGTGCAAAAAATAAATCTTATAAAGCAAGTATTAAAACGTTGACTAAAAAGTATATGATTAGTTTAAGTAATGTGGATAGTTTTGATTACAATAATGCTATGTCTAATTTAGCTTCTGTTTATAGTAAAATAGATAAAGCTGTAAAAAAAGGAGTACTACCTAAAAATACTGCTGCTCGTAAGAAATCTATTTTAGCTCGTGCTATGAAACATACTTTTCAGTAAATATATTAATATTTGTAGATATAGTTTATTATATTCAATATTTATCTTTAAAATAAATTCTATGATAATTATGATATATCAAAAGTCTTAAAGTAGATATTTGGTAAATAATGGTTAAAGAATATTTATTGTATATATATTATTTAGTATTGAGTATCATTATATAAGAATTATGGTATTTGTATTTTCAGACTTAGCTGCTATTCAGAGAGAAAGTTTTAGATCTTTTTTATATCAAGGTTTAGGAGAAGTTTTAGATTCTTTTCCTATTATTACCGATCCTACTGGTAAGTTGGAACTACAATTTTTTGGTAAAGAATATAAATTGAAATTTCCTAGATATAGTGTTAGAAAAGCTAAGAGTAGAGATCGTACATATAGTGCTCAAATATATATACCTTCTAAGTTGACAAGAAAAGATACTGAATTAATAAAAAAAAATAAAAGTACAGGCTTTTTGAATCTTTTACATAGTCATAATACAGATAAAAATAAAAAATATAAAAAACGACCTGTTTTTGTTGGTGATCTGCCTTTAATGACGAATCGTGGAACATTTATTATTTCTGGTACAGAGAGGGTTATTATTAATCAAATTGTAAGAAGTCCTGGTATCTACTATAAGAAAGAATTAGATAAAAATGATAAGCATGTATATAGTGCTAGTTTAATTTCTAACCGTGGTTCTTGGTTAAAGTTTGAAATAGATGCTAAAAATCAAATGTGGGTTAGAATCGATAAAACTCATAAAGTAAACGCATATATCTTTTTAAGAGCGATTGGTCTAAGTTCTGATGAAATAAAAAAAAGTTTAACAAAATATTCCTTTTTACTTCATGCTTCTGCTTTATACGAAACAAAAGAATTAAACAAAGAAATTGGTAAAATATCTGTAGAAGAAGTAACAAATGAAGAAGCATTATTAATTGTTTATGGTAAGCTTCGTCCTAATGAACCTGCAACTGTTAGCGTTGCTAAACAAATGCTGTATACACGATTTTTTGATCCAAGAAGGTATGATCTGGGTGAAGTTGGAAGGCATAAAATAAATAAAAAATTAAATTTAAAGCTTCCAAAATCTTTTAGTGTTTTATCCCCTCAGGATATTATATCATCTATTGATTATTTAATTAATATTAAAGAACAAAACATTGGAAAATTTGATGATATAGATCATTTAGGTAATCGAAGAGTTAGGTCTGTTGGAGAATTATTACAAAATCAAATTCGAGTAGGATTAAATAGATTAGAAAGAATTATTCGTGAACGTATGATGATTTGTGATTTAGATTCTTTAAGTTTATCTAATTTAGTAAATCCTAAGCCTTTAATGGCTTCTGTTAGAGAATTTTTTGGTTCTAGTCAATTATCTCAATTTATGGATCAAACTAATCCTTTGTCTGAATTAACCCATAAAAGAAGAATTAGTGCTTTAGGTCCTGGGGGCCTCAACAAAGATCGTGCTGGTTTTGCAGTTAGAGATTTACATCCTAGTCATTATGGTCGAATATGCCCTATTGAAACACCTGAAGGTCCTAATGCTGGTTTAATAGGATCTTTAAGCATTTATGCTCGAGTCAATCAATACGGTTTTATTGAAACACCATTTTATCAGGTTGATTCAGGGTATGTTTTAAAAGATAAAAATCCTATTTATTTAACTGCTGATGAAGAAGATAATTTACGTATTGCACCAGCAGATATATCTATAAACTCAAGGAGTTTTATTAAAAATCAGATAATTCCAGTAAGATACAAGCAAGAATTTATTACAACACATGTTAATCAAGTAGATTATATTGCTGTTTCACCTATTCAAGTAATTTCAGCAGCAACTTCCTTAATTCCTTTTTTGGAACATGATGATGCCAATCGTGCTTTAATGGGGTCAAATATGCAAAGACAGGCTGTTCCTTTACTATATCCTGAAAAACCTATTGTTGGTACTGGTTTAGAGTCAAAAGTAGCTAGGGATTCTAGAATGGTTGTTATAAGTAAAACAAAAGGTATAGTAAGTTATGTTTCTGGAACTAAAATAGGTATTCAAGATAGTAACGGTTGTACAATTCATTATAGATTAAAAAAGTATTATCGTTCTAATCAAGATACATGTATTAATCAAAGACCAATTGTGTGGCCTGGTGAAATAATTAAAGAGGGTCAGGTTATAGCTGATGGAGCTTCTACTGATGGTGGTGAAATAGCATTAGGTCGTAATATATTAGTAGCTTATATGCCTTGGGAAGGGTATAATTATGAAGATGCTTTTTTAATTAGTGAACGTTTAGTATATGAAGATATTTATACTTCTATTCATATTGAAAGATATGAAGTTGAAGCAAGACAAACTAAATTAGGTTCTGAAGAAATTACTCGTGATATTCCAAATGTAGGAGAAGCATCTTTAAGTTCACTAGATGATAATGGAATAGTAGCAATTGGTTCTTGGGTTGATTCAGGTGATATTTTAGTAGGCAAAATTACTCCTAAAGGAGAAGCAGATCAGCTACCAGAAGGGAAATTATTAAGAGCTATTTTTGGTGAAAAAGCTAGAGATGTAAAAGATACTTCTTTAAGATTACCAAATGCTGCTAAAGGCCGTGTTGTTAATATTAAAGTATTTACAAGACAAAAAGGAGATGAATTACCTCCAGGAACCAATGCAATGATTCGTGTATATGTTGCTCAAAAGCGTAAAATTCAAGTTGGTGATAAAATGGCTGGACGTCATGGTAATAAAGGAATTATTTCTCGCATTTTATCTAAACATGATATGCCATATTTACCAGATGGTACACCTATAGATATAATACTAAATCCTTTAGGCGTGCCTTCAAGAATGAATGTTGGTCAGTTATTTGAATGTTTATTAGGATTAGCTGGAGAATATCTCGGTAAACGTTTTAAAATTGTTCCATTTGATGAAATGTATGGTCCAGAAGCATCACGTGCATTAGTCAATAATAAATTAAAACAAGCAAGTTTATTGAAAAAACAAACTTGGTTATTTAACTCGTTACATCCAGGTAAAATAGTTTTATTTGATGGTAGAACAGGAGAGCCTTTTGATAATCCAATTACAGTTGGTAAAGCTTATATGTTAAAATTGGTCCATTTAGTTGATGATAAAATACATGCTAGATCTACGGGTCCTTATTCTTTGGTTACTCAGCAACCTTTAGGTGGTCGAGCTCAACATGGTGGACAAAGGTTGGGAGAAATGGAAGTATGGGCTTTAGAAGCTTTTGGGGCAGCATATACATTGCAGGAATTATTAACAGTAAAGTCAGATGATATGCAAGGAAGGAATGAAGCTTTAAATGCAATTGTTAAAGGTAAACCTATTCCTAAGCCTGGTACTCCAGAATCATTTAAAGTTTTAATGCGGGAATTACAGTCATTAGGTTTAGATATTGCAGTCCATAGAGTAGAACTTTTTGAGAATGGAGAAAATAAAGGCGTGGAAGTTGATTTGATGTCTACCGAATTTCAATCTGAAATTTTTACTAACCATAAAAGCAATTATCAAAATAATACAAATTCTAAAGATATATTTGTAAATAAAGTTAATATTCATTCTGATTTAGAGATTACTAATGATTATTAATTTCTTCTTATAATAAGATAGGAAAAAATATATATATGAGTAAATTCGAGCAACATTTTGATTATGTAAAGATAAGTCTTGCTTCTCCTGAAAAAATTAGGTATTGGGGAGAAAGAGTATTGCCTAATGGACAGGTTGTAGGAGAGGTTACTAAACCAGAAACTATTAACTATAGAACTTTAAAACCGGAAATGGATGGTTTATTTTGTGAAAGAATTTTTGGTCCAGTTAAAGATTGGGAGTGTCATTGTGGTAAATATAAGCGCTTTCGTTATAAGGGTGTAGTGTGTGAAAGATGTGGTGTTGAAGTAACAGAATCAAAAGTTCGACGTCATAGAATGGCTTATATCGAACTTGCTGCACCAGTAACTCATGTATGGTATTTAAAAGGAAGCACTAGTTATATTGCATTAGCATTAGATTTGACTGTAAAAGAAGTAGAAAAGATTGTATATTTTCATTCTTATATTGTAACTCATCCTGGTAATTATGAAAAACTGAATTATAAACAGTTATTAGAAGGTTATGAGTGGAGGTCTTTAGAAGATAAATTATATCCGCAGTCATCTAATTTATTTGGAATAGAAGTTAGCATAGGTGCAGAGGCTATTTTAAAATTATTAAAAGATATTAATTTAGAAATGACTGTAGAAATATTACGAGAAGAAGCTCTAAAGCCACCTAAATTGTCAAAAAATCCTTCACCTAAGTTTAATAAAAAGATGAAAAGGTTAAGGTTACTTGAAAATTTTATTTCTACAGGTGCAGAACCATCTTGGATGGTTTTTTCTGTTATACCTGTAATTCCTCCTGATTTAAGACCAATGGTTCAATTAGATGGTGGTCGATTTGCAACTGCTGATTTGAATGAGTTTTATCGTAGAATTATTAATAGAAATAATCGTTTAGCTAGATTAAAGGCTATATTAGCCCCAGAAATTATAATTAGAAATGAAAAAAGAATGCTACAAGAAGCAGTAGATGCATTAATGGATAATGGTCGTCGTGGTAGAACAGTAGTAGGAGCTCATAATAGGCCTTTAAAATCTTTATCAGATATAATTGAAGGTAAACAAGGGAGATTTAGGCAAAACTTATTAGGTAAACGTGTTGATTATTCTGGAAGGTCAGTCATAGTTGTAGGTCCAAGTTTAAAGTTACATCAATGTGGTTTACCTCGTGAAATGGCTTTGGAATTATTTCAACCTTTTGTCATTCATCGTTTAATTTTGCAGGGTTTAGTAAATAATATTAAAGCTGCAAAAAAAATCATCCAAAAAAATGAACCTATTGTTTGGAATGTTTTAGAAGAAGTAATTTATAGTCATCCTGTTTTATTGAATAGAGCTCCTACCTTACATCGTTTAGGGATTCAAGCATTTGAACCTATTTTAGTAGAAGGAAGAGCAATTAAGTTGCATCCTTTAGTATGTCCCGCTTTTAATGCAGATTTTGATGGAGATCAAATGGCAGTTCATATACCTTTATCTTTAGAGGCTCAAACAGAAGCTCGATTATTAATGTTAGCTCCTCATAATTTTTTATCTCCTGCTACTGGACAACCTATACTAATGCCTAGCCAAGATATGGTATTAGGCTGTTATTATCTAACTTCAAATAATCCTGCCTCTCAAAAGGGTCAAGGTCAATATTTTTCTAGTTTAAATGATGCATTAAAAGCTTATGAACAAAAAAAGATAAATTTACATGCATTTATTTGGGTACGTTTTAATGGTTTGTTAGATTCTACTAATGAAAAGTTAGTTGAAAAATATTCTGATAATTACAATATTACTACATCTATTTTTAATAACAGAATAGTTAAAGAATATTCAGATCATAAAATTTCAGTTCAATATATACGTACTACTGTTGGTCGTATATTATTTAATAATGTAATATATGAGTCTTTGGTTTAATTTATATTTATTTTATACAAATATTAATTATGAAAAAAAGCTTTGCAAATCCTGTATTTATTAATAATATTGTAGATAAAGTTCAGCTAAAAAAAATCATTATATGGGCATTTAGAAATTATGGTGTTGCACGTGCAGCTAATATGGTAGATAAATTAAAAGATTTAGGATTTTATTATGCAACAAAAGCAGGAATTTCACTGAGTTTAGAAGATTTACGAATACCTCCTCAGAAACAAAATCTTTTAAAACAAACAATTCAATCAATTGAAAATACAGATAGTCGTTATCAAAGAGGAGAAATAACTGCTGTTGAAAGATTTCAAAAGGTAATTGATACCTGGAATAATGCTAGTGAAGCTTTAAAAAAAGAAGTCATAATGTATTTTAAAAATACAGATCCTTTAAATACAATATATATGATGGCTTTTTCTGGTGCGCGTGGTAATATTTCACAAGTAAGGCAGCTTGTTGGTATGAGAGGTTTAATGGCAGATCCACAAGGTCAAATTATTGATTTGCCTATTTCCAGTAACTTTAGAGAAGGATTAACAGTTACAGATTATTTTATTTCTTCTTATGGTGCACGTAAAGGTTTAGTAGATACAGCTTTAAGAACAGCTGACTCCGGTTATTTAACTAGAAGATTAGTTGATGTTGCTCAAGATGTAATTATCCGTGAAGTGAATTGTAAAACTTCTAAGGGTATACTATTAGAAGATATGATTGATCATAATAAAATATTGATTACACTAGAACAAGCATTACTGGGTAGAGTTCTTGCAGAAGAGATTATGGATCCTATATCAAATGTTATTTTAGCTCGTGCAGGACAAGCTGTTGATCCTTGGTTGGCCAATACAATTGTGAAATTAGGTTATAAGAGTGTTTTAGTAAGATCTCCAATCACTTGTAATTCTGTAGGTTCTGTATGCCAGTTGTGTTATGGTTGGAATTTAGCACATGGTCAAATGGTAGATCTTGGCGAAGCTGTAGGTATTATTGCTGCTCAGTCTATTGGTGAACCTGGAACACAATTAACAATGAGAACTTTTCATACAGGTGGTGTATTTACTGGTGAATTAGCTCAAAAAATTATACATCCTTATGATGCACAAATTAATTATTTGAGCGATATGAGTATGACAAGTTCTCGTACACGTCATGGAGATTCTGCTATGCTTATCACTGCAGATTGTAAAATAAAAATTATAGATTTTTCAGGAAAAAATCATTTGATTAATTTGGTAAAAGGTGCTTTATTATTAGTTAAGGATAATCAAAAAATATCTGCAGGGCATGTAATAGCTGAATATCCTTTAAGTAATCGTATTACAAAAGAAAAAGCTCAGAAAGCAATAACAGCTGATTTCTCGGGTAGTGTTTATTTAAAGGATTTTAATCCAGAAGATATTTATACTGATGGCAAGATGGTTCATACTATATCTAGTAGTGGTGTTTTGTGGATTTTGTCTGGAATTGTTTATAGTATACCAGATGATGCTCAGTTAATTATTAAGCAAAATCAACAAATTTATGAAAATAGTTTATTAGCCAAAACTCAGCTTGTAAGTCGTTATAGTGGAATAGTCCAAATTTTAGATAATCAATCTACATATAAAGAAGTACAAATTATAACATCTTCTAAAACTGCTACTAATGTAAAAGTTTACTTAGATAAGCACAATAATTATAGTAATTATATTCTTGAAATTAATGATATAGATAAATTTATTTTAAAAATTGATACTAAACAAAAAGTAGTTCATGATCAAGTGATAGGTGATCTTATGACAGATATTTATAAAACTAAGACAGGTGGTATTATTAAATATTTGGATTTGCCAATGTCTAAAAAAAAGTTTCATGGTAATTATGAGTATTATGATATTTTAGGTTCAGGATATATTTTGTGGATACCTGAAGAAACTCATGAAGTTAATAAAGATATTTCTTTATTATTAGTAAAACATGGTGATTTTATTGATGTTGGTACAGAAATTATTAAAAATGTATTTGCAAATAATGCAGGAATCCTAGAAGTGATACAAAGAGATGGAATTATTCGTGAAATAATAATTAAGCCTTGTAAATCTTATAGTATTCAAGATAAAAAAGTTCATATACCATTATATATTAATAAATGTAGAGGTTTTTTAAGACCGGGAGAAAAAGTAATTAATGATGTAATTGCAGATAAACTAGTTTATTGGGAATATATGCAAACTCAAGAAGAAAATTTTATATTAATTAGACCAGTAATTGTTTATTCTGTTCCTAAAAAAGGATTTACTATATCTTATACACAAGACTCTTTTGGGCTGGATATGTTTAATTTACAAATGATAAGACGTACTTATTATCGCGATGGTGCTAGAGTAAAATCTATTTATGGTATTGATTTATTAAAAACACATTTAATTGTCAAATTAAATCCTTTGATTTCTAATTTAATATGTAAAATTAATTTAATGTCATATTCTGAATCATTATTTTCTTTAAAGCTTAGTACTTCAGATGTATTATCGTTTAAAGAATTTTCTGTAGAAAATAATAAAAATTTTTATACTAAAACTATAATAAAAGTAAAGAATGGTCAATATATAAAAAATAATTCAGTTATTGCTCAAACGGATGTATTATCAAGTATATCTGGAACAGTTCAAAGTATTCAAAAAAATAAATATTCTAATTGTCGTATTTTAATTACTACTTCTATAGATATCAAATGTATGGCTTTTAATAATAATCAATTAGTAAAAGTGAAAGTTAATGATTGGGTTTATGTAGGTGATGAAATAGCATCTAATTTATTTACTTGTCATTCTGGAAAAATAATTGCTATAAGGGACAACCAGATTATATTAAGAATAGGTCAACCATATTTAATTTCAAAAGGCGCTATTTTACATGTAGTTGATAACAGTTTGATACAACGTGGTGAAAATATAGCTACATTAATGTTTGAGAGAGCTAAAACTGGTGATATTATTCAAGGTTTACCAAGGATTGAAGAAATCCTTGAAGCACGTAGAAAATCTGATAATTCTTTTAATCCTCACATGATATTAGAGTCAAATTTTAGGTCTTATGTAAACCAAGGTTTAAGTATATATGATGCAACAAGATTGAGTTTATTGAATATTCAGTTATCTTTAGTCAAAGAAGTTCAATTAGTATATCAATCACAAGGAGTAGAAATTGCTGATAAACATATTGAAGTTATTATTAGACAAATGACTTCTAAAGTTAAAATTGAAAAGGGTGGTGATACGGAGTATTTACCTGGAGAAATTATAGAATTACAGAAAGTGGAATCAGTTAATCAGTCATTATCTTTGATGAATAAAAACGAAGCTTCTTATTGCCCTATACTTTTAGGAATTACTAAAGCTTCATTAAATACAGAAAGTTTTATTTCAGCAGCTAGTTTTCAAGAAACTACAAAAGTATTAACAGAAGCAGCCATTTCTGGAAAATTGGATTGGTTAAGAGGTTTAAAAGAAAATGTAATAATTGGGCGTTTAATACCAGCTGGTACAGGTTTTAATAGTTATAATTCTATATTGAATAAATCTAATAATATTAATGGCGATAAAAATCGTATATCAAATTTTGTAAATATAGAATCTAACAAGTCAACATCTAGTTTTGAAGATATTATTGTAGATGATAGAAGTGCTCGAAATTATCATTCTAATATTGATAAAGATGCAAATAATTTCTAGAGTAATAGTGCATATGAATAAATTCTTTTACATTTTAAATTGTAAATCAATAATGTGATAGACTTATTTTTTTTTATACATTATGTTATTATTTTTATAGGTTTTAGAATTATATAGTGGTTTTTAGAAAGTTAATAGGTTTTTTCTTTTTATATTATTTAAATTAATTTTAATTATTATTATGTCAGTAGTATCATTATCAGAGTTATTAGAAGCTGGTGTTCATTTTGGTCATCAATCTAGAAGATGGAACCCAAAAATGTTTCCTTATATATATACAGAAAGAAATGGTATCCATATAATTGATTTAGTTCAAACAGCGCAATTATTAACAGAAGCATATGATTTTGTCAAAAATTGTGCAAGTGAAGGAAAAAAATTTTTATTTTTAGGTACTAAGAGACAAGCAGCCGGTATTGTTGCTCAAGAAGCTTTACGTTCTAATTCATATTATGTTAATCAAAGATGGTTAGGTGGTATGTTAACTAATTGGGTAACTATTAAATCGCGTGTTGAAAGATTAAAAGAATTAGAAGAAAAAGAAAACTCTGGTTTAATTGATGCTTTACCTAAGAAAGAAGCTGCAAAAACACGTAGAGAACTCTATAAGTTAAAAAAACATTTGGATGGTATCAAAGAAATGAAAAAAATACCAGATTTAATTGTAATTATTGATCAAAAACGAGAAACAACTGCTATTCAAGAATGTATTAAATTAGGTATTCCTACAATCTGTATATTAGATACTAATTGCAATCCTGAACTTATAGATATACCTATACCAGCTAATGATGATGCTATTAGATCTATTCAATTGATTCTCAGTAAAATAGCAGATGCTATTTTAGAAGGAAGCCAGTTTGTTTCATAAATCTCAATAGATAATTCTATTGTCTAAATATGATTATTTTATATAATCTTTGAAAATTTCTACTTTTTTAGTAATTTAATATATATTAAGTGAACATAACATGAGGGTTAATTATGTCAATAAAAATTTCTGCTAAATTTGTTCAAGAATTACGTAATAAAACAGGTGCTGGTATGATGGATTGTAAAAAAGCTTTACAATCTTCTGACGGTGATATGCAATTAGCTATAGAAACTTTAAGAAAAAAAGGTTTAGCACTAGCTGAGAAAAAAGCTAGTAGAGTTGCTGTTGAAGGCATAGTAGAGAGTTATATACATGCTGGATCCAGAATAGGTGTTTTAGTGGAAGTTAATTGTGAGACTGATTTCGTTGCTAGAAGATCGGAGTTTCAGAATCTAGCTAAAGATTTAGCAATGCAAATAGCAGCTTCTCCTTCTGTTAAGTATGTCTCAATAGATCGTATTGACAATACTGTTATTGAATTTGAAACTAGAATAGAATCTGAAAAAGAAGATTTACTAAATAAGCCTGCAAATATTAAAGAAAAAATTATTGCTGGAAGAATAGAAAAAAGGTTAAAAGAAATGTCATTAATTAATCAACCTTTTATAAAAAATACAGATATTTCTATTGAAGAATTGATTAAGCAGCATATTGTTTTGTTAGGAGAAAATATTAAAGTAAGAAGGTTTCAAAAGTTTTTGTTAGGTGAAGGTTTAGATAAGAAAGAAAATAATTTTCTTGTTGATGTTGAAAATATTATTAATAAATAAAAGCAAATTAATTGAAATTAACTTAATAATGTTCAATAATTGTTAATATACATATATAATTATTTATAACAGTATTTTTTATAGCGTTATAACAAATTTAGTGTTATCAAACACTTTAATAAATTAATAATGTATTGTTTTATATTAAAATTAAAAGATTTTTTTACTAATCATAAATATTATGGTTTTTATACCTCAAGAAAGTATTCAAAATTTATCTCTAGTAATATCTGGAGTTGAAGTCGGTAAACATTTGTATTGGGAAATCAATGGTTATAAAATTCATGGTCAAGTTTTTATTGTATCATGGTTGGTTATTTTTATTTTATTATTATTAGCATTTGTAGGCACTAGAAGTTTGGAACGTATTCCTAAAAAATGGCAAAATTTTATGGAGTTTGTACTAGAGTTTTTACAAGATATTGCTAAAAATCAAATAGGTGAACATGAATATAGGCAATGGGTTCCTTATATTGCTACAATTTTTTTATTTATTTTAGGTAGTAATTGGGCTGGTGCTTTAGTACCATGGAAATTAATCGAGTTGCCAGAAGGTGAATTAGCCGCACCAACTAATGATATTAATACTACTGTTGCATTATCTTTATTAACTTCTTTATCATATTTTTATGCTGGTATTAGCAAAAATGGTATAGGTTATTTTTCTAGATATATAGAACCTACACCTGTTCTTTTACCAATTAATATTTTAGAAGATTTTACAAAACCTTTATCTTTAAGTTTTAGATTATTTGGTAATATATTAGCTGATGAACTTGTTGTTTCTGTATTTACTCTACTAGTACCTATTTTAATACCTTTGCCGGTTATGATATTAGGTCTATTTGCGAGTTCAATTCAAGCTTTAATCTTTTCAACTTTATCTGCTGCATATATAGGAGAAGCTTTAGAAGGTCATGGTGATCATTAAATATATTCTTGATATATGTTATTAAGAATTTAGAAATCTGTTAATTGTCTATTTATTGTATTATATTTGTTTATTATGGATTCTATTATTTCTGCTGCATCTGTTATCGCTGCTGGTCTTGCTGTTGGTTTAGCTGCAATTGGCCCTGGTATTGGTCAAGGAAGTGCAGCTGCAAATGCTGTTGAAGGTATTGCAAGACAGCCAGAAGTTGAAGGTAAAATTCGAGGAACACTTTTATTAAGTTTAGCTTTTATGGAGTCTTTAACTATTTATGGATTAGTAGTAGCATTATCTCTACTTTTTGCTAATCCTTATACAGGCTAATTAATCTTTAATAGCGCTTAGTTTAATTATATTAAATATTAATCACTAATCTAAGCGTTTTCCTTAGGTCTTATTTCTTTATATTTATAAAATTAACTAAAAACAAAGATGATAAATTTACCTCTTTTATTTGCTTTACAAGCATCGAGTACAGAAGTTGAAGGAGGTCTTTTTGATTTTAATGCAACTTTGCCACTGATGGCACTGCAATTTATTATTCTAACTTTTGTATTAAATTCTATTTTTTACAAGCCTGTTAGTCAAGTTTTAGATGATAGAGATGAATATATTCGCAATAGTTTAACTACTGCTTCAGCATCTTTACTTAAAGCTAATGAATTGACAAAAAAATATGAAAAAGAACTAGCTCAAGCTCGAAAAGAAGCTCAAAATATTATTAAAGTATCGCAGCAAGAAGCACAAAAAATTGTTTCTGTTAAAATTAAAGAAGCTCAATTAGATGCTGAAAAACTTATTTCAGAAGCATCTTATCAGTTAAATATTCAAAAAGAACAAGCACTGAAAACTTTAGAAGCTCAAGTTGATGCACTAAGTGATAAAATTCAACATAAGCTATTAGAAAATCAGTCCTTAATATAAAAAAATTATATGAATAATCATAAATTTAGTTGTAATAGGAGAATATTATGAATAATACTCTTCGAATATTTACGATACTTTCTAATGATAGTCACCATTCAGGAATAAGTTTAAATTCGAATTTCTTAGAGGCTAATGTTATTAATATATTACTTCTTCTTTTGGGTTTGATATATGTACTAAAACAGTTTTTAGGTTCAGCATTATTGGTAAGACAAAATAAAGTTTTATCTGCTATCCAAGAAGCTGAAGAGCGTTTGCAACAAGCAAATCTTCGTTTAGAAGAATCAGAAAAACAATTAGCACAAACTAAAATAGTTATTAAACAGATAAAAGAAGAAGCGAGTTTAACAGCTCAAAAAGTTCGTGAATCAATATTAGCTCAAGGAAAACTTGATATAGAACGTTTAACTACTGCTAGTAAAGCAACATTGTTTATTGCTGAAAATCAAGTAAGACAAGAAATACAGCAGCAAATAATAACTTTAGCAATTAGTAGAGTAACTGCACAATTACAGAATCAGATCACACCTGTAATTCAATCAAAAATCATAGATTATAGTATTATGCAGTTAGGAGAAAAAATATGAGTTCTCAAAATGTAAATGATAAAATAGCTTTGCCATATGCAGAAGCACTTTTAGAATATGCAAATGAAAATAAAATTATAAATGATATGAATAGTAACTTATCATCTATTCAAAGTTTATTAGCTGAATCTATGGATTTTCAACTGCTTTTAAATAATCCATTGACGGCTATAGAAATAAAAAAAGATGTTATTACTAAATTATTATCTAATCAAGTTAATAGTTTTTTATTAAAATTTTTATTACTTTTAGTTGATCGTCGTAGAATTAGTTTAATGAATGTAATTATTAATAAATATTTTGATTTAGCATATAAGTTAGACTCAGTTACTATTGTAAATATATCTACACCTGTTGCTTTAACTGAAGCACAACAAGATGCTCTTATTAATAAACTAAAAACTATGACAAATAGTCAAACAGTTAAACTTGAAATAAATATAGATACTAGTTTATTAGGTGGTTTTGTAATTCAAATTGGTTCTAAAGTTATTGATACTAGTTTGGCTGGTAAGTTAAAAGATATGGCTTTTTATCTAAGTAATACATAAAAAAAGAAAAGAATATAGAAATTTTTATAATTTTCATAGTGAAACTAGACAAAGAATAAATAATATATTGTATATAAAGTATTGATGATATGGTAAATATTAGACCTGATGAAATTAGTAATATTATACGTCAACAAATTGACGAATATGATCAGCAAATAAAAGTTGCTAATGTAGGAACTGTTTTACAAGTAGGTGATGGTATAGCTCGTGTGTATGGCTTAGATGAAGTAATGGCTGGTGAGTTATTAGAATTTTCAGATCAAACAATTGGTATCGCTTTAAATTTAGAAAGTGATAATGTAGGTGTTGTTTTGATGGGAGATGGAAGAGAGATTTTGGAGGGAAGTTCTGTAAAAGCAACAGGAAAAATAGCCCAAATTTCTGTAGGAGATGATTTTTTAGGTAGGGTAGTTGATTCTTTAGCACGTCCTATTGATGCGAAAGGTATTCCGAATACATCAGATACACGTTTAATTGAATCTTATGCTCCAGGGATCATTGGTAGACAGTCTGTATGTGAACCATTACAAACTGGTATTACAGCTATTGATTCTATGATTCCTATTGGTAGGGGCCAAAGAGAATTAATAATTGGAGATAGGCAAACAGGTAAAACAGCTGTTGCTTTAGATACAATTATTAATCAAAAAGGACAAGATGTTATATGTGTTTATGTAGCTATAGGTCAAAAAGCTTCTTCAGTAGCTCAAGTTGTCTCAACTTTAGAGGAGAAAGGTGCTTTAGACTATACTATTATAGTTGCTGCAAATGCTGATGATCCTGCTACATTACAGTATATTGCTCCTTATACTGGAGCAGCATTAGCTGAATATTTTATGTATAAAGGCAAGGCAACATTAGTTATTTATGATGACTTAACCAAACAAGCTCAAGCATACCGACAAATGTCTTTATTATTAAGAAGACCTCCGGGTCGAGAAGCTTATCCTGGTGATGTATTTTATTTGCATTCAAGATTACTTGAAAGAGCAGCTAAATTAAATTCTGATCTTGGAGGTGGTAGTATGACTGCTTTACCTATTATTGAAACACAAGCTGGAGATGTTTCTGCTTATATTCCTACAAACGTAATTTCAATTACAGACGGTCAAATATTTTTATCTGGTGATTTATTTAATTCTGGTATTAGACCAGCAATTAATGTTGGAATTTCTGTATCTAGGGTGGGATCTGCTGCACAAATTAAAGCCATGAAACAAGTTGCTGGTAAATTAAAGTTAGAACTAGCTCAATTTGCTGAATTGGAAGCTTTTTCTCAATTTGCTTCAGATTTAGATAAAACAACACAAAACCAATTAGAAAGAGGGCAAAGATTAAGAGAGATTTTAAAACAAGCACAGAATTCTCCTATACCAGTAGAAGAACAAACAGCTGTAATTTATACAGGTGTTAATGGGTATTTAGATGATATTGCATTAAGTCAAGTAAAGGATTTTATTACTGCATTAAGAGAAGATTTGAGAAACTCAAAACCAGAATTTGGAGAAAGTATTCGAACTACTAAAAAGTTAAGTCCTGAGTCAGAAGAGTTATTAAAAAAATCTATAGAAGATGTTAAACAAGCATTTTCTGTAATATAATTTATTAAATGTTTAAATTTTTTTTATATAAAAAATAAAAATAAAGCAAGATAATGTTATTAATTATTTTGTTTTATTTTTTTTATTATTATTTAGTAATACTTGTTTATTTGTTAACTATTTAATACTTTTGAGTATTTGATACCTGGTTTTGTATAATACTTTCATATCCATATTGTTCTAATTTTTTTGCTGTATCTGCATTTCCAGTATATACAATTTTTCCTTCTTCCATTATATGAATATAATCAGGAATTATATAATCAAGTATTCTTTGATAATGCGTAATAATCATTATTGACTTTTCTTTTGTTAATATTGAATTTATGCTTGTACTGATATTTTTTAATGCATCTATATCAAGTCCTGAATCAATTTCGTCTAATATACCAAGCTTACTATCTAATAACATCATTTGTAAAATTTCATTTTTCTTTTTTTCACCTCCAGAAAATCCTTCATTAACATTACGTGATAAAAATTGTGGATTCATATCAATTTTTTCAATATATTGATTGATAAGTTCAAAAAATGATAATGGATCCAATTCGGCTTTTTTCTGTGCCTTTTGTTTTGCATTATATGCAATACGTAAAAAATCTGCATTGCTAACCCCAGGAATTTCTATAGGGTATTGAAAAGCCAAAAAAATACCTTTGATAGCTCTCTCTTCTGGATTTATATGAAGAATGCTTTGTCCATTAAATTGAATATCTCCATGGGTAATATTATAATTTGGGTGTCCAGCAATTACTTTAGCTAATGTACTTTTTCCTGATCCATTTTTACCCATAATAGCATGTATTTCGCCTGGTTTAATGTTTAAATTAACACCTTGTAAAATAGGTATATTATTAATACTAACATGTAAATTACTAATATTGATTAAGTTATCGTTCATATTTTTCAACCTATTGTTCCTTCTAATTTTAAATTAAGTAATCTATCTGCTTCCATAGCAAATTCCATAGGTAATTCATTAAATACTTCCTGACAAAAGCCACTAATCATGATAGACAAGGTTTCTTCTATCGGAATACATCTTTGTAAAAAATAAAATATTTGTTCTTCACCAATTTTGGATGTTGATGCTTCATGTTCAATTTTAGAAAGTGAATTTTGAGCTTGTAAGTATGGGTAAGTATTTGCTTTAGAATTATTACCTATAAGTAGAGAATCACATGATGAATAGTTATGAGAATAATTTGCTTTTGGTCCAATTTTTACTAAACCACGATAACTATTAATAGATTGACCTGCAGATATACCTTTTGAGATGATTTTGCTTCTTGTATTTTTACCAAGATGAATCATTTTACTTCCAGTGTCTGCTTGTTGATAATTATTTGTTAATGCTACAGAAGCAAATTCTCCTATTGATTTTTCGCCAATTAATATACAGCTTGGATATTTCCATGTAATAGCAGATCCTGTTTCAACTTGTGTCCATAAAATTTTAGAATTATTACCAATACATAAACCTCTTTTAGTAACAAAATTATAAATACCTCCTTGGCCTTTATAATTACCAGAGTACCAATTTTGAACAGTAGAGTATTTAATAGTAGCATTATCTAAAGCAACTAATTCTACAATTGCAGCATGTAGTTGATTATTATCAAATTTAGGTGCTGTACAACCTTCTAAATAGCTAACATAACTATTTTTATCAGCAATGATTAATGTTCTTTCAAATTGACCCGATTCTTTATTATTAATTCTAAAGTATGTTGATAATTCAAGTGGACAATGTGTATTAGGCGGTATGTAACAAAAAGATCCATCACTAAATGTAGCTGAATTTAAAGCGGAAAAATAATTGTCTCCTATTGGTACTACAGAACCTAAGTATTTTTGTATTAATTTAGGGTATTTATATATTGCTTCAGATATAGAGCAAAAAATGACACCAACATCAGCTAATTCTTTTTTAAATGTTGTTGCTACAGAGATACTATCAAAGACAGCATCTACAGCTACATTAGTTAACCGTTTTTGTTCATTTAATGGAATTCCTAATTTTTCAAAAGTTTCTAAAATACTTGGATCTACATCATTTAAGCTGTTAATCTTTTTCTTGTACTTTGGAACAGAATAATAAATAATATTATCATAATCGATTGTTTTATATTTTAGTTTACCCCATGTTGGTTCTTTCATTTTTTGCCACTTTTGATATCCTTTTATTCTGAAATTTAATAGATACTGGGGTTCTTTTTTATTTATACTAATTAATTCAACGATTTCTTTTGTTAAACCTTTAGGAAAACTTTCTGATTCTATATCAGTTTTAAATCCATATTTGTATGGTTGATTTATTAAATTATTTAAATCATTTGTTTTTATGTTATTTAATGTAATGTCTGTCATTTTTATATACTTATTAAGTATTTATTTAATTTAAATTATATAAAATATCATTAAGTATAAGTTTTTATTGTTTTTGTAAATTTATAATAGAAAAATTAATATGGTTAATTTGTTTTAATTTTATCATATAGGATATTCTTATAATTTGAAAATAACTAAAATTTAAAAGATTTCTGTAAAAAGTGTACAATATATTATTTTGATTGAGTTTTAGAATAAGATCTATATCTTTTACAATAATAGTCATATACAAGAATGAAATTTTTTGAGAAATTAATAGAATTAATTGAGAAGACAAGGCTATGATAAATACAATTTTTTGACAGTAGAAAGTATTATTTTTTTGTATAAAAGATAATATAGATAATATAATGAATTCGTATTTGGTTGTGAGAAATAGTATTTTAAGCCATAAATTATATGTAATAGGAATTAATATAGATCTTGTAAAAAATTCTGGTACTATTGTTTTAATCTTATTATCTTTATAAATTGCACTTATATTGTATTCATTATTATAAATTATATATAGAATAGTATTAATAATAAAAAAAAAATTATTAATAAATTGTTTAATGTTAATATATTTTGTTTACTCGGTATAGGTAAATTGACTATAATCCCAGAAGATACTAGCATAATTAAAATAATATATACAGTATTAAAATAATAAAAACAAGATAAGTATAATATAATCAAAAAACTTTTTTTATAATTTTTAAAGTAATGTAACCATGTTTTTGGAGTTATAATATATTCATTGAAAAATGTAATGGGAATGAAGCAAGTAAGCATAATTAGATTGGTTTTTTAGTATTTTATTGTTATAATAATATTTATCACATAAACTTTATAACTATATATTATATTAAGAGGGTAGATGGCGAAATTGGTATACGCATCACACTCAAAATGTGACGACTATAGTTTTGAGGGTTCAAGTCCCTCTCTACCCATTTACTATAAATTAAATACATATTAAATATTATAACAATAATGAGTTTATTAATTTTAGGTGGTACTGGTACATTAGGAAGACAAATTGTAAGACGTGCTTTGGATGAAGGTTTTCAGGTTAAATGTTTAGTCAGAAATTTTCGTAGAAGTTCTTTTTTAAAAGAATGGGGTGCTGAACTAATCTATGGAGACTTAAAAGTTCCGGAAACGATTCCTTTAACTTTAATTGGTATTACAGCAATCATAGATGCTTCATCATCTAGACCTTCTGATTTATATAGTGCAACTCAAATAGATTTATATAGTAAATATATTGTAATTGAAGCTGCTAAAAAAGCTAATATACAGAAGTATATATTTTTTTCTGTATTAAATGCTCATAAATATCCAGAAATTCCTTTAATGAATATGAAACTAAAAATAGAAAAAGCATTAAAAGAATCAGGGTTAAATTATACAATTTTTACTTTAGCAGGTTTTTTTCAAGGTTTGATTACTCAATATGCTTTACCCATTTTAGAACAAAAGTCTGTTTGGATTACTAAGAGTAAAACAACTATTGCTTATATTGATACTCAAGATATAGCTAAGTTAACTATTAAAAGCTTATCAATTAAGCAATCTAATAAGTCTATTTTACCATTAGTTGGAAATTATGCATGGAATTCATTAGAAATTATAGAACTTTGTGAAAAATTATCTGGTCAAAGATCACAAATTATAACAATTCCAGTTTATTTATTAAAGTTTGCTCAACAATTTACTAAATTATTTCAATGGAGTTGGAATATTTCTGATAGGTTAGCATTTACAGAAGTGATTAGTAGAGGAGATAATTTTAGTTGTTCTATGAATAATGTATATATTTTATTAAATATTAATAGCAAAGAAATAGTAGACTTAGATATCTATATGCAAGAATATTTTACGAGAATTATGAAAAAATTAAGAGAGTTAAATACTAAAGAAGTAGTAAAAAATACAAAATTTTAATGAAATGAATTTATTTATTGGAACAGGTAAAATAGTTAGTAATCCAAGAATATACCGTATTAAGCAAAAAATTTTTTTTAAAATAAATATAGTATTCTTTAAAAGAAATGCAAAAGTACATTTGTATTCAATAATTTGTTTTGCAAAAGGTAAAAGTGGTATTTATTTATTTGATTTATTAAAGAAAAATGATATTGTAATTATTGAAGGATATATTAAAATAAAATCTAAAAAAAACTTATATAATTATAAAAATTTAATTACAGCAACTATCCAAACTAAGAAAGTATATAGTTTTAGAAAAATGGTTCTTTAAATAATTTAATTATCTATAAATTAAATTACTTTAAATTATTATTTTTAGTGTACAATATTATTTAACGTTCATACTTTGCTATATTTTTATATAATTTTAAGGAAATATATTATGTTTACATTAAAAATTTTCGTCTACACTACAGTGATATTTTTTAGTTCACTTTTCTTTTTTGGTTTTTTATCTAACGATCCATCAAGAAACCCAAATCGTAAAGATTTAGAGTAATGAATGATTACTAATAGTTAGTTAAGTCTATGCTATTAGTATAAGCTGTAGATATTTTAATATCAGATGTAAAAGAGATAGATTTGTATTTATTATTCATTTTCATAAGTCCAAATGATAATTTAAAGTTTTCGTCAATAAAATAAATATATTCTGTATATTTAATATTATTCATACAATTTGTTATTTTTAAAATTTTACTAGAATTCAAAACAAATATATACTTTTGTATTTTTTTATTTTCAATTTTATTAATAAAGCCTTCTTGATTATTGAGTAAATAAGGATACATATATTGATATATCGTATATTGATTTTTGATTTTAGTAATACATACAATATTTTGTAAATGACTATAATTTAAACTTTCTAATGATGGTATTTCGGTAGTGAATTTATGATTGTATATCTTTTTAGTTTTTAAACTATAAATAGTTTGATTACATACCCACTGACCTTCTAAATAATTGGTTAAGCTTTTAAATGTTAGTGACATAATATTAATTAGCTAATTATTATACTATTATTGCAAGATGAAAAGAATCTTAATTGATAATGATTTATACTGTATTTATTAATTGTATATTCAAAACGAATCTTTGGCAGTGTTTTGATCGGTATATGGATTTGTATTCCTAAACCTATAATACAATTATATTTAGAAATTTTACTTTTATCATATAGTTTATTATTGAAATTACTGAATATATAGTAAGAACAAAGTTCACTTAAAGAGATATGATATTCTATTTGATATAGGTTTTTGATTGTATCTTCTATGATTTTTGTATATCTTTTTTGAAAATATATTTGAGAATTTATATTATTGATATTGTGTAGTATATTTTCGTAATTATTATTTATAATAAAAGAATTTATATTTATAAAAATATTTATAGCATGTTTTTTAATAAATTTTAAGTAATTAGGTAATAAAATTATTTCATAATATTTAATTTTTATATTTTTATTAAATTTATATTGATAAAAAATATTATTTTTAATTATTTTTTGAGGTCTTAAAAATAAAAGTTCTAATATGAAAACTTTTCCTGGTTCTAAAAATTTTTTACATTTTAAGTTATTATATTTTACATATGTTTTTATAGATGTAATTTTTTGTCTCAATATTTTTGTATCTCTTTTGATTTTTTTTGTTCGAATTAATGATGTTTTTAATTTATCTATTTTAATATGGAAAAATTTTTCTTTCAGTAAATTATATGTGCTTCTATATTGAAATTTATAATCAAAATTTACAAATATTCTTTGACTAATTATTATAAAGTTACCTTGAGATTTTATCTTAATATTATTGATAATCTTATTTTTTGTAATTATATTATTTATTCGTTTATTTTGTTGTGGATATATTCTTTTAGTTTTATCTATTTTTTGATAAAGATTTAATTTGATGAAGTTTAAGATTATTTTATCCACTTTTATATAAGGAATTAATATTAAAAAATCAAATTCGGGACTATTATTAATAATTTGTAAATTGATTTTATAATTATAGTCTATATAATGAAAATAGTAGTGAAGTTTTATATACTTAAAATTAAAAATTTTCTTGAAATTATTTTTATATTTTAAGTAAATTTCATAAAGTTTATTTATTTGTGATATTTCTATAATAATTTTTTTTACAATCTTATCTAATATATGAAAATAAATTGGCGCTAATGTTGAATAATCATAATTTAAAATATTATATAATAAATGATTTATAGTATTATGCGAAGTATGATTGTAAATATAGCCATAGTGATTTGTAGGTATAGAATATTCAATCTTTAATAATAAGCCTTGTTTATGTTTTTTGATCTTATAATTACATGTTTTCAAGAAATGTATCTTTTTTAGATATATAATTCCTATATCTATTTTTTTTTTATTAAATATTGATTTTTTAGATAATCCTAATTCTTTTGTTAATATTTTGTTTATCTTGTAAATTATAGATGAATTGAAAATATTTTTTGATTTGCATATTAGAGAAATGTCAATAATTTGGCCTTCAAAAATTTGTATATGTAAACTATGTAATTGATTATTATATTTTAATTTAATATATGTATGTGAAAAACCATTGTTAATATACCATGCATAAATTTTATTTATACTATTGTTTACTTTAAAATAGTTTATAGGTTTTCCCAATGAATTCTTTAAAATATTAATAAGTAATTTTTGGGGTATTTGTAAATGTTGATAATTTTGAATTTCTATTTTTTTTATAAGATGATTGATACGAAATTGTACGATATAATATTTCAAATTATTGATATTAATAATAAAGTAATCTAATTGATTTATTATACCTGTATTTTTTAGATATTCTAAAACTTTTTTTATATTGATTCTAGATTTATTTTTTGTTATTTTATTATGATAGTTTGGAAAAATTTTTAAAAAACTTTTTAGATTTTTTATTTCTAAATTATCAATAGAAATTTTATTTTTAAAATGAATTATATATGTTTGAAATGCTAGTTGCTTGTTAGAATTTATAATATTTTTTATGTTATTTTTATATACAAAAATAAAAAAAATATAAAAAAAGCTAATTAATACTTGATTTGTTTTTTTCAATGTATGATATATATTAGTAGTAAAAAATTTATACATTATGTATATATCATTGACTGTTTTTTTTGTCATTAGTTTATATTAATATTTTGGTCAGCTTGTAAACAATAATTAATTTTATAATATTTTATTATTATTAATGTAATAAAAATATAATGAAGTATTGGAATCTGAAGAAAATTAACCGATCAGCGCTTGATAAAACAGGTATTATACCTAGATCTATTAGTAAATTATTCGAAAAATTTAAAAAGGAATTAGATCCTAATGCTGAAATTGAAGTACTGGAAGAATTTAAAGTATCTCGTTATCAAACTGTAACATCTGTAAAATATTTACTTATTTTATTTATTATACCTATATTTGTAAACCAGATATCAAAAAGTTTTATTTTTGGTCCTTATGTAAACTATTTATGGAATCATAATGAACATAGCATTTTTTTAAATGACTCACAAGAAGAAAGAGCATTTGCTGAATTACAGCGTTTTGAAGAAAAATTACATTTTGATATATTAGTTGGTGAAGTAACAAATTCTTCTCGTAGTTTTATAAATAATCAAATTACTCAAAGAGCATTAGAAATAGCTGCTGAATATACTCACGAAAGCTCTAGTGCGATTAAAAATATCTTAGCTGATTTTTTATCTGGAATAATTTTTATATCATTATTAATTATTAATAAAAGACAAGTTTCTATTTTAAAATCTTTTATCAACCAACTTATTTATGGTTTGAGCGACACAGCTAAAGCTTTTTTAATTATTTTATTAACAGATATGTTTGTGGGGTTTCATTCTCCACATGGATGGGAAATTATTATAGAAGTTATTTTGAGGCATTTTGGTTTACCTGAAAGTAGAGATTTTATTTTTGTATTTATATCTACATTTCCTGTAATTTTAGATACTATTTTTAAATATTGGATATTTAGATATTTGAATAGGATATCTCCTTCAGCTGTTGCTACATATCATAATATGAACGAATAAGTATATAAACAATATAATGAAATATTGAATAAGTCTTGCATTTTTAAATGAATCATTATACAATATCTAGAAAGCATCTGTGGCCGAGAGGCCGAAGGCAGCGGACTCATGTGTGACCCGTTTACTTTAATGGTCTAGTAAATAAAATACTAAACCTAAGTAAATAAAATATTTTAAACATTGAAGATGTTTAAAAATTTTCATAACTATATTTTCACTGTTAGTAAAATAACTAACTATTCTAAATCATGAATATACTCAAATGATCAATTTTTATTTATATGAGCCTTGATTATATAAGAATTTAAGCAGATCATTTGGATAATTGATAAGGTTAGGAAAACGAACCCTTGTTAAAAGTACTAGTTATAATTTTAAATAATAAAATAATTTAAATTTTTAAACCCTTAAACACATTCATTGTGAGTTGATATGTGTATGATTTTTTTTTGAGGTTATTAGTATATAGAGAGGAACCTAAGTCAATTAAAGTTTTGAAAATATGGAACGGAGTAACTGGTAAATATAGATTTTTTATCATATGAATAAAAAATAAGTTAAGGCAACAACTAAATTTTACTAGTAAGAAGCAATAAAAAGCAAAAAAATGCAGACGTGTTGCGCCTATTTACTATTTAAGATTTGTCAATAAATCTATTATAATGACTGAAATTATTTTAAGTCCTTCAGTATCCTGGAAATTCTTACCTTGGATAAAAATATCTCAAAAAATCTTTATACTTCAAGAAAAAATTTATAAATTTTCTAAGCAATGTAATCAATACAAAGTTCATCATATTCAAGATTATATGATAAACTCAAGTGATATACAGCTTTTTCTTATACAAAAACTTATTGATAATCTTAATAGGTATTATTATAGATTTAATAAAAAAAAGTATAAAGTAAAAGATATAGAAAAATTATATATATATCAAAACTTATTTGATATTCAAAATTATAAAAAAAGTATAAGAATAATTTTAGAATATATTAAACAATATTTAGTGTATATATGTATAAAGCCTGAGTGGAAAGCTAGATTTGAACCTATGTATAAACTTAAGTTAAATATATTACAAGATTTGTGTTGTATATATGAGACAAGTAATTCTTTATCTATTAATGGAAATACAAAGTATTTACTAATACCATATTTTATCAAACGTATTCAATCTTTGCAGTCCATAAAACTTTATATCAATTACTGGTTAAATTATCAGATTATAGAAAATTCTCTAAATCTACAAAATATATATTACAGTTTTTATCCATCTATATTGAATTATTTAAAGATGTTAATCCATTCAATATTGTTGAATGGATTAGAATGGTATTTAATGTATACTGCTAGTATCTTTGTAAGAAATCATACAATCTTCAAAGGTATTCATATTTTAGTTAACGAAGATATCTGTATAAAAATATATTTTAATTACTATTTATTAATTCAATATAATTTCAATTCAATAAGAATAATTGATAATATTTTAAAATCTTATTATTTAAGTTTTTTATATGAAAATTTTAAAATAGGTAGTAGCCGTATGAAATGAAAATTTCATGTACGGTTTTGAACGAGAGGTATCCACGATATCGACTCTAATAATCCGCCATCCTGAGCAAGGACGTCGCTGGTTCGAATCCAGCCAGATGCATAATACATAATATATAAAGCGGGTAGCGGGAATCGAACCCGCATCATTAGCTTGGAAGGCTAAGGTTTTACCACTAAACTATACCCGCTGTATATTAAATATAACATAAATAAATAAAGTTACTCAATAGCTTTTTAAATAAAAGTAAAACATGAATAAAATAATTTATTAATTCATACCTTCTAAAACAACATCTAAAAATTTTGCTAAAAATGTGGCTTTTTGTTCAATCTCAGACAATAATAAAAGTTGTCCAACTGAATTCAAAGGAATTTCACGATTATCTTTTGTTTTTAAATAAATTTCTCGCTTAGGTGTAATACCTTCTTTAATATTTACTTTAATAGCTTGAATATCTTTAATATTATATTCTAATTTTAAAATACGATTTTTTCCAGGAAATCCTAATCTAAAAATTGTAATTTTTCCTTTTTCATTATTAAATTCATTATATCCTGCTCCTATATTCCAAAATATACTTAACCATAAAAATAGACTAATCAATATAGCTATAGTGCCATAGAAAATCATTATTAAACCTTGTGGTATAAACAAAATTTCTGAAGATTTTGTAAAAGGCAGTAATTCTATATTGAAATAGCTAGATAAACCTACTAACAAAAAACCAGACCCGCCTAATAGTATACAAGCAGCCCACCAATAATTACTAAACCTACGAGAACCTACGATTTTATCAGTTTTTATGTTAAACATAGTATATATTTGAAGTTTAAAATAAGTATACAATTTATATAAATAATATCCAGAGAAGATATTCTTATCTGGACTATAAATCCTTAAAATTTAATAATTTTAAATTAATTTTATAGCTTGTAAACCATAAAATAAACCTAAAGCTAATACAGTAAAAATAGTTATAAATAATAGATAACTAAGAGTAATAGACATAATGAAAGATATTCCTTATTTTACAAAAATAAATATTCACTAATAATTATTACATATATATTTAAGATATATGTAATAAGTATAGTCAAAATAAATACATCTTGCTATTGTATATATTATTATATATTTTGTGGAGTATAAATTTATGTCAGATTTTATTCAGCCTTATAATAATGATCCTTTTGTAGGAAATTTATCAACGCCCGTAAGTACTTCAAGCTTTACTAAAAGTTTACTAAGTAATTTACCTGCTTATAGACGTGGTTTATCTCCACTGTTAAGAGGTTTAGAAATCGGCATGGCCCATGGTTATTTTTTAGTTGGGCCTTTTGATAAATTAGGACCTCTCCGTAATACAGATGTTGCTTTACTATCTGGTTTTTTATCTGCTGTTGGTTTAATTATTATTCTAACAACTTGTTTATCTATGTATGGTAATACTTCATTTAGTATAGAAAATTCTAAAGATTTATTACAAACAAAAGAAGGATGGAATCAATTCACAGCTGGTTTTCTAGTCGGTGCTGTAGGTGGTTCAGGATTTGCATATTTATTATTAGCTAATATACCTGTATTACAAAATCTAGGGTTAAACTTATTTTAAATAAATTTGATGAATTCTATAAAGCTAGTAAAGGGACTTGAACCCATAACCTGCTGATTACAAATCAGCTGCTCTACCAATTGAGCTATACTAGCAATCATATTAAGATGCTACTTTATTTTAGCATCACTTTTTGTTAATTATGAATGACTGTTTTGTATATTAGTTTTTATTTTTATTCATTTGTTTTTCTTCTAATTCATCATGATTATGAATTGAATTATGTTCTATATAGTAATTTAATGTTTGTTTAAAACAAATTGATGACCATCCAATAGGTTGTTCAAGTGAAAGTTCATAATTATCGTAATCATCATTATTAGTTAAAAATAAGTTATCTATGTACTCCATTTTTTTCTCCCAAAATAATCTTAAAGTATACTAAAAAACATAATATCATATTTTTTCATAATTGTCACTACTTGTATTGAGTTATTATATATTTTATTGTATTATTAATCCAATCTATAAAATGATTTGAGAGCTTTTGTTGAAATTTTGATTTTAATCCACTTCTTTTTCTTATATGACCAAATTTTTTTATTTTGTAAGTTTACTTGTTGTATTTTTTTAGTTTTAGTATGAGAATGTGATACTGTATATCCATTATTTGATTTTTTTCCTGTCATTTGACATATTTTAGACATATATAATTATTTTTATATTGAGTGATTTTTTATTTTTTTATTAGTTGTTTTATATAAATGTTTCTGTAATGTATTAGATAAAGTGGTTTTAGGTACTGCACCAATAACAGTATCTATTTTTTTGCCATTCATAAAAATCATTAGTGTAGGAATACTTCTTATACCATATTCTGTTGCTGTTGTTGGGTTTTGATCTGTATTAATTTTAACAACTTTTACTTTATTTCTATATTCTTCAGCAATAAGATCAACTACAGGTGCTAACATTCGACATGGACCACACCAGGGAGCCCAAAAATCAACCAAGACTAATAATTTAGCATTTATTACTTCTTTATTAAAAGAAGAATCATTTACTTCAAGTACAGACAATATATAATCTCCATATTTTTCTCCTCTCTATACAAATTTTATCATATAAAGTCTAGTATTTTCTATGCTTTTTGCGTATGATTATGATAGAAAAAATTTTGACATTAGTAAATCTTATCATTATTATAAGTAAGATTGCAATTATGTTACGTAAATATAATGATAAATTTATTATTAAGGTTAAATCAATATAAATTAATATAATATATTTCATATTTATATTCACAGTTGTAATTAAACATAGTTAAAATAAATTTATTATTTTCTACCTAATATCACTACTGTACTAACCATAACCTAATGATACTGCCTTAAATTCAAGGAGGAATACATGTCTCAATCTGTAGAAGAACGGACAAGGATTAAGAATGAGCGTTACGAGTCTGGCGTAATACCATATGCTAAAATGGGGTACTGGGATCCTGAATATGTAATTAAAGAGACAGATGTACTAGCTTTATTTCGTGTAACTCCACAACCAGGAGTTGATCCCGTTGAAGCTTCTGCTGCTGTTGCTGGTGAATCATCTACTGCAACTTGGACAGTTGTTTGGACAGATCTTTTAACTGCTTGTGATTTATACAGAGCTAAAGCATATAAAGTAGATGCTGTTCCTAATACATCAGACCAATATTTTGCTTTTATTGCATATGATATTGATCTTTTCGAGGAAGGATCTATTGCTAATTTAACAGCGTCAATTATTGGTAATGTTTTCGGTTTTAAAGCTGTAAAAGCTTTACGTTTAGAAGATATGCGTATACCAGTTGCTTATTTAAAAACTTTCCAAGGACCAGCAACAGGTATTGTATCTGAGCGTGAACGTATGGATAAATTTGGACGTCCATTCCTTGGAGCAACTGTAAAACCTAAACTGGGTTTATCTGGTAAAAACTATGGTCGTGTAGTTTACGAAGGTCTTAAGGGTGGTCTAGATTTCCTAAAAGATGATGAAAATATTAATTCTCAACCTTTTATGCGTTGGAAAGAAAGATTTTTATATTCAATGGAAGGCGTAAATAGATCTGTTGCAGCGACAGGTGAAGTTAAAGGCCATTATTTGAATGTAACAGCAGCTACAATGGAAGATATGTACGAAAGAGCTGAATTTGCAAAACAGCTTGGAAGTATTATTATTATGATTGACCTTGTAATTGGTTATACAGCTATCCAAACTATGGGAATTTGGGCACGTAAAAATGATATGATCTTACATTTACACCGTGCAGGTAACTCTACATATTCTCGTCAAAAAATTCATGGTATGAACTTCCGTGTTATTTGTAAATGGATGCGTATGGCTGGTGTAGACCATATTCATGCAGGTACTGTAGTAGGTAAATTAGAAGGTGATCCTCTAATGATTAGAGGATTCTATAACACTTTATTACTACCATATTTAGAGATTAATCTACCTCAAGGTATTTTCTTTGAACAAGACTGGGCATCTTTACGTAAGGTTACTCCAGTTGCTTCTGGTGGTATTCATTGTGGTCAAATGCATCAACTTCTTGATTACTTAGGTAATGACGTTGTACTTCAGTTTGGAGGTGGTACTATTGGACATCCTGATGGTATTCAAGCTGGTGCAACAGCTAACAGAGTAGCTCTAGAATCAATGGTTATGGCTCGTAATGAAGGTCGTGATTATGTTGCTGAAGGACCACAAATTTTACAAGATGCAGCAAAAACATGTGGTCCTCTACAAACAGCATTAGATTTATGGAAAGATATTACTTTCAACTATACTTCTACAGATACAGCTGATTTCGTAGAAACTCCAACAGCTAACGTTTAGATAATTTTAGTATTGTATTTACTAAAGTTTATATAACAAAAACAAGATTAAAAATCTTATATAATTGCTTAACTATCCAAAGGAGTACAAGTAGTGAGATTAACACAAGGAACTTTTTCATTCCTACCAGATTTAACTGACGAACAAATTACTAAACAAATTAATTACGCAATATCTCAAAATTGGGCAATTAATATAGAATATACTGAAGATCCTCATCCAAGAAATAGTTATTGGGAATTGTGGGGTTTACCTTTATTTGCTATTAAAGATGCTTCAACAGTAATGTATGAAATTAATAGCTGTCGTAAACAACATTCAAATATCTATATCAAAGTAAACGCATTTGACAACACTAGAGGTGTTGAAAGTTGTGTTCTATCTTTTATTATTAATAGACCAGCTTATGAGCCAGGTTTTGAATTAATTAGATCAGAAGATATTTCTCGTAACCAAAAATATTGTTTCCGTAGTTATGCTACATTCAAACCAGAAGGTTCTCGCTATTAATATTTTCATCTTATAAAGATAATATAAATTTAATTCATATATATAGAAAAACTTTATATAATAGTTTTTCTATATAGATTTTTAAACTCATATATTAAAATTTTTTATGATAAAACATTTCTCTGATGATACTCTTGTAAATTTACAAGAAGAATATGATAAAACTCAAATACAAGAAGTAATTGATGAATTAGAACAAGAATTAATCGGCTTAAAGCCAGTAAAAACAAGAATAAAAGAAATAGCAGCTCTTTTGTTGGTTGATAGATTAAGAAATAATTTGGGTCTTGTTTCAGGTAGTCCTGGTTTACATATGTCATTTACTGGTAGTCCTGGCACAGGAAAAACTACAGTTGCAATGAAAATGGCAGATATTTTAAATAGACTAGGCTATATTCGTAGAGGACACTTATTAACAGTAACACGTGATGATCTTGTTGGTCAATATATTGGACATACTGCACCAAAAACAAAAGAAGTTTTAAAGCAAGCTATGGGCGGTGTTTTATTTATTGATGAAGCATATTATTTATATAAACCAGATAATGAAAGAGATTATGGAGCAGAGGCTATTGAAATTCTATTACAAATAATGGAAAACCAAAGAGATGATCTTGTTGTAATATTTGCAGGATATAAAGATAGAATGGAAAAATTCTATGAATCAAATCCTGGTTTATCTTCTAGAGTGACAAACCATGTAGATTTTCCTGATTATACTGCAGAAGAATTACTTGAAATAGCTAAACTGATGTTAGAAGAACAACAATATAGATTCGCACCAGATGCAGATAAAGTATTATTAGAATATGCAGAAAGAAGAATGAAACAACCTCATTTTGCTAATGCAAGAAGTATTCGCAATGCCATAGATAGAGCAAGAATGAGACAAGCAAATAGAATTTTTATTAGTGGTGATAAAGTTCTTACTAAACATGATTTAGTTACTATACAATCTGAAGATATTTTAAAAAGTAGATTATTTACAAGTTAATCAAAATCTTTCTTGACAAAGGTAATCGTTTTTAAATATTATTATCTGTACTAAGGCGGTATAGCCAAGTGGTAAGGCCGAGGATTGCAAATCCTTTATCCTCAGTTCGAATCTGGGTGCCGCCTAGTAATATTATTCAAAAAATTTACATAGGGGGTGTGGTGGAATGGTAGACACAACAGACTTAAAATCTGTTGATCTATAATGATCGTGAGGGTTCAAATCCCTCCACCCCCAATAAATAAAAGAATCGATATGTGTATATGTATTAATTGTCAACATGTAAAAGATTGTACAACATATAAAACTATATTAGTACAACATGATCAGCCAATATCTCGCGAAAATGATATCATATTTACTCCTAAAAATACATTAGTTCAAATAAATATGAATCAGAGCTTATATAATGTAAAATTAGAATGGGATATAGCAGAATGTTCATCTTTCGTAGAAAAACCTGGTTTCTGGCTGACTTAATAAACATTTATTACTTACTATTTGTATACTATAGTTGTTTTTTGTAAAGTATTTCTTAAAAACTCAGTATCTACATTAGAAGCTCGAGTTAAAGAAATTTTCCCTGTACGTGCTATTTCTACAATACCATATTGACTTAATAACTGTTCAATTGCAACCATCTTTCCTGGATCCCCAGTAACTTCTAGGATTAAGTATTCATAAGCCATATCAACTACTTTAGCTCTGAAAATACTTGCTATTTCTAAAATAGATGATCTTGTGATTGAAGAGGCCTTAATTTTTATTAGAACTAATTCTCTTTCAACACAGGGAATATTGGTAATATCCTGAACTTTAAGAACATTAATAAGTTTATACAACTGTTTAGTTAACTGTTCTATGGTTCTATTATCACCTGGAACTATCATAGTTAATCTAGATATACCAGATTTCTCAGCAGGTCCGACCGCAAGGCTTTCTATATTAAATCCGCGTCTAGCAAATAAACCAGAAATTCTTGAAAGTACACCAGCTTCATCTTCTACAAGAACAGATAATGTATGTTTCATAAAAAATTACTTTTGCTTATAGTTAGCTTAATGTTATTATTTATGTAATGGTATAATAATTTGCAGGTATTTGCCAACTTTTTATATAAACTTAAATATTTTATTATTAATCAGTGTTAGAAAAATCAAACAAAATAAAAAAAAGAAATAATGATTACCCTCTTATAAATGAAGAAATTAAATTTGGAAAAATTCGCTTAATTGATGTAGAAGGAAAACAACTAGGTATCTACACATCTATAGATGCATTAAATATTGCTTTAGAGCAAAATTTAGATTTAGTCATGCTCAATGATAAATCTATTCCTCCAGTTTGTCGCATATTAGATTATGGAAAATATAAATTTATTCAAGAAAAAAAAGCTAAAGAAGCACGTAAAAAACAACATAATGCAATTTTAAAAGAAGTAAAAATGCGTTATAAAATAGAAGAACATGATTATAAAGTACGTATTAATCAAGCATTACGTTTTTTGCAATCTGGAGATAAAGTAAAAGCTATCATTACTTTCAGGGGAAGAGAAATACAGCATTTAAATTTAGCAATAGAATTACTGAAAAAAATGGCTCAAGATTTAAAAGATTTAGCAGATATACAACAGCCACCATCCAAAGATGGTAAACAAATGATAATGGTATTATCACCTAAAAAAACTATGGCCAAGTAAATTAGCTCACTAATCAAAAATTTTGCTCAAATTACAAACCATATCTATATAATAGTTAATCAATAAAAATAAGGAAAAATCATGTCTCGTTATCGAGGACCACGTTTAAAAATTTGTCGCCGATTAGGGAATTTACCTGGATTAACAAGAAAAAAATCAAAAAAACAAAGTTTACCTGGAGAACATGGAGAACAATCACGTAAACCATCAGAGTATTCATTAAGGTTAGAAGAAAAACAAAAGCTAAGATTTAATTATGGATTGAATGAAAGACAACTTTTAAGATATATTAAAAAAGCTAAAAAAGTACAAGGTTCAACAGGTCTTATATTACTCCAAATTTTAGAAATGAGATTAGACAACACAATTTTTAGACTTGGCATGGCACCTACTATACCTGCTGCTAGACAATTAGTAAACCATAACCATGTTCAAGTAAATGGTAATAGTGTATCTATTTGTAGTTATCAATGTAAACCAGGAGATACTATTGAAATTAAGAAAAAAAGCTCTTCACAAATTTTAGTAAAAAAATATCTAGATTTTCCAGGACTATTAAATATTCCAAATCATTTAGAAATGGATAAAAATCAATTAATTGGTAAAGTTAATGGAATAATTGAAAGAGAATGGGTAGCTATTGAGTTAAATGAATTATTAATTGTTGAGTATTATTCAAGAAAATAATACTCATACACAAATTTATTTTCTATCATATGTTGTATATTTAAAACTAATCAATAAATACTATAAATTTACAGGTTGTTTACTAGTCAGAGACCAAATAATTCTGTTAATTATTGTTTTTATAGCTGTTATATTATAAATAAAGCTTCCATAAGTAGTATTTTGTGATTTTAAAAATAAATTTAATTTTAAAAAATCAAAAGATTCTTTCGAGGGAATAAATATACAACTTTTTAAGTATGAATTTTGATTATATTTATTACTATTATCATCTATAAAATCTTCTAAATTATATACTATAATAGAAGGTTTACTAGGTAAATTATAATTTATGTTATCTTTTTGAAATTTTTGCCAAGCAAATAAAGCAACATCATAATTTAAAAAAACATACTCACTTATTTGATTCTTTAATTTTTTATTAAAAGAATAACTATATGTCACAAGTTCTATCTGTTTATTTTTTTTATTTTTTACCATTAATGGTTTAATTAAATATACTGGTTGTCCTTGAAATGAATATTGATTATACTTTTGTTTTCTATGAAAAGAAATATTGTTTTTATACTGATAAGTCTGAATTAATTTACCTAATTCTTTTAAATCAGGTATTAAATAAAATTGTATCTTTGATGATAGTTTATAAAATAATTGATAATAGAAACTTAAATTACAAGGTAGTATACTTAGATCTAGTGAATTACTTATAGGTTTATTTTTATATTCAATATACTGTTGATATTCTGAAGCATCGTAAGGATTAATAAAAAATAAACCTTGGTATACAGAACAACTTTTGTTATCAACAGAAAAATTATAAAAACACCATTGATACAATTTATCTAATAAGTTTTTTTTATAAATTAATTCATCAGATGGTTCAGCAATAATCATTTGAGATGAATGATTAACAACAGTAAAAAGAGGAAAATAATTGAGCTGTAAATTATTTAATAATTTTAATTTTTTATTATTAAAAACTCGCACTTGGTTATATTCAAATAATAAACGTAATAAATTTTTTGGAATAAAACCATTAAATCCTTTTTTCCATATATACTTTATCTCATGATTTAAAATATTATTATTGTGGTTATTTTTATTATTTTTATTAAATGCTACTTCTATCCTACCCACTGATAAAGCTTTACTAAAATCTGATAAAAATTTTTTATATTGATTTTTATATACTGATAAACCATCTGATTTTAGTTGATTACTATAGTTATTAGATAAGGTATTAGATCTTGAAACAAAAATAGTTTCTTGCCAATATGCATTTAATAACTTAATTATAAAATTACGAGAAATTAGTTTTTGATTCGCCACATCTTTTATATTCCTATAAAAATTATCATGATTTTGTTTAACTTTGAATAAATTTTCCATGTTATCATGAATTTCTACCATAGCAATATAATTACAATAATTATATTTTTTAGTGATGATACTAGATACAAAATTAATATTACTTACATTAATGGAGTGATGTTTTAATACTTGGTAAATAATCATTGTAAAAAATTTAATATTTATTGATACTATAATAGTATAAATATAAGCTAAATATATGACATATTGATTTAAGAAATCAAATATTTATTTAAACAAGTAATATTCTAATTTAATAAAATAAAAAACTTTTCTTTTTTTAGAGCTTACATCTAATATATTTAGGCTTTTCAATATGATTTATAGAAAAAATAAAAACAAAATCAAGATTTCATGGAACTGGTGGGAATTGAACCCACGTCCATATTAGTACAGTATGTTAAGTTTACTCTAACAAAATAAAATTATTTAATATAGCAGTAAAAGAGATTAAAATAATTAAAATTCTTTTTACTTAGCTTAAAATCACGAGAAGTTAAGAGCAATCATAATTTACGAATTAAAAAATATTATAATAATATTTTTTAACATTCTAAAAATAAATAAACAAAAATATAAAATTATACTGGTATTAAATTTTTAGATAGAGAAACTATATTATGTTTTGCAGTTATTTTAAATTATATAAATTTAAGTTTTTTTTATCTCAATCTTAAACATTCTGTAATATATGTAGAAACCTAACAGTCCCTTTATTTAAATTTTCACTTAAAATTATAAATTATTTATATAATCTATAAAATAAATATTTTTGCTTATAAGTTTTATATGAGCACGGAAGGATTTGAACCTTCGACCATCAGAATCGGAATCTGATACTCTATCCACTGAGTTACATGCCCGTAAATATCTTTTGATAATATACTTTAGTTTCTAATAATAGTCAATCCAAGATTAACTTTATCCATATTAATTTTGAATATATTCTTGATTGAAACATAAAGATAACTCAGCTTTATATAATTCTTTACCTAAATACAGATAATGTTCAAAAGAAAAACAATTAAAATAATAATGTAAAGACATTAAATAATGAATAATATCAGATTTTTTACCTGTAACACAAATAGGATAATTAGGCATATGATTTTTTGCAAAAAATAGATATAGTGCGATATTGAAATTTTTAGTAATTCTAATTAAACAATAACTATAATCCATGATGAAATAAAATATATTTGTATCGTAAACAATTCTAAAATTATTATACAATATCAATAATTACAAAAAAATAATGACATTAGTAGATCAAAGGCTAAATAAATATAATAAAATAAAATAGTAATATCTCAAATTATATAATCAATAAATAAACTATATAATTTTTATTTGACAAATATAAAAACATTTATTCGGAGAGTAAAATTATGCAAGATGCTATAACTAATGTATTAAATAAATATGATTTAACAGGCAAATATTTAGATACTTTTGCATTAAGTACAATAGAAAATTACTTATCTAATGCTATTACAAGAATAAAAGTAATAGAATTTATTAATAGTAAATCGTCAAAAATCGTTCGAGAAGCAGGTGCTAGGTTATACAATGAACAACCTGAACTACTAAGACCAGGTGGCAATTCATATACAACTAGAAGATATGCGGCATGTTTGAGAGATATAGAATATTATTTAAGATATGCTAGTTATGCAATTATGGCTGGCGATATCAATATATTAAATGAAAGAGTTTTAGATGGACTACGAGAAACTTATAATTCATTAAATGTACCTATTGGTCCAACTGTACGCAGTATAAAAATATTAGAAGAAATTATACAAAACGAATTACAATTTACTTCAACTAACTTAAAATCTATTATCAATGAACCTTTTGAACATATGATTAGCTCTTTAGGTGAAGAAAATATATAACAATACTCTAACATTACTCATGCTGTATGTTTATAAAAGTAGTATCATCAAAGTATTTAAATCTTAAATTCAAATATATTAAATGTAAGATAACTTGTTTACTATTTGGATTTTTTATTTCTAATATACTATCAACTATATCTGCACAAACAGGAGATTGGAGTATCATAGCTGCTGCTATTATTATAGCTTACAATGAACTTATTAGTAAAATAGTATATCAGTATAAAGATGATAAATTTATCATCTTTACAGCTATTAATAATCTAAAAATAGGTATAATTTATGGCTTACTTGTAGATGCATTTAAATTAGGTAGCTAATATTAATAAACACAAAGAGTCAATAAAGTATATATTTTTATATTCTTTATTATTGACCCTTAATATTTTAATTAAATAAAAATTATTTGATACTAATAGGAGATACATCTAATACCATATTTAAAAATAATGCTGGATCTCCAGCTTTTGGCTTTTGTTCTTGTGGTCTAAATGTTCTTATTGGTCCTGACCATAATAATTGAGGCATACCTTGTTTACCTAAAAATTCTTTACCCATACGTGGTGTTTTCAAATTAAACGGCACTTCACCTTTACTTCTTTGAGCAATGATACGTCTTCTTTGATAAGGAACAGTGTTATCACCAAAATTCTCAATATATTCATCACTATTTAGTAATGTATCAAAAAAAGCTTCTAAACCCTCTGAAGCAACAATAATAGAAAAAGCTAATTTTTCTCTATTATTATATATATCACGACCAAGTACTCTTTGAATAACCATTTCTACAAAGCGATAATTATTATTAAAATTATAATTTAAATCACGAAATGAATTAGACAATAATAAACCTTTAATGAAATCCTTGACTTTTATTTGATTAAACCTTAATTGAGATTCTAAAAAAGGTTCAGCATTACTACTTAAAATTTGATGTTCACTAAATATTTGCCGATATGCAGCCCATATAATTTCATCCATTTCATAAGCTGTAGGCAAATTTTCAGTGGTATAAATTTTAGGCTGTTCTTCTCCAGGGTAATATTCAAAACCATCAACTCTTTGATTTTGAGTAGAAAATGAATAATTCAATACAGGTATAGACATACTCTATCTCCAAATTTATTTATACTTTCAATAATTTTTAAATTTTATAATTTCACTATATAATATTTATTTTTTTATAAAGATGACAATAAAAAATTTATAAATATACTATATATATCATTATAAATTTTATATGTATCTATAGATGTAAAATAATATTATATGTCAAAAACTTAGTAATATTATTTTTTATAGAAAAACTATAAAAATTAAATAATTTATAATCAATACCATATAAATTATAGTGTAAATTTATAAATATTTTATGAACAATATTAATAATTTAACTCTTGAACAAGAATTTAAACTAGCTATTTATAAACAAAAAATATATAAACTAAACGATAAAAATATTAAAAAACATTTGATTGTAATTCTACAACAAATGATGATAAAAGATAATATCATTAAATATTTTATTAAAAATTCTACACCATAAAAATATTAAAAAATATTAATTTGTTTTTTATTTAAGACTATAAATATCATATATTATATCTCGATACTAATACATCAGCTGAAATAAAAAACAGCAGCTGAAAAAGTTAAATCCTTCAAAAATATAAGGAAATTTCTATGCTTGACGCATTTTCTAGAGTTGTAGTAAATTCAGACGCTAAAGCTGCTTACGTAGGTGGAAGTGATCTAGAAGATCTTAAAAAATTTATAGCAGATGGTAATAAACGATTAGATGCTGTTAATTCTATTGTTTCTAATTCTAGTTGCATTGTTTCTGATGCTGTATCTGGAATGATTTGTGAAAATCCAGGTTTAATTGCGCCAGGTGGTAATTGCTACACTAACCGTCGTATGGCTGCTTGCTTACGTGACGGAGAAATCATTTTACGCTATGTTTCTTATGCTTTACTTGCTGGTGATTCTTCTGTTTTAGAAGACCGTTGTTTAAATGGCCTTAAAGAAACATATATTGCTTTAGGTGTTCCAGCTAATTCTTCTGTTAGATCTGTAACAATTATGAAAGCAGCTTCTGTAGCATTCATCAATAATACAGCTTCTGAACGTAAAATTGAAATTGCAAGTGGAGATTGTTCTGCATTAGCTGCAGAAGTTTCTAGTTACTTTGAAAAAGTTTCTTCTTCAATTAGCTAACTTAATTAAATGAAAATGTAAAAAGTATTTTATATATTTCAAACAAATACTTAGATATTCATTAAGGAGATAAAAATGAAATCAGTTATAACTACTACTATCAGCGCGGCTGATGCCGCTGGTCGTTTTCCAACTAGTTCTGATCTTGAATCAGTACAAGGCAATATACAACGTGCTGCTGCAAGACTAGAAGCAGCAAAAGCACTTGCTGATAACTATGAAGCTGTAGTAAAAGAAGCTGGAGATGCTTGCTTTGGCAAATATTCATATTTAAAAAATGCTGGAGAAGCTGGTGACAGTCAAGAAAAAATTAATAAATGTTATAGAGATATTGATCACTATATGCGTCTTATAAATTACTCATTAGTAGTTGGCGGTACAGGTCCTCTTGATGAATGGGGAATTGCAGGTGCTCGTGAAGTTTATAGAATGTTAAATCTTCCTACATCTGCATACATTGCCGCATTCATATATACTCGTGATAGATTATGTGTACCTCGTGACATGTCTGCTCAAGCTGGGGTAGAATATACTACAGCTTTAGATTATGTAATTAATTCTTTATATTAATGAGATTAAACTTTCAAAAATTAAGATAGTAAAAAAAATAAGCTTAAAAGTATAATTTTAAGCTTATTTTTTTATTTTTTACCATAAATTTAATTCTCCTTAATACAATGTAATATATATATAAAATATATTACATTTTCATAAACATTTCGGAGAAAAAATATGAGTTGGAATTCAATAGATAATAATTTAATTAATATATCTTTCGGCTTTTTATTAATTACACTCTTAATATATTGGCTAAACATTAGTATTAAAAATACACAAATACTATCTAAAATAGGCACAATGTTCACTATTATTATTAACTTATGCTTAAGTAGTTCATTACTTATAAGATGGATTAATAATGGCTACTTTCCTTTAAGTAATTTATATGAATCATTGATTTTTTTAACATGGGTATTAACTTTTATTCATTTAGTTATTGAAAAACAAAATAACAGTAAACTTATTGGAGCTATTAATATACCCATATCTTTGTTCATTATTGCTTTTTCTAGTTTTGTTTTGCCACCTGAAATTAAAGAAGCTTCTCCATTGGTTCCAGCATTAAGATCTAATTGGCTTATGATGCATGTAAGTATTATGATGTTTAGCTATGGCACACTTATCCTTGGCTCCTTATTGTCTATACTATTTTTAATCTTATCTAAAACAAATAAATATAAATTGAATGAAAGAAATTTAGTATGCAACAAAAATAATATCCATAAACCCAAAACATACTTACTATTTAATAGATTAAATCTTTTAGAAAGTGTTGATAATTTAAGTTATAGAATTATAAGTCTAGGATTTCCTATGCTAACAATAGGTATTATTGCAGGTTCTGTATGGGCTAATGAAGCATGGGGATCGTACTGGAGCTGGGACCCAAAAGAAACATGGGCATTAATTACATGGATAATATTTGCAACATATCTACATGCAAGAATAAGCAAATCATGGAAAGGGGAAAAACCAGCTATTCTAGCATCTTTAGGCTTTGTAGTTGTATGGGTTTGCTATCTAGGAGTTAATTTTTTAGGTAAAGGTTTACATAGCTATGGATGGATTTAAGTAATAAAAACATATATTAATTGTTGTCTATTTTTTTTAATATTATTAAAATTTAATTTAGTATATAAATATATAAAAATACCAAAATAAAATTAATAATAAACATGAATACAATTATTCTATTGACAATAATACCAAATACGAGTGCATGGTCTTTACAACATGCTTTAATAATGATTATATCTAATTTAATATGTATAGGTATTGGCAGATATGCTATTCAAGTTAGAGGTTTAGGCCCTGAAATACCTATTGTTGGCTTAAAAGAATTTGGCTTACCAGAATTATTAGCAACCACTAGTCTTGGTCATGCTATAGGAGCTGGAACTATTATTGGACTAAGCAGTATAGGTATATTAACTTAAATAGATTTAATGGCTTTATAAAATATAAAGCCATTTAAACTAATTTTATTACAAATGATTTTCATAAAACATACCCATACGACGAAATTTTTTATATCTTCTTTCTTTTCTTTGCTGATTACTTAATTGATTTAATTTCTTTAATTCTATTAATAAATGCTTTTTTAATGTTTCCGCCGCAAATAATGGATTAGCTTGTGATCCTCCAATAGGTTCTGGAATCACTATATCGATAATACCTAAAACCATTAAATCAGAAGATGTAATTTTTAAAGCTTCAGCTGCTTCTAATGATTGTTTACTATCTTTCCATAAAATAGCAGCACATGCTTCTGGAGTTGCAACAGTATAAACTGCATACTCTAACATTAAAATTTTATCTCCTATACCAATACCTAATGCTCCACCCGAACCACCTTCACCAATAATCGTACATATAATAGGAACATCAAAAGAAAACATTTCTCGTAAATTTACTGCTATTGCTTCACCTTGACCTAAACGTTCTGCTTCTATACCAGCCCAAGCACCAGGTGTATCAATAAAGGTCAATATTGGACACTTTAATCTATTTGCTAACTGCATTAACCTTAATGCTTTTCTATATCCACCAGGAGATGCCATACCAAAATTTCTTGCTATATTTTCCTTTGTATCCCTACCTCTTTGATGTCCAATACAAATAACTGTAGAACCATTTAATTTACCAATTCCACCAATAAGAGCTAAATCATCTGTACCACCTCTATCTCCATGTAACTCAAGCCAATCATCTAAAATTAATGGTATATAATCAAGTGTTGTAGGTCGATCAGACTGACGTACTAAATGTAAACGCTGTAAAGGAGTCAAAGACTCAAATACTTCTTTCTTTAAAAAATTCAAACGTTTATGTAATATGTTAATTTCTGTACGTATAGGTAATTCATTTGTATTAACTATTTTATACAATTGCTGTATTTGATACTCTAATTCAATCACTGGTTTCAAGAAATCTAAAGACAAAGCTTTTCTATTTATCATAATTTTAATAATCAATAATACTAAAAACAATTATTTACAATCGTAAAAATTTTATAAATCCACAATTAATCTTAATTACTATGTATAATTTAACAGTATATTTTTTAAAAAGTTATATAATATAAAAATGAAATTTGATGTATCAAATGTTATATTTAAAATATCATCGGATAAATCAAGACTATTTTGTAAAAATAAATAAAATATATTAAAAAAACCAGGATCATCAAAACGTTGAGAAATACGTGTAGCAGCTCGAACTAAATCATCGTAATTTAAGCCTCTTTCTCCTTGTATACAATTTAAATGACAAACTACACTAGATGTATAACATTGTTGAGAGAATACATTTATTCCATGAACAATATTAGACTTCAATAAATCTAAAGGCACTATGTCTATCACAGTTTCATTTAAAAGACCTGTTTGATTCGTTTCTACAATAGAGTTTTTAGGAATCAAAATTTTTGTAGATTTAACAGAAACTAATAGCAAAATAGAATTTAAATCTATTTTTATTTTTTTTACATATCCTATATTTACTCCTCTCATTCTAATACTAGTACCTTCACGAATACCATAGGCACTTTTAAACTCAATAAACACTGAATAACCAGCTTTATTTACATTCATATTAATTAGAAAACATAGAAATACTGTTAAAATTATAAAAATAAACAGTACAATGATGCTTTGTATATGCTTCCATAAATTAGTATATTTGATCATTATATTTAAAGAACTTTACAAACAATAAATACATAAAACTATATCATTTTTCAAACTATCCTTTAATTAAATTTTTTTCACATAATGTTTACAACACTATTTTAATTATAAAAATATATAGATACAATAGACTAATTAATAATTACTAATATCCATCATAAATAAACAAAAAAGAAAAAGCTATTCAATTATTGATTGAATAGCTTTTATAATTAAAACTTATGTAATAAATTAAATCTAATAAGCAAGACCCATACTTCTAGTAGTTTCTGCTCCTAAATAAACTCTAACACTTAAAAAATCTGTTGGACAAGCTGTTTCACATCTTTTACAACCAATACAATCTTCTGTTCTTGGAGCAGAAGCTATTTGTTTTGCTTTACATCCATCCCAAGGAACCATTTCTAAGACATCACAAGGACATGCACGAACACATTGTGTACATCCAATACATGTATCATATACTTTAACATTATGAGCCATAAAGGAATAACTTTTAATATTTATATCAATTGAATACTATCATACAAAAACTCATAAGATATTAATTAAATTTATTCTAATATATATAATGATTTTATATATAAAAAACTTCATAAAAAGTCATGATTTTATATTTATTTTGAAATAGTATGAAAAGATGAATGTTCAATATCAGTTAACGGGCTAAATTTTTCTGAAGGAGGAACCATTTGCCAGAACATATTCAAATAATAATGCCAATTATTTAAAATATTTTTTGCCTTCTTACTTTTAGTTTTTATTTCATACAATTCAATAATATTTTTTAGCTGCTCTTCTCCTTCACGAGTTATAATTCTTTGAGGAATAATTATTTCATGATTCACTTTTGAAAGAATATCTCCATCTTCATCTAAGAAATAAGATAAACCTCCTGTCATACCAGCTCCAATATTACGACCTGAAGGACCTAATACTACCACTAAACCTCCTGTCATATATTCACAAGGATGATCTCCAACACCTTCTACTACTGCTTGAGCAGCTGAATTTCTAACAGCAAACCTCTCACCAGCTTGACCATTAGCAAATAAATACCCTCCGGTAGCTCCATACAGACATGTATTACCAATAATTACTTGATTACTAGCATTATTATGCTTACTACTCATAGGTGATATTATTATCTCTCCTCCATTCATTCCTTTACCAACATAATCGTTTGCTTCACCCACTAAATTTAAATGCATTCCCTTTAATATAAAAGCACCAAAACTTTGACCAGCCACACCATCAAAATTTAACTGCAAATTACCATTAAAACCATAATTTCCATATTTTTTAGCAATTACTCCAGCAACCCTTGCTCCAACTGCTCTATCTACATTTACTATCTTAACTTTTTTTATAATATCTAGCTGGTTATCTATAGCATTTAAAATATCTATATCACTTAATAAATTATCATCCAATACAACTCCATTTGTATGAACTGATTGATGAAAATATTGTACCTTTTGATGATCCTTTTGCCATAACAATGTTTGTAAATTTAAATAATTTGTTTTATTTAATTTTTGAGGTTTGTAACTCAATAATTGCCCTAAACCAATAATCTGCTTTAAACTAGAATAACCTAAAGATGCTAAAATTTGTCTTACTTCTTCAGCAATAAAAACAAAAAAATTAACCAAATCTGATGGAATTCCTGGATAGCGATTTCTTAAATCTTGTCTTTGAGTAGCAACACCAACAGGACAATTATTTGTATGACAAATCCTTGCCATAACACAGCCAGTTGCTATCATTGCTACTGTACCGAAACCAAATTCTTCAGCTCCCATTAAAGATGCTAAAATAATATCTCTACCAGTTCTTAAACCACCATCTACTCTTAATATGACCCTTTCACGTAAACCGTTTTCTACCAAAGTTTGATTCACTTCTGTTAAACCTAATTCCCATGGACTGCCAGCATGCTTAATAGAACTTAAAGGTGATGCTCCAGTACCTCCATCATGTCCAGAAATTTGAATTATATCTGCATTTCCTTTAGCCACTCCCGCTGCAATAGTTCCTATGCCAATTTCTGCAACCAATTTTACAGAAACATAAGCAGAGGGATTAATTTGATGTAAATCAAAAATTAGTTGAGCTAAATCTTCAATAGAATAAATATCATGATGAGGTGGTGGAGAAATTAATGTTACACCAGGTTTACAATTTCTTAATGAAGCAATATAAGTACTAACCTTTTTGCCTGGTAATTGACCTCCTTCACCAGGTTTAGCTCCTTGTGCAATTTTAATTTCTAATTGTTTTGCACTTATTAAGTACTCCGGTGTAACACCAAAACGACCTGAAGCAATTTGTTTAATAGCAGAACTAGCAGTATCATTTAACTTTAATCCTTTAAGATGTGGAAAAGCTTTAGATATACCTGAACTATCAATATCATTAATAGTATTAAAACGACTGGAATCTTCACCTCCTTCACCAGAATTTGACTTACCACCTATTCTATTCATAGCTATAGCTAAAGTTTCATGTGTTTCTCTAGAAAGCGCACCTAGAGACATACCACCTGTACAAAAACGTTCTAAAATTGATTCTATAGATTCAACTTCTTCTAAATTAATAGGTGACCTGTTACTTTTAAATTCCAAGAGATCTCTTAAATTAGTCGGTGGACGATCATTTAATAAAAGTTTGTATCTCGAATAAAGCTCTTTATCTTTATTACGTACAGCTTTATGTAAAGTTTTAGACATTTCTGGATTATTAACATGATATTCAGCACTTGGTCTATATTGAACATAACCTAAATTCAGTAACTTTTTCGGTAATACAGGAATAAAAGCTGTATTATATACATTAATCGTATGATCGAAGATTTCAGCTAATGTAATACCATTTAAACGAGATGTTGTACCAACAAATGCCATATCAACTAACTGACTGCTTAAACCTAAAATTTCAAAAATTTGAGCACCATGATAACTTGAAAGTAAAGAAATACCCATTTTAGATAAAATTTTCAACAACCCTTTTTCAATAGCAATACGATAATTATTTTGTGATTGTGCAATTGTAAGTTTTGGCAATTTTCCTTTAGACATGAGCTTCTGAGTTCTAGAATTATACCACCAACTTCTTACAGTTAATAAAGCAGCATAAGGACATATTGCACTTGCCCCATATCCAATTAAACAAGCAAAATGATGAGTATTCCAACACTGAGCTGTTTCTACTACTAATGATACTTTATGCCTTAATTGATTATGAATTAGGTAATGATGCACTGCACCAACAATTAATAATGGAGGTATAAATACTTGCTCTTTTACTAGTTTATTTATACGATCCGTAAGAATAATCAATTGAACACCAGAACGTACATCATTTGCACACTTCTGACAGATTTTATTAATGGCATTATCGATCCTATTTTTTTCAGATTGATTCACATAAATACTAATAGAAGAAACTTTAAAACTATAGTTATATAAACTTGATAACTCTTGCTCATTAAGAATAGGAGATTCTAACTTAATAGAACCAGCCATATAATCTTGGGGTACTAATAAATTACCTTTTGGACCTAGGTAAACATTTAAAGACATAACCAAACTTTCTCTTAATGGATCTATGGCTGGATTTGTCACTTGAGCAAAACGTTGTTTAAAGTAATCATATAATAAATGAGGCTTTTCTGATAAAACAGCTAATGGCATATCATCTCCCATACAAAATGTTGGCTCTTTAGCAGAACTCGCCATATGCTCAATTACTAATTCAACATCTTCATTTGTATACCCAAAAGCTGTGTGTAAACGACTTATATCAATAGAATCTAAAATTAAAGTATCCAGATACTCTTTAGACTTAAAAGGTTGTTGATATTCTTGTAACCATTTTTTATAAGGAAACTTACTTGCAATAACTTGCTTAACAGTCCAATTATCTAAAACTTTATTATTTACTATATCAACACAAAAAATTTGCCCAGGACCTAATCTTCCTTTTTGAATTATTTCATTGTCATTAAAATTAGATACACCTACTTCAGAAGATAAACTAATAAAACCTGTATTAGTAATAGAATAACGAGCTGGTCTTAAACCATTTCTATCTAATGTTGCACCTACTGTTTTACCATCACTAAAAACAACTAAAGCAGGACCATCCCACGGTTCTTGTAAATTATCATAATATTCATAAAAATCTATAATTTCTGGAAAATTCTTCAATGCAGGTTGATTTTTATAAGACTCAGGAATTAAAATCATTAATGATTCCTGAGGACTTTTACCTGATTGTACAAAAAGTTCCAGAACAGAGTCTAAATTAGCAGAATCACTATTTTCACAATTAGTAATTGGTAAAAGAACTTGCTGAAATGCATTCCAATATTCATGGCTTAGTAGCACTTCTTTAGATTTCATCCAATTTAAATTACCTAATAACGTATTAATTTCACCATTATGCGCCATTAGTCTCATTGGTTGAGCAAGAGGCCATTTAGGCATTGTATTAGTACTAAATCTTCTATGATATAAAGCAAAATTACTTTCATACTTTACATTCGATAAATCTAAATAATACTTTGATAAAACTTCAGAACGAACCATTCCTTTATAAACAATAGTCCTAGAAGAGAAAGAACAAATATAAAACTGTTTATTAAAATTTGATAATGTTTGCGCAATCAATTTTTCTATCTTTTTTCTAGTAATATATAATTTTCTTTCTAAAGAATCACCTTGTAATTTAGAAGATACTACTAACTGATAAATAAGAGGTTGAGTCATCTTAGCATATTTACCAATTACAGAAGAATCAATTGGGACATTTCTCCAACTAATTACAAGTAATTCTTCTTCTTCTAATGCCCATTCACATATTTTAAGTAAAGGCTCAAAATTTTTAGAAGGAAAAAAAATGTTTGCAACAGCCATATGTTTAAGATCGTAAATATAATCTTGAGAAATATTTTCTAAAATTATTTTCCACGGTATCTGCGTCATAATACCCGAACCATCACCTGAAACACCATCAGCACTACAACCACCTCTGTGCTCCATACAAGTTAACGCATTTAAAGCTTGTAATACTAAAGCATATGAAGGTGAATGGTTAATTTGAGCAATAAAACCTACACCACAAGCATCTCGTTCAGTAATAAAAGAAGGATAACCTGGATAATGACCTAGTTTATTAGTAAAATTTTTAGATATTTGCATACAGTACTATTATTTGTATTAAACTAAAATATATCAAGATTTTTTTTACTTATATATTAAGCTAATATATTTCACAACTATCATTTAATTAAATACTAAATTAAGAGATGTAAAAATAAAAACATTTCATAATATATAATAATTGATGCTAATTTAACTCATATCTTATTACTTATTAAATTAAAAACATATTATAGATGTTGAACCAATACCGATAATATGAATCAATCAAAAAAATATCATGAATTTAGTATTACATATTTTTTTTTAAAAAATACATCAAATATTTCTACTAACAATTAAGTTATGAAAATTTTTTTTAATGAATAAAAATAAAAATATTGACTCTAGTCAAATAATATATAAAACAGAAGAATTATTAGAATTATCACATAATAGATATAGAATCACAATTCAAATTGCCAATAGAGCAAAAAGAAAAAAATATGAAGACATAGATATTATTGAAGACCCACTAATCAAACCTATTATTAGAGCTATACTGGAAATGCTAGATGAAATTACACAACCTGAAATTATTATTGATTAAAATAAGTATAGAAGTATATCTTTTTAATATTTTTTTTTAAAAAAAAATAAATAAAAAAGTATAATAAATCGATAAGAACTAATAAATACAAAAAATGTTAGTTCTTGAATAGTCATTTTATTTCTAACAAAGTTCAAGGAGAGATATAATATGCTAGATGCATTTGCTAAAGTTGTAGCACAAGCTGATGCTAGAGGAGAATTTTTAAGCAGTCAACAAATAAGTGCTTTAGAGTCTATGGTTTCAGAAGGTAATAAACGATTAGATATCATTAATAAAATTAACTCTAACGCTTCTGCCATTGTAACAAATTCTGCTCGTGCTCTATTTGCAGAACAACCACAACTAATTCAACCAGGTGGTAATGCCTATACTTCTAGAAGAATGGCTGCTTGTTTAAGAGACATGGAAATTATTTTAAGATATGTCAGTTATGCAATGGTAGCTGGAGACTCAAGCGTATTAGACGATAGATGTCTAAACGGTCTACGAGAAACTTATCAAGCATTAGGAACACCTGGTACATCTGTAGCAGTAGCTATACAAAAAATGAAAGAAGCTTGTATTGCATTAGCAAATGATCGAAATGGTGTGACATTAGGAGATTGCAGCTCTTTAACTGCAGAATTAGGTGTTTATTTCGATCGTGCAGCAGTTGCAGTTACATAATTTATTACCTATTCATTAAAACTTATATAAATAATATTCAATCGATTAAGGATATAATTAATTACTATGAAAACACCTATTACAGAAGCCATTGCATCAGCTGATAGTCAAGGAAGATTCTTAAGTAACGGTGAACTACAGTCTATCAATGGAAGATATCAAAGAGCTACAGCAAGTTTAGAAGCTGCAAAAATATTAACAAGTAATGCACAAAGATTAATTACTGGTGCAGCTCAAGCTGTCTATACTAAATTTCCATTTGTAACTCAAATGCCTGGTCCTGCTTATGCATCTAGTGCAATTGGCAAAGCTAAATGTGCAAGAGATATAGGTTATTACTTAAGAATGACAACTTATTGCTTAGTTGTAGGAGCTACTGGACCAATGGATGAATACTTAGTAGCTGGTTTAGAAGAAATTAATCGTAGCTTTGAATTATCACCAAGTTGGTATATAGAAGCACTACAATATATTAAATCTAGTCATGGTTTATCTGGTCAATCAGCAATTGAAGCGAATACTTATTTGGACTACGCTATTAATGTACTAAGTTAAATTCTTCCTATATATAATTAGATAACTAGAAATAAAAAAATTAAATTTTAAATTGTATAATCGATTTTTTTTCTAGTTTTCTATTTTTCATACATATTGTAAAATCATGAATATTTGAGTTGACAATTAACAAATATAATCTATATATTTATAAATTAAAATTTCAATATAATATAATTAAAAGATATTTTTTTAATTCTACTTTACTATATAATCAACTAAAAATTTGATTTCTCTATTTAGTATTATGAAAAACGAAACTCTTAATCCTATTATTCTTACAATTCTCGATGGTTGGGGATATAGCAATAATTCACATGGTAATGCTATAAAACTAGCCAATACTCCAAATATCGATTACTTATGGAATAACTATAACCATACACTTTTAAAAGCATCTGGGCAAGATGTTGGTTTACCAACTAACCAAATGGGTAACTCAGAAGTAGGACATACAACTATAGGAGCAGGAAGAATTATTAACCAAGATTTAGTAAGAATTAGTACATCTATTAAAAACAAAAGCTTCTTTAAAAACACAACTTTACATAATATTTGCAAAAAAATTAAATTAAATACATCAAAATTACATCTTATTGGTCTTTGTTCAGATGGTGGAGTACATTCACATATATCACACTTAGTAGCATTAATTAATATAGTAAAAAACTATAACATTACTACTTGTATTCACGTTATTACTGATGGAAGAGATACAAAACCATATGCTTCTAAACTATTTATTCAACAAATTATCGATGAAATTAAAAATATAAATAATATTAATATATGTACTATTAGTGGTAGATACTATAGTATGGATAGAGATTGTAGATGGTCAAGAACACAAAAAGCATACGATACTTTAACAAATGATAAAATTTGTAACAGTATTGACCCTATCACTTTCATTCAAAACAATTATGATCAAAGTATCTCTGATGAGTTTATCGTACCAACCAGAATACATTCAGGAACAATTAATGATAATGATGGAATAATTTTTTTTAATTTTCGACCAGATAGAATTAGACAATTAATTCATTGTTTTACAAAAAAAAATTTTAAAGGTTTTAAAACTTACCCGCGAAAAAATCTAAGTGTAATTAGTTTTACACAATATGATTCCAGTTTATGTATACCTATAGTATTCCCAACACAACAGAAAAACCATTTCTTAGGAGAAATTATTTCTCAACAAGGATTAAAACAATTTAGGCTAGCAGAAACAGAAAAATATGCACACGTTACATACTTTTTTAATGGTGGCCTTGAAGAACCATTTCCAGGAGAAGATAGAGAATTAATATCTAGCCCTAAAGTTGAAACATACGATATAGCACCAGATATGTCAGCTTATACATTAACCAATAGCGTTATTAATGCCATTAAACAAAATTATTACCATTTTATAGTCATAAATTACGCCAATCCAGATATGGTAGGACATACAGGGAATTTATCTGCTACTATAAAAGCTGTTAATACAGTTGATAAATGTATAGGGAAACTATTTGAAACCGTTAAATTAACCAATTATCATCTTATTATTACAGCAGATCATGGAAATGCAGAATATATGTTAAATGAAAATAACGAGCCGTGTACTTCTCATAGCACTAACCTTGTTCCATTTATACTAATAAATAATAATGCAAAACAACAAAGCCAAAAATTACGTAATAATGGCTGTTTAGCTGATATTGCACCCACTATCTTAGAAATACTTAATTTACAAATTCCTTTAGAAATGAATGGCAAATCATTATTAAATAATACCGAAGAAAAAATATAATAGTATAAAAAAATGCCTAGATACAAAACTCCATTCCATAAATTTATTATTTTAAATAATTACGAAATTAATAATCAATCCAATTATGATAACTTAATACCAAAAGCATGGCAACTAATTTTAATCAGTGATGGATCTTTTACTAAAACCTTAACATCATTAACAGGTCAAAAAACACAAATAGATATATTAAGTCAATATACATATCAGTTAATTAATAGTAAAAAAAAAGAGAAATATGGTTAAAAGATTATCAATACAAAAAATTAGCTTTTGCTAAATCTTTATGGTCAAATACTAATTTTATTAAATTACCAATATACAAACCTATTGGTGAATCTATTATAAAATACAAAATTGATATATATAAAGATATTCATGAAATATATTACGGATATTGTAAATATCTAGAAGATCAATTTGACTGCCAAGGTCCTATATGGGGAAGAAAATATACTATATACTATAAAGAACAACGTTTAGTAACTTTACAAGAAACTTTTGCTCCTCAAGTAATTGATTTGTTTTATTAAAAAAATAGTTTTATTAAATAAAAGTGAAGTATATATGTTTAATTTATTAAAAAATCAAAATAATCGTAAATTTTATAAAATCATTGATCAAGTTAACAATTTCAGCAAATTTTTATACAAATATTCAGACAATGAACTAAGAGAACAAACAAAAAAACTAAGATTAAAAATAGCAAAAAATGAAAATGAAAACGAAATTTTAATTGAAACATTTGCAACAGCTAAAGAAGCTATTAGAAGAGGTCTTGGGTTACATCTTTTCGATGTACAAATTTTAGGAGGATTAATACTAAATGAAGGAAAAATTGCAGAAATGAAAACTGGTGAAGGTAAAACTATAGTTGCTATTCTACCTTCTTATCTACATACACTTCAAGGAAAAAACGTACATATAATTACAGTTAATGACTATCTGGCTAAAAGAGACTCAGAGTTAGTTGCAAAAGTTTATAAATATCTAGATATCAGTATTGGTTTAATTCAACAATCAATGACTAGTCAAGAAAGAAAACAAGAATATAATAAAGACATCACATATATTACAAATAATGAGTTAGGCTTTGATTATCTTAGAGATAATATGGCTATTAACATATATGACATCGTACAATCAAATCTCGATTTTGCGATTATTGATGAAGTCGACTCTATTCTCATAGATGAAGCTAGGACACCATTAATTATTTCTGGACCATCTGAAGCTCCCATCAACAAATATATTATATGTAATGATATATCTAAAACATTAGATAAAAATATTGATTATGAGATAGATGAAAAAGCAAGAAATATAATTTTGACAGACCAAGGCATTTTAAAATGTGAAAATACATTAAATACCAATAACTTGTACAGCTTAGATAATCCATGGATTCAATATATCCTCAATGCATTAAAAGCTAAAGAACTTTTTTTCATAAATGTACATTATATTGTAAAACAACAAGAAGTAATAATAGTAGACGAATTTACTGGTCGTATCATGGAAGGTAGAAGATGGAGTGATGGTTTGCATCAAGCTATAGAAGCAAAAGAAAAAGTTGAAATTAAACCAGAAAATCAAACTTTAGCTTGTATTACTTACCAAAATTTATTTTTACTTTATACAAAGCTTTCTGGTATGACAGGAACAGCAAAAACTGAAGAAACAGAATTTGATAAAATATATTCTTTAGAAGTTGAAGAAATACCTACTAATAAAAAATGTAAAAGAAAAGATTTAGCCGATTTAGTCTATAAAACAGAATATAGTAAGTGGAAAGCTATAGCAAATGAGTGTTATGACATGTATACATTAGGAAGACCAACTTTAATTGGAACTACTAATGTAGAAAAATCAGAATTCTTAGCTAAGATTTTAGATGAATTTAATATACCATATAATTTACTTAATGCAAAACCAGAAAATATTGCTAGAGAAGCAGAAATTATTACACAAGCAGGTAAAAAATCAGCTATCACAATCTCAACAAATATGGCAGGAAGAGGTACAGATATTATACTAGGGGGTAATGCTTATATAATGGCCAAAATTGATTTATGCAATTACATAAATCATATGTTTTATTTAAATAAAACATATGATTTCAAAAAAATTGAATCAAATATAAAAATTCATTTAGAAAAAATTACAAAAAGAGATGTAAAAACAAATATTAATATTGAACAGTATATAGAAAAGGAAATTAGTTCCATTAGCAATCATAGAGAAAAAAATAATAAAATACAAAATATTTACTTAGAACTCTTAAAAGAATATAAAATTCTGTTTGAAGCAGAAAGACAAGAAGTACTACAACTAGGAGGATTACATGTTATTGGGACAGAAAGACATGAATCAAGAAGAATAGATAATCAATTAAAAGGACGTGCAGGAAGACAAGGAGATATAGGTTCATCACGTTTCTTTTTAAGCCTCGAAGATAACTTACTTAGAATTTTTGGTGGCGAAAAAATAGTAAACCTTATGCAAACACTTAATATAGATGATGATACTCCTATAGAATCAACCATTTTAACTAGAAGTTTAAATTCAGCACAAAAAAAAGTAGAAGCTTATTTCTATGATGTACGCAAACAATTATTCGAATATGATGAAGTGATTAATAATCAAAGACAAGCCATTTATTCAGAACGAAGAAGAATTCTTAAATCTAAATTCACTCGGGATTGTATACTAGAATATGGAGAAAGTACAATAAATGAAGTACTAAGTTTATATAAAAACGAAAAAACGATTCAAGGAAAAATAATACTTATTAAGAAAATAAAACAGTTACTTAGTATAAATGACAAGTTTCTAACAAATGATATACTAAATATGAAAATCGAAGAAATTAAAGATTTTTTATATGAACAATTAATAATCACATATGATTTACGTGAAAGTTATATGGAACAATTAAGACCTGGTTTAATCAGACAACTTGAAAAGTATTACTTATTACAACAAATAGACAAAGCATGGCAAGAACATTTAGAAAAAATGATTATATTAAGAGAATCAATAGGATGGAGAAGTTATGGACAACAAGATCCACTGATTGAATACAAAAATGAAGGTTTTCAAATGTTTATCAATATGGTAACTTATATTAGACAAACAGTCGTATATTTAACTATGAGATCACGTTTAATTGTGAAACCTGAGTAAACAAAAAAGGTTGACATTCAAAATAAAATTAGTTAATGTATATTCTATACATATATATATATTTAAGCCCCCATCGTCTAGAGGCCTAGGACATCTCCCTTTCACGGAGGTAACGGGGATTCGAATTCCCCTGGGGGTATGCAACCTATAATTGTTTTTTACTTAATTGAACTCTTAATTAAATTACAAAATTCTCCTAACAATTTAATAGAATTAACTGAAGTATTATTAAGCATAATTTTCATAAATGCACTTCCTATTACTATACCGTCTATATACCATTTAGATATATCTTTTGCTTGCTCAATACTAGAAATTCCAAAGCCCAACATTATTGCTTTATCTGTTTGACTTTTAAGCTTTTTAGCTAAAGTATTAATTTTTTCATCTATTTGATCTCTAACTCCAGTTACTCCAAAACTACTCACTAAATAAATACATCCTCTTGACTTAGATATAATACGCTTAATTCTATTCACAGAGCTTGTTGGTGCTATAAAAAGAATTAATTCTATATTATATTTGTCACAGAATTTCATTACATAATCAGCTTCTTCTAAAGGTAAATCAGGAATAATCAAACCTGATACTCCAGCTGATGATATATCCATGATAAAATTTGAAATACCTTTAGCTAAAACTGGGTTATAATATGTAAATATAATAATAGGTGCATTCAAACTCGGTGTTACTAGTCTTAACATCTTAATTATATCATCAAGATTAATACCATGACTTAAAGCTATTTTAGAAGATTGCTGTATAACCGGACCATCAGCCAATGCATCAGAATAAGGTATACCCAACTCAATAACATCTGCGCCATTATTATCTAGAGTATATAAAGCATTAATTGTTGTACTAAGATTTGGAAAACCAGCTGTAATAAATGGAACTAAAGCACATCTTGAATTATTTTTGCGTAATGTATTAGAAATCAAACTCATATATTAACCACAAGTATTAAAAAAATAAAACAGTAATAATTATATATAAAAAATTTAACTAAATTATACTAAAAAGTATAAATAGGCTGCCCGGGACTCGAACCCGGAACTAATCGGTTAAAAGCCGAGTACTCTACCATTGAGTTAGCAACCCTATAAACAAAAGTATAAGTGATAAATCTAATAGGCACAACAATATAATAAAATGTTTACTAAATCTTAACTTTTAATTGTTCATAAAATACTCATGAATACGCATATACAAAAACAATTTAATAAAAAATTTCATATCTTTATATCAAAACATAAATTACAAGCTGTATTAACAGCTATTTCTGGAGGTCAAGATTCAATATGTCTTATTGAATTAATAGAAAATTTTCAACAACATTATAACAAAAAATTACAAATTACCTACATATATATCGATCACCAATGGACAGATAATAACAAACAACAAATTCAACACTTAATTAACATAATTAAAAAAACAAAAAAAAGATTTTTTATTTACCAAATAAATCAATCAGTTAATTCTGAATTAAAAGCAAGAGAAATAAGATACAATATACTCATTAAACATTCAATAAAATATAACCATAAATATATCATAACCGCACATACACAAACGGATAAAACAGAAACTTTTTTACAACATATAATCAGAGGAACTAGTCTTAATGGTCTCACAAGCTTTAACGATTACAGAAAATTTAATAATAAAGTACATCTTTATAGACCTTTATTAGAATTCAAACGAGTAGAAATTAAATGGTTATGTCGTAAATTATACTTACCCATTTGGTCTGATATTACCAATTATAATTATACAATTAATAGGAATCGTCTACGCCATGAACTCATACCTTATATTTGCAAATATTTTAATAGCAATATAGACAAAAAAGTTAATGATTTTCTTGTTAATTCAAAAATAGAAAATGAATATATAACACAAAATGCAATTAAACTATATTTATATAGTCGACACAAAGTTAATATAGCATTAAACTATAAGTTAATTTACAGACAACATATAGCTTTACAAGTTAGAACATTACAAGTTTTTTTTTTCATCATTCTAAACAAAACATTAACTTAAAATTAATTGAAAATATAATTTTTTATATGAATAATACAAATATATATTATAAAATCATACCATGGCATAATTTATATATCACTTTATTTTATCAATGGATATATATTAGGTAAATTTATAAAAAATTATGGACAAAAATTTAAATTTAACAATAGAAACACTAATAAAACAGCATCCTATTATTTTATTTATCAAAGGTGATAAATATTCTCCAAAGTGTAGTTTTTCTAAACAAGCAGTAGATATCTTAAATACATTTAATATTGATTACCATACAATTAATATATTAAATGACAACTATATGAGAAACGCAATTAAAATATATTCTGAATGGCCTACCATACCACAACTTTATATTAATCAAGAATTTATTGGAGGTATAGATATTATACTTCATTTATATAGAACATTTGAATTACATGAAAGATTAGAAATATATATAAATTCTTAAATACTAAATATACTATTTTTATTTAAAAAACATAAAAAAACTATGTAGAAAATTAGATATAATATAAAATCAAAAAAAGAGTATAATTAGTACATATAAAACATGTATTAAATTCAAAGAGGAAAATAAAATATATGATTAATTGGCAAGTAATTGGTCAACTTATATCACTAGGTATTATTGTTTTAGTTGGTCCAGCAGTTATTATTTTATTATCTTTCAAAAAAGGTAACTTATAATATAAATACTTTTTTCTAAAAAGATAAATACTATGCAGGTATTATAAAAATATTTATACCTGCATAAATCCACTTAACTTTTAAGTATGTTGCAATAATAAATTTTCATCAATTTTTTGATTATTACCAGCAAACTCACTATCTGGATTTAAAAATAACATACAATGACATTCTTTTCTTTCTCGCATAGGAACACATGGACAATTCCAATAAGCATTTATGACTTCTTTCTGCTTATCTTCATAATGACGACATGGACATAGAGGAGAACCATATTGATCTTTATGTTTTGCCAAACCTTCAATTACTATTGCGGTTACACTAATATCAGAACAAAAATACGTTCCTGTCTTTTGCGCATATACCTCAGAAAATTTGCGCATTGCTTCTAAATTAGACTGCTTTAATTTAGATGAATCATTATTCATAATAAAAAATTCCTACATATTTATTACGTATATAAATTATATCCTCAATCGAAATTATTTAGTTATTTTGTACACATAATCAATTCAATTACAAAAATATTAAATTTTACAATATTTCAATAAACAAACAAAAAATTCATATTATACTTTTATCATTATAAATTTTATAAATATCAATAGACATGACTGCATCATATTTACCATCTATATTAGTACCTTTAGTAGGAATTGTATTTCCTGGTTTAACAATGGCATTATTGTTTTTGTATATTGAAACTGAAAATATTACTTAATTTATTTTTACAACTACAATCACATCTTAATCTATAAAATTAATCAGTCGCCTATAGAAAAAAGCGACTGATTTAAATAATTTATTATACCATTCTCTAAAATTTGAAATAAAACAAAGAGTTTTAAAAATTATAAAGAAGAGCCAATACCAGAATAAGAACCATAAATAAAAATTCCTAATACAGTAATAGCAGCTATACCACCTACTGTAGCAACTAACCATAAAGGAACTCTACCTGTACCTGTCATTGTTATAAGTCTCCAATTATAAATGATAAATATTAAAATTTAAATTATATATTTAATATATATTTTATATCAAAAATAAAATTATACTCAATTTAATTAATTAAAGAAATAACTAGAAAACAAAACTGCCAGAACAAAAATCAATAATAAGCCCCAGAACAAAGATGTACGATTTAATTCTACCGGCTCTTTATTAGGATTAGGACCACTCATAAAAATCTCCTATCGTTGAATAAATTGCATAGATGTAATTGCACCTAAAAAAAATATAGTTGGAATAGCAAGACCATGAATTGCCAACCACCTAAATGTAAAAATGGGATATGATATAGGTTGATTTAAATTGCCTCTACTCATAATAATTTTATAAAACCTCCTTCTAAATTCCTTTAGTTAAATCTTCTAATTCTTGTTTTGCACTAAAACGATCATTAACCAATGGTACTTGCTGTCGATCTTGCGTAAAATACTCATTTGGCCTAGGAGTTCCAAATATATCATAAGCTAAACCTGTACTCACAAATAACCAACCAGCAACAAACAACGCTGGGATGGTTATACTATGAATAACCCAATAGCGTATACTAGTAATAATATCAGAAAAAGGGCGTTCACCAGTTGATCCTCCTGACATAATAAATACCTCCTAAATAATATAAAATAGTATATAATATAAAACTATTTACCTTCATGGATTATAATAATAAATTATATACCGAAATATAATAATTAACTGCTTTTAGTATATACCTATTATAAATAATATAATTATACTACTTAAATAACACTTTTAATATATATAATATATCAAATTTGACTAAATCAACAATTAGACAAATATTAATCCGCTTTTCTTAGATCAAACCATAAACTAGTACCTACAAATAAATGACTCTGCAACATAATTTTCGTTTTATGTTTGCTTAAAATATTAGTAACAATCGACAAACCTAAACCAGTACCTTCTAATATATGTACATGATTCTCAATCCTTACAAATCTATTAAAAACACTTTTTTGATCTATCTTATCGATACCTATACCTTCATCAATAATTTCTACTCTTACTGTCTTTTTATATGAATTTCCTATATATAGTTGATTAAAATGAGAATTAGTAGGTATATATAGTCTTAAAACAATATTTCCTTTAAACGTTGTAAATTTTATTGAATTACTAATAAGATTTGCGAATACTTGTAATAAAGAATTTTCATGAGCCCAAACATACTTAATACTAGAATCATACTCAACTATGATTTCTATATTATTATAATTAGCAATCAAATAAGATGCATTAATTGAATCATTAATAATACTAATAATATCCACAGGCATTAAAATATAGCTAGAGACAGATTCTAAACGAGATAAATCTAATATATCATTTACTAAAGTAGATAATCTTTTTGTTTCATTATTAGCAATTTTTAAAAAATGCACTTTTTGTTTAGCAGTTAAAATATCATTATAATCTAACAATGTTTCTAAGAACGAACTAATACTAGATAAAGGTGTTCTTAACTCATGAGATACATTAGTAATAAATTGATTTTGTACATCATTTAACTGAACCTCACGACTGATATCTTGTACAATGATAGCAACACCTGTTAATACATTACTTCTATGCTCTAAAACTGTTGTTAATAAAAAACGAAAAGTCTTTTTTAAACCATAATCTAAATTAATACAGACTTCTTTGGTCTGATATTTCATATCTTGCAAACAATGTGATTTAATAAGACTATTTAAAATAGGTAATAAAGCTTCATTAACATGAGAAGGTAAATGAAAAAATATACGTTGACCTAGAATATCTACATTAAACCAGTTAAATGCTTTTATTGCTATTTGATTTGCAAATAATAAACGTAGTTCTGTATCAACTAAAATAGCACCATCAGCAATTGTAGAAACAATTGTTTCTAGTTTCATTTTTTCTAACATTAATTTATCAACATTCTTTTTTTCATAAGATTCTAAACGTTCAGCCATATCATTAAAACATGAAATCAAATCACCTAATTCACCATCAAAATTCAACTCTATTCTTTGATTAAAATTGCCAGAAGAAATATTTTTAATACCTAATAATAACTGTTTAATAGGTTCAGTTAAAGTGAGCATATTAAATGCTATACCAATTATAACCATCAACCATATAGATACAAAAATAGCCATACTGACACCTCGAATCAATTTTGAAGATGAAATAAGAATCGGATTTGAATTAATACCTAAGTCAAGACTTCCAAAATTTTTACCATTTTTTGTTAAAGGTATAGTAATGTCTATAATATAATCATTAAATATACTATTATGCTTAACCAAAGGAATACCAAACAAAAAATTCTGAGTTTCTATTTGAAATAGATTTCTATGTAACTGTAATAAACTTTGAATCTTATTACTATAAACAGGTAAACTAAAAAATAAACTACCATCTGTATTAAAGAGTAAAATATATCGAATACTAGATGTATTTAAGTAAATTTTTTCCACAAAACTAGCAAGTTCTTGCCTATTATTAGTTTCTACAAAATCTATTATATTTGAAGCAAATAAAGTTCCCAAATCTTGACAAAAACGTGTATCTGTAATTATGGAATCTCCTTGAATAATTGTTAAAGACCAAAATGTCAGACTACTCATAACTAATGAAACCACTAATGTCATAAATACCATGACACGTGTTTTCAAATTAATATTAAACCACCAATCAGAAATATCTGAAATAACTTTCATATATATCGTTATTATAAAACTTTTAAAGAACTACCGATATCATTAAACATATAGTAAGAAAGCAAAAAATTGAAAATAAATATAAGTAACAAAGATAGAACAACAGATGAAGTAGTATACTGTCCTACACCCTTTGCACCACCTTTTGCCAATAAACCCCATGAACAACTTACACTAGATATAATTAATCCAAAAAACATTGACTTAAAAGAAGATTTTAATAAATCAAAAAATAGTAAAGAAGAAAATACTGAATTTAAAAAAAGATCAGGAGTGATGGAGTATAAAGTAAAACAAACAAAAACACTACTGAATATACTTGTTATAAATGAAAGAAAATTCAAGACAGGCAACAATAAAATACAAGAAATAATTCTAGGAATAATTAAATAAAATAAAGGATCTATATTTAGAACATATAAAGCATCAATTTGTTGAGTAACTTTCATAGTTGCTAATTCAGCAGTAAAACATGAACCAATACGCCCAATAATAATCACAGAAGTTAAGACAGGAGATAATTCACGCAAAAAAGCCATACTTACAACTGCACCTACTAAAGATGTAGCATTTAAATAAAGAAATTCTTTAGCTATTTGTAAAGTAAATACAACACTTACAAAAAACGCTGTTATTAAACTTATACTTAAAGATTCTGGACCAACTACAAACATAGTCTCTAAAAGAATTTTAGATTCTAAATCTGAAACTTTATAATTTATTATTCTATAATAAATTAATTTACTAATATTGATAAAATATTTATATAAATAAACACTTAAATGAAAAACCATATATATAATTAACTTACTTAAACTATACAAAAAACAAATATAGTTTTTATTGCATAAATAAAAAATTTAGATTAAACTAAAATAATGAGGGCGGTTAGCTCAGTGGTAGAGCGCCTGCCTTACAAGCAGGTGGTCACTGGTTCAAATCCAGTACCGCCCAATCAAATAACATTAAATAAGTTATACTAGGGCTCATCGTCTAAGGGATTAGGACAGAGACCTTCTAAGTCTCTAATGTAGGTTCGAATCCTACTGAGCCTATTATATAGAAAAAATATTAATGAAAAACTGAGTCCACAACTTGTTTAACTTTTGAACCAGAGTCAACTGTTTCTAAAGGATCTTTACGCAGTCTATGACGTAAACATAAAGTAATTACTTTTTTAATATCTGCCACCTCTACATTTTCTCGCGAACTATATGCTGCATACGCTTTAGCAGCTCTATTAGTCACAATATCACCACGTAAACCATCTACATCTAATTCACCACAAACCTCTGAAATTTTAACTCTTAAATCATAATCAATATTAGTCTTAGGCAATATTTGTTGTGCATTAATAATACTAGTCTTTAACTGATTTTGCTGATCTTGAAATTCAGTTAAACATAAATGAGGATTACTATCAAACTTATTACGTTGCTCAACAATTTTGACTCTCAAAGAAGGTTCTCTAACTGTACGAATCTCAGCATGCATACCAAATCTATCTAATAACTGAGGTCGTAGTTCACCTTCTTCTGGATTACCAGAACCAACAAGCACAAATCTAGAAGGATGACGAACAGATATACCTTCACGTTCAACAGTATTCCAACCTGATGCTGCAGAATCAAGCAAAATATCAACCAAATGATCATCTAAAAGGTTAACTTCATCCACATATAAAATGCCTCTATTAGCTTTTGCTAGTAAACCTGGTTCAAAAGTTTTAATACCTTCGGTTAATGCTTTTTCAATATCAATTGTACCACAAACCCTATCTTCTGTAGCACCTAAAGGCAAATCAATCATGGGCACCTTAGTAAAAACCGTATTAATACTTTTTCCTTCATAAACTTTTTGCTTTACTGCATCTGTCATTAGCTCAAAATCAGAGATATGTGAATTACAGATATCATCTTCAACTACTTCTATCTCGGGCAATAAATCAGCTATTGCTCTAATTGTCGTTGACTTACCTGTACCACGATCTCCCATAATCATGACACCACCTATTTTAGGATCAATTACGTTAAGAATTAATGCTAATTTCATTTCTTCTTGACCAACTATCGCAGTAAAAGGAAAAATTGGTCTTGTTATATCTTTTGCAATACTCACTATAATAATTACATTACTTCAATAATTTAATAAAATTAACTAATACTACATAAATAACAAATCATCAGAAAACTTTTAAAAATTTTTCTTGTATTCTTTTTTATTCATCTTAATAATATATCATCGAACTTTAGAAGAAAAAGTCAAAAAATAAGCAATAACAAAAAAGATGTAACATATTTTTTGTAAAAGCTACATCTTAAAACATTAAACAGTAGTTAAAATCATAATTAACTATTGATATAAATTTGTACCTAATTGTATTGCTAGTACAGCTGAAATCAAGGCAAATAGTAAAGCTACGAAAATTTGGCTATCAGTAATCATAATACTCCTAAATTATTAATATAATCTTTAACTATAAAATATTTTCTCTTTATTGAGTATTATACAATAAACGATATATATAAAAACGAGATAAAATAAAATATTAACAATTTTCAAATAAGATATACTGTCTCAGCTAAACACATAAGAAAGTTTTGATAATAGCACGGATTACTTCGATGCCAGTCTAATTTTGCCTAGTTTTGCCCATTCTTGCATAGATTCTATCTTAACATGATCTGTAAATGCTAAAGGTACAATATCAGCAATAGAATTAATAATATCACCATTATTAAAATCTCGCTTTTCATAAAAAGCATTATTCATAGCTTCAATAATAGACTGCTGTATTTCTGAACCAGAAAAACTTATAGTTAATTTACTCAAATGTTCAATATCATACTGTATCCATGTTAATGGTCTCACTTTCATTAAATGAATTTGAAAAATCATTTTTCTTTCTTGAAAATTAGGTAAATTTAAAAAAAATATCTCATCAAATCGACCTTTTCTTAACATCTCAGATGGTAATGATAATACATCATTAGCTGTAGCAACGACAAATACTTGCTTTTTTTTTTCAGATAACCAAGTCAATAAAGTACTCAAAACTCTATTGCTAGTTCCACTATCACTATTATTAGATAAACGATTAAATGCTTTATCTATTTCATCTATCCATAAAACACAAGGAGAGAGATCTTCAGATATTTTAATTACTTTTCTGATATTTTTTTCAGATTCACCCACAACACCACCAAAAATTTTTCCAACATCTAATCTAAACAAAGGTAGGTTCCAGTGTTGAGCTATCACTTTAGCACTTAAAGACTTACCAGTACCTTGAATACCTACTAGTAATAAACCTTTAGGCATTGGTAATCCATAACTCTGTGCCTGTTTTGAAAAAGCATTAGATCTTTTTTGTAACCATTGCTTTAAAGAAAATAAACCACCAATATCTTCGATTGTATTACTAGTAGAACAAACATTCAAAACATCAGTCTGTTGAACTAACTGTTTTTTTTCTTCATTAATTAAATGAAAAATATAAGATGTAGATTGCTGTGTAAAAACTAACTTTGCTACCAATTTTCTAATAAAATCCATTGACATTCCCCTACAAGCAAATGCCAAATTATCAAAATTTACATCATAACTTATATTAAGTACATTAAATAGACGTTGTAATTCTGCACTAATTTCTTCTATATTAGGCTTAGGAAATTCTAGTAAAGAAATATTATCCTTGAGAAGAATAGGTATATCAACCTCAGAAGCAACAATAATAATACTGAAATTAATATTCTTTAATGTTTTTGACAAATTTTTTATCTTACGAATTATACTAATATCATTAATAAATAAATGAAAATCTTTTAAAATAAAGACTTTAGCTACACTATAATCTAAAGTTTCAATAAACTCTAAAGCCGCTAAAGGATTTCTTTGAGCATACCCTAAATAATTAGGATTACTTGTATATCCATCAATAAAATCCCATGAATAAATATTGGTATTAAATTCAATTATTTTACTAATTGCATATTCTAACCTTTCTTCTTCATTTGTCACAATATAGATAAACAAATACCTTGATGATATTAATAACTTTAGTTTTTGCTCAAAACGCATATTAACTTATTATACAGTTCAATAAATAAATTCACTATTCTATATTAGAATACTTATAAATTAATTTTTTTTCTTCCTTTTTTACGTTTCCTATTTAAAATACGTCTACCACTTGGTGTTTTCGTTCTTGCTCTAAAACCAGATTTCTTGATTCTTTTACGATTACTACCGTGCAAAGTACCTTTACTCATATATAAATAAAATTTAAAATGTATAATATTATATAAGCCAATAACTAATCATAAATCATATTTTTGACCCTTTTCATAATACCATAATGATTAAGACATATTTAACTTTTTTAATACTTATTTTATGTACTGCTTGCTCAATAACAACTAATGAAATTTATAAAATTTACCAAAACTATAAGTTAATTAACTCAAGCTTTAATCACAAAGACATTTTTGAATTACTACAAATTTATATTAAACAAAACAAATGGCTTGCTTGTATTATAAAAGTAGAACAAAAACATAAAAAAGAAAAAAACTTAGCAGCAGAATACTACAATATAATAGGATATTGTTACTATTCATTAGAAATATATTATCTTGCTACTTATTATTATCAAAAAGCCCTTGAAAAAGAACCTAATAATATTATTACACTATTCAGCCTAGGTAAAATATATAAACTTACAAAAAAATATAAAAAAGCCTATAACATTTATGATCAAATTATTATGCTAGATTCTAATAATAAAATAGCAAAAAAACAAGTTAAACTATTAAATAAATATTTACAATCGGGATAGCAGGATTTGAACCTGCGACATCCTGCTCCCAAAGCAGGCGCGCTACCAAACTGCGCTATATCCCGTTTACTTAATTTAATACGAATTATATAATATAATAAATATTATGTCTACTATTATCATACAAATATTACCTTGGATACCAAAACATGCCTTTAACCCCATCTGGATCTGCAATAAAGCCTAAATTATTATAAAAACTTACAACATGAGGATCTGCAAATAATGTAATAGTACTTATATCAGCACACCTCAATTCAACTATCAATTGATTCATCAATATTTTCCCTAAACCTTTTCCTTGAAAATCTGGATGAATAACAACATCCCATATAGTAGCATGAAATACCGTATCAGATGTAGCTCGAGCAAAACCTATCAATTGTTTATAACGATCTTTTTTATAAAAAAGACATATTGTAAGAAAACTATGATCAATAGCAGCTTTTACCTTTTTTAAAGGCCTACGTACCCACCCAACTGAATCACACAACTGCTCTAATTCATATAAGTTAATATTTTTTTCTGTAGTTAAATAAACATCTACATATTTACCTTGATTTTCTAAATGTTTTACTAATACAATCTCTTTTAATGAAGAATCTGTATCTATATTATTATATTTATCAAAAACAGGATTAACTTTAAAAAATTTTTTCCAAAAAGTCATAATGATATTAGTATTTTTAAAAAATTTAAAATAAATACCTGAAATAATTATTTACAAAATAATTCAAGCAAATTTTATACTTCAAATTTTCAATAAATGTTACTATGTATATAAAAAAATGTATTTATCAGTTATTGTTTATCATATAAACAATTATTATATATTACTTCATATATAACCCTTTGTTATATTAATAATTATTGCATGAGGAATAAAAATTTAAATTATGAAACAAATATTTGCTATATTATGGATGATTACAGCCTTAACATTAACTCAACCCATTAATGCATTTGCAGAAATTTCTCATTTACAACCATGTAAAAACTCTGCCGTATTCACTAAAAGACTAAATAATAGTATTAAAAAACTTGAAAATAGAATGCAAAAATATGATCCTACAACACCCCCTGCTTTAGCAATTCAAGAACAAATTAAAAGAACACAAGTAAGATTTGATAACTATAGTAAGTCAGGTGTATTATGTGGAACAGACGGATTACCACATTTAATAGCTGATGGAAGATGGAATCATGCAGGAGAATTTATGGTTCCAGGTCTTCTATTTATATATATTACAGGTTGGATAGGATGGGTAGGACGGAAATATATTCAAGAAATTTCTACAACTAACAAACCAACTGAAAAAGAAATTATTATTGATGTACCTCTTGCAATTAAATTTTCTGTCTCTGGATTTACATGGCCACTAGCAGCAATAAAAGAATTCACAAGTGGTGAATTATTAGCTAATGATACTGATATCACTGTATCACCACGTTAGTTACATAATTATTTTATAAATACATTAATAAATAAAACTATAAATATCAATCAAATAAATTTATGAATAAAAACTTATTAACATACCTATCGACAATACCAGTAGTAGGAGCTATCTGGATTACATTTACTGCAGGTTTTGTCATTGAAATTAATCGCTTTTTTCCGGATATTTTATTCTTTTCATTCTAAAACTGAAATATAAAAAACAAGCTATATATCATAAGCTTGTTTTTTTTATTTAATTTATAAATTTTTATTAATATTAGAAATATTAATCATATGATATATTAAAAAAATAATATGAGTTTAATTAGCCAAATAATTCTAGAAGCAGATAACGAATTAAGATATCCTAGTATAGGTGAATTACAATCTATACAAAATTATTTAACAACAGGTGAACAAAGAATACAAATAAGCAGCAAATTACGGAACAAAGAAAAAGAAATTATACAAAAGGCAAGTAAGACCATTTTTCAAATTCACCCAGAATATATTGCACCAGGTGGTAATGCTGAAGGAGCACGTAAAAGATCTTTATGTTTAAGAGATTATGGATGGTATCTACGACTAATTACCTATGGTATTTTAGCTAGCGACAAAACATCTATAGAAAAAATAGGAATTATAGGCGTTAGAGAAATGTATAATTCACTAGGTGTACCGATTTTGGGTATGATAGATGCTATCGAATGTTTAAAAAAAGCAACTATAGAAACATTAAATAATGATGAAGTTAAATTAGTTTGTCCCTATTTTGACTTTATTATACAAGGAATGTCACAATAAATATCAAAGAACTAATAGTTGATTAAGCCATATCTGTAATGTTATAATTATAATATACTCGGAAAATTACATATGTAATAGCTGAAATTTGTCAGAACTGGAAAGTAGCAGCAATCAAGCTAAATTACACAGGTAAATTTTCCGGGTTTTACTATTTGATATGTCTAATTAATATCAAATATCAGTTTAATCATTCAGTTCAAAGAAAATATGTAACTGAAAAATAAAATAAAAAATGAATATTTATTATAAATATTCAATGGAAAATATTAATTCTTTATAATTCAATTGAATTTTAAAAGTAATATGGTATTATCAATTCTGCAAGGAGCAAGAATTCTTGCAACAGGCTCTGCTGTTCCAGACTTATCTATAAAAAATGAAGAACTAAGCCAAATAGTTAACACATCAAATGAATGGATAGTTAATCGTACAGGAATACAAGAAAGAAGAATATTAAGAAATAAAGAAGAATCTATTATCACGTTAGCTTCTTCAGCATCAATCAAAGCATTAAAAAATGCTTCAATGAACCCATTAGATATTGACCTAATAATACTAGCAACATCTAGCCCTAACGATCTTTTTGGAAGTGCAGCACAAATTCAAGCAAAAATTGGAGCAAATAAAGCTGTTGCCTTTGACTTAACTGCTGCATGTTCAGGCTTTGTATTAAGTATTATCACTGCAGCACAATTTATACAAAATGGTAGCTATAATAATATTCTTGTTATTGGTGCAGATGTTTTATCTAAATGGATAGACTGGTCTGACAGAAGCACATGTATTTTATTTGGCGATGGTGCAGGTGCAGTAGTTATACAATCATGTCCAAAAGAAGAAAATGGTATACTTGGTTTTCAACTCAATACAAATGGTAAAGAAGCACAACAATTATCTATACCATATAAAGAAAATTATATAGAGAGTAAACACAATGATATATTAAATATTAATCAAGGTGGATTTAAACACTTATATATGAATGGAAAAGAAGTTTATAAATTTGCTGTATCTCAGGTACCCATTAGTATCCTAAAATGCTTAAAATCACTTAATATATTACCTGAAAATATACAATGGCTTCTATTACATCAAGCCAATGAGAGAATTTTACACGCTGTAGCTAATAGATTATCCATAAAGTCAAATAAAGTCATATCCAACTTAAAGAAATATGGTAATACATCTGCTGCATCTATACCCATCGCTTTAGATGAAGCACTAAAAGATAGAAAAATTAAAAAAGACGATATCATAGTTATTTCAGGTTTTGGTGCAGGACTTACATGGGGAACAGTAGTGATACAATGGAAATGTTAATAAATAAATAAAAATATTAAACTGAATATACAAATTAGATTTAAAATATTGGTATATAGTCAATAAGGATATATATATTTAATAATAAACATAAAGAAAAACTATTAAATTATAAAAGTTTATTGATTAATAAACTAATCTTTATATTATATAAACAAGGATTTAATATGACATCATCTCTATCTAGTTTTTTAAATAGCTTAATTTTAGGTGCATTAATTGTAGTTGTACCTATTACACTAGCATTATTATTTGTAAGCCAAAAAGACAAAACATTAAGAAATTAAAATATCACTAAGGAGAACATAGAAATATAACTTTTTAATTAAAATGTCATCTCCTTAGTTTAAAAAATTCATGAAATAATCATAATATTATTCTATATAATCAATAGAAAGCAAACTATGTCCTTATCTGAATGGCTAGCTACAAAAAGAAATACATATATCAAAAACAATATAAAAAAGATATGTTCAAAAATTCCTGATGGCTTATGGATTAAATGCAACAATTGTGGCTTACTCATGTACTATAAAACATTATACAAGAATCACAAAGTTTGCCCAGAATGTCACAATCATTTTCCTACTTCTAGCTATGATCGAATTGAACAAATAATTGACACAAATACTTGGTTACCTATTAATAATAAACTTGCGTCTACAGATCCACTTGGATTTTGTGATAAAAAACTTTACGAAAATCGATTACATGACATGCAAAACAAAACAGGCTTATTAGATGCAGTACAAACTGGAATAGGAAATATATCTAATATTAGTGTAGCATTTGGTATTATGGATTTTCGTTTTATGGGTGGCAGTATGGGATCTGTAGTTGGAGAAAAACTAACAAGATTAATCGAAAAAGCAACAAAAATGCATAAACCTGTTATTATACTGTGTGCTTCCGGAGGGGCTAGAATGCAAGAAGGAATGCTAAGTTTAATGCAGATGGCAAAAATATCTTCTGCATTACAAAAGCATCAGCAAGCAGGATTAATTTATATTCCTATTTTAACTTCTCCAACAACAGGAGGAGTGACTGCTAGTTTTGCAATGCTAGGCGATATTATAATAGCAGAACCCAATGCTTTAATTGCATTTGCTGGTAGACGAGTCATTGAACAAACTATAAGAGAAGATTTGCCTAAAAACTTTCAAACTTCTGAATATCTTTTTAAACATGGTTTTATAGATCTAATTATTCCAAGAACACAATTAAAAGAAACTTTATATAAAATACTATCTTTTTACTATGGTGAATAATAATAAATATATATATAATAATATTAAGAAAACTTGATTAAAGATATTTACTTTAAAAGTAACACTACAATAAATATAATTAAATAATAAACTTTAATTACTATGTATAAACAAATAAAAAAATACATATCGTATAAGTATTTTTTTATTTGTTTATTTATTATAAATATTATTACAATCAAAACCCCAAATTATTTAGACATAATTATGCAACAACAACGTATTTGGCCATTTTTTATTTTTATCTCTTTAGTCTCTAGTATATTATGTTTGTCAGCTAATGCAATAGAACTTGATGAGACTACTAGAACTGTACAGTTAGAATCATCAGGTAAAACTATTCTGTTAACTCCAGAACAAGTTAAAAGAGGTAAAAGATTATTTAATAATTCATGTGCTCAATGTCACAATGGTGGAATTACAAAAACAAACCCAAATATTGGCCTTGAGCTTGAATCATTAAAACTAGCAACACCACCACGAGATAGTATTAATTCTTTAATTGACTACATGAAAAGTCCCACAAGTTATGATGGAGAAAGTTCTATTGCTGAATTACACCCTAGTATTAAAAGTGCAGAGATTTTTCCAAAAATGAGAAATCTAACAGATGAAGATTTATTTGCAATTGCAGGACATATATTAGTTCAACCTAAATTAGGTGGAGAAAAATGGGGAGGAGGAAAAATCTATTACTAATAAAAATATTAGTCAAAAACTACTAAAATCTTTATATAATATATACTAAAATCATATACTCCTTAGGAGAGAATTTAATAATGAAACTTTTATCTACATTATTTTTTATTTTTAACACTTTCTTTTTTTCAGCACAATGTTTAGCTGCAGATCTTGAAGCGGGTGAGCAAATTTTTACAGCTAATTGTTCTGCATGTCATGCTGGAGGAAATAATGCTATTATGCCAGAAAAAACTTTAGAAGAAAACGTATTAGAAAACAATGGCATGAAAAGCATTGAAGCTATTACTACACAAGTAAAAAATGGAAAAAATGCTATGCCTGCTTTTGGTGGACGTTTAGCAGACGAAGATATAGATAATGTTGCAAGTTATGTATTATCACAAGCTGCAAAAGGATGGTAAATGAGTTTCATCTCATTATTACTAAAGTATAATATTTATTAAAATTATAGATAGTTTAAGTAAACTATCTATTTCCTCATAATTTAACAATATAATATTCATTAATATACACAAATGAAGCAAAAAAATTATCCAGCAATGCTTTTACTAGAAGATGGCACACAATATTATGGATGGTCCTTGCTGAATTCTATTCAATCTATAGGAGAAGTCGTATTTAATACAGGTATTACGGGATATCAAGAAATTATCACAGACCCTAGTTATGCAGAACAGATTATTATATTTACATATCCAGAAATTGGCAATACTGGCATAAATGAAGAAGATAATGAAGCAAAAACAATATATATAAAAGGTATTATTGCCAAAAATATATGTCGTCAACCAAGTAATTGGAGACATCATGCAACTTTTATAGACTATTTAATACAAAACAAAATTCCACATATATTTGGAATAGATACACGTGCGTTAACAAAACATTTAAGAAATAATGGTGTTATGAATGGTTACATAACAAATCAAATATTCAGTACCCAAATCATAGAAGAAATGATTCGAACCAACTCTAAAATAACCCATAAGAAACTAGTTGATATAGTAACAACTAAAAACTTATATAAATTAAAATTTCATCAAGAAAAACCTAAGACATACTCTCATTTAAATCGAAAAATTAAAATAAACCATTATCCAATCTTTCATATTGCAGTACTTGATCTAGGTGTGAAACACAATATATTATCACGACTAATAAGTCGTGGATGTAGTATAACAATACTACCAGCCGATAGTAGCTATGATACAATTAACAAATTACAAGTTGACGGTATATTATTATCTAATGGACCTGGTGATCCATCATCTATGATTAACATTGTAAATAATATAAAAGATATTATTAATTTTTGCCATGTACCTATATTTGGTATATGTATGGGACACCAAATTCTAAGCTTAGCTCTTGGAGGCCAAACTTTTAAGTTAAAGTTTGGACACCGAGGTCTTAATCATCCAGCAGGTATGAATCAGAAAGCTGAAATTACTAGTCAAAATCACGGGTTTGCAGTTAAGTTTAATACCTCGTTAAGTAAAAAATTAGCTATTAGTCATTTTAATTTAAACGATTCTACAATAGCAGGAATTATACATAAATATAAACCAATATTTTCTGTACAGTATCACCCAGAAGCAAGTCCTGGTCCACACGACTCAGAATATTTATTTAATCATTTTATTCACTTAATAAAACAATCAAAAATCAATAAACCATTCAGAAATATTAATTAGTCCAAGCTTTATGATTAAATAAAGCAGACAAAACTTGCACACCTCGTAACTGATTAAACAAAGGCAAATGTCCAGATGGAGCATTTAAACTCCAGTTAAATTCATTAGGATAACGCAATGGTTGATTTTTAGAAGTCCAACCTATATTTTGCCATAATCTATTCCAATTACAATTATTAGCTAACCATATCTGTCTCTGTTTAGAAAAACCAAACTTTTCTCTAGAATATATTCTCCATAACAAATCTATCATTAATAAATCATCTGAGGGTATCATTGATATATCAGTAAAATATAACCAATTTCTTTGATTATCATTTAAACCTACTAAATTACATAATGTTTTATGTGTTAAACGATCTGCTTCTTGATAGTGATAATTTTGCAATAATTTTTGTAAATTTTTATAATCTAAATCAACTGATGACTTAAACTCTAACAAACCATTAGGAAAATAATTTTTTAAACCTTGCTGAATTAATTGCAAATCAGAAGAACAAAGGATCTGAAACATCATGCCATCTAAACAAGATATATTAACATTTTTAAGTATACGACGACTTATTAGTAAATCTAATAAAGCTTGCTGACCTACTATACCATAAGAAAAAATCTCTTGAATTAAAGATAATTGCTGCTTTAACAAAACACTAAGCTGTAATTGATTAATTCTTTTGTCAACTTCTAAGTTGATGTTTAGTTTTTGACTCATTTGTAAAAAATAAAAAATAGAAGATAGATATAAATATTATAATAATACTTATTTGAAAAAACTTACTAATTATTATAAATATTACTTAATATAAAACGTATACAAAATATGACAGTATTACCTAAAAAACTAACTAAAATATATAAAAAAACTTTACTTACAACAAAAACAAATTTTTCTACTTGGGGTACTATTAAATCCTGTATTTCTACTAAGAAAAATATGAATAACTGAAATTTAGAAAGTAAATAAATATCATCCCATCTAGAAACATGAATATATTTCAGAACTAAACCAGAAGAACTTAATAACCATACTTTATATCTAGAATCATAAATTGATTTAGGTTGAACAATATAAAACTGGACCATATTTTGAATTAATAAAGTATTAAGAAATAAACTAATAGACCTAATTGAAAAATAAGAAATATTAGATAAATTATTATTTCTTATAAAGTTCATAATACTAAATAAAGAATTAATTTGACTTAAAATACAATATATTATTAAATCACTAACTTGAATTAATAAATTTTCAAATAAAATATATACATAACTTATAGGAGTTTTTTCATAATCAAAAACAAAAAGATGCCCTCGCATTTCATAAGAACCATGAGTTAAATAAATCAATAAATGCTCAATAAGCAAATAATACTCATTAAAAACCATTCTTAAATAAATTGAAGGACTACAAAAAAAATCATCATAATTATACTCAAAATTAGGCATAAATCGTTTTAAAGATTTATAAATTAGGTCAAATAAAATTTTTGAACTTAATAATTTAATACTTGTAATTGTTAAATCTAATGCAATAATATCTAGAATCATTATCTCTAATTCTATCAAAACATTGGATAATAATTTTCTTTTACTATTATAATCCAATAAATCAACATACAACTTATACTTTGTATCATTCGATAAATTATAAGATATTTTTTTTCTTGTATTATGAAATAAACTTACAACCTGTTTATTTAATTCAAGACTTTGATAACGTGGCCAATATTGAATCATAACTTTAATAACATATTTTTAATTGTAATACATAAATTTATAAATATATAAAAAAACTATAGTAAAATATATAGCTTTTTATATATATTATTCATTTACAATAACAACAAATTAAGATTAAAAAAATAATTATGGGAGTCAATATAAAATCAATACATTTAATACTATAATGAATATTAAATAAATATTTAAAATTAAACAATTAACTCATATGAATAATTATTATTTTGCTATTGCAAGTAAAAAATTTTTGGTTGAAGCAGAACCTATTGAAGAAATTTTAAGAGAAAGAACAAATCATTACTTAAGTAATAAAAAAAGTATAGATTTTTGGTTTATAGATAACCCCAAATTTATTCATAAACCAGAGTTTAAAAATTTAAAAAAAATGATCAATAGTACTCCTGCTGCTATAATATCTTTAGACAAAGAATTTATCGAATGGATTAAATTAAGAATAAGTTTTGTTTTAATTGGAGAATTTAAATCAGAATCTTTATGAAAACAGAAAATTTAAAATTTCTAACTCTCAATAAAAATTTTATCTTGTGCAGGTGTTACAAATAAAGTTAGAATTTCTTGACTAAAAGTTTCAGCTGCTTTTGATTTATATCTATTAGGATTTATAATAATAGATAACATTCTTTTAATCGTTACATTTTTTATTCTCGCCCAATGTAATATACCTAACTCTAATTCTTTAGCAATTGCAGATACTGACACAAAAGCTGCACCTAGCCCAGATTGTACTGCATTTTTTATAGCTTCTATAGAATTTAATTCCATTTCTATCTTAAATCTACTACTATCTATATCATGCTGGTTTAAGACTTTATCAATTACTTTTCTAATTGTAGATTCAGTATCCAAAGCGATAAACCTTAAATGATATAAATCTTCTTTTTGTATATCAGATAATTTAGAAAATGTATGAGAAGTTGGTAAAATTAAAGCTAATTCATCTTCTGCATAAGAAGTAACTTGCAAAACATCTTTTAATTCACTCGGTACTTCTCCACCAATAACAGCTAAATCAATCTGTCCATTAGCAACACTCCATGATATAAGTCTTGTAGAATGTACTTGCAATTGAACATTGACTTGAGGATACCTTTGTCTAAATAACCCTATTAACCTTGGCATCAAATAAGTTCCTGTAGTTTGACTAGCACCAATTACAAGTGTACCCCCTTGTAAATTTTGTACATCTTCTAAAGCACGACAAGTTTCTTCACATAAAGCAAGAATTCTATTTCCATATCTAAGCAATAAATTACCAGCCTCTGTTAACTTTGCTTGCTTATTAGTTCTTTCAAATAAAGGAATTCCTAACTGTTTTTCTAAATTTTGGATCTGTAAACTAATAGCAGGTTGAGATACATACAAGCTATCAGCTGCACGTTTAAAACTACCTTCTTTAATAATAGCTTTTAAAATTCTTAATTGATCCAAATTAAATGGCAAATCTTGCATATTTAAAAATAAATTAGTAAAAAAATATAAAATTTACATAAATATTATATAACTATTATAATTAATATAACACTTCCATCTTAATCTTAAATTAAAATGTATAATTTATTATACATTAATATAAAATATCAATATAACATTATCTAAAAAATCACATTACTGATTTAACTATTTACAAATTTTAGGAAAAAATATATGGACGTACGATTAATTATAGTATTAACTCCAGTACTAGCAGCTGGTTCTTGGGCACTATATAATATTGGTAGAGTAGCAATACAACAATTTCGGAGTATGTAATTTTACAAATATAAGAAACAATAAATAATATAATCAACATCAATGAAGGGATACAAAAATATATAATATCTTGTATTCCATAATAATATGAAGACTTTATAATAAAAAATTCAAACTTTTTCACATAAAATAACATTATGGCTGTTCCTAAAAAACGAACTTCAAAATCAAAATCAAAATCGAGAAAAGCAAATTGGAAACATAAAGCTTATTTTCAAAGCCAAAAAGCCCTTTCTCTTGCTAAATCACTACTTATAGGTAAAAATACTAGCTTTATTTATATCGAGAATAATAATATTAATGATAATAATATATAAAATAAAAAAACAATCAACGCATTTTTATTATTAGTAAAAAACAAGATGGAAATCATAAATTTAACTCGCAATCAACCATCTATTCTAAATATAAAAACAAGTTTTATTTTAAATTTTCAATATTCAAAAGACATTTGGCTATTAAACTGTAGTCAAGGGTGTCAACATTTAATGGAGCAAAGAAATTTAAAAATTAATCAAATTTCTAACATTATTCTTACAGAAAACAATATTGATAATATATCTGGATTATTAGGACTCCTATCCAGTTTAAGCCTCATTAATAGAAAAAAACAAATAAATATATATGTATCTCAAGGAATAGAAAAATATATTATTCTAGGTAAAAGATATGCTAAAACCAATTTTCGTTATTGCATATATATATATATATTACAAACTGGTTTAATAATCAAAAATCAAGATTACCAAATTTATACCTTCAACAATAAATTAAATTTTGAATTTTTACTAACTACAAAAAACAAATATGGTAAATTCAAAATATATAAAGCCGAAAAATTTCGATTTCCTGTAGGTCCGACATATGGAAAACTAAAAAATGGCTGCAGTTTTTTATTACCTGATGGAGTTATTATAGATGGATACAAGTTTACAGCACTTCATAAATCAGGAACCCCCAAAAGCATATTAAGCAATAAATATCATAATAGAAATAATATTGAAATTAGCCGTAAATCACAAATAATAGAACACAAATTTATAGTATAATTGTGAATAAAGAAATCAAATATAACATATATCTAACTTTTTAATATTTTTTACAAAATTCAATATGAACTACGCCATTATTGAAGCAAGCGGCAAACAATTATGGATTGAAGAAGGAAAATTTTATGATCTAAATTATATTCCAGGTGAACCAGGAGATTTAATAAAATTACATAAAATACTATTAGTTAATAATAAAAACAATATATACATAGGACATCCTTGCGTTACATCCATTACTATAAAAGCAAAAATTTTAAGACACATGAAAGGGAAAAAATTAACCGTTTTCAAAATCAAACCCAAAAAAAACAATAAATCAAAACAAGGTCATAGACAAAAACTGACAAGACTATTAATAGAAAAAATTTCAACATAAAAAAGAATAAGTAAAAAACGATGGCACACAAAAAAGGTAGCGGAAGCACTAAAAATGGACGAGATTCAAACTCAAAGCGATTAGGAGTAAAAAAGTATGGAGGAGAAAGTATTAGAAAAGGATCTATAATTATTAGGCAAAGAGGAAGCAAATTTAAACCAGGAAAAAATGTCAAAATGGGTAAAGATTATACTATATTTGCAACTAGTGATGGTATAGTTAATTTTCAAACTACTCAAAAAAAAGTACACGTAATTAGTGCTAAATAAAAAAATCATAGATCTATACTATGACAAAAAATTTATAAATATATAAAAATGAAGCTTTATGCAAATTTATTTTTTCTATAAATCTTAGAAGCTATATTTAAAAAATGGTAAAAAAAATAGTAATTTCACGTTTTAATAATATAGCAGCTATTTTACAAAATAATAAAATACAACAAATTATTCCTATAAATAAAACGTACCAAGTTAATGATATCTATATAGGTATTGTTCAAAAGATTTTTTCCAGTATAAATGCCGCTTTTATCAAAATAAGTAATCATGGAAAAAGCGGCTTCATACATATAAGTGATATCAAACACTTAAAAAAAAATAGGTACATCAACCATATTAATGATATACTTTCAATTAATCAAATAATTTTAGTTCAAATAATCAAAGAACCTACTATAAATAAAGGACCTAGATTAACAACAAACATTAATTTATCTGGAAAATATACTGTATTAATGCCTTTCTGTAATACAATATGTATTTCACACAAAATATATGATCATAATGAACGTATACATTTACATTCATTAGCTATTCTTCTTAAACCATCTATGATGGGAATATTAATAAGATCTTCAGCAGAAGGAAAAACAACTAAAGCAATCATAGATGATTTAAACTGCTTAAAAAAACAATGGTATTCCATAGAAAAAATTGCTGTATGTTCACCTTGTCCTAATTTAATTTATAAAGAAAAAGATTTAATTCAAAAAATTATTAGAGATTACTATAATTCTAACATTCATAATATTATTATAGATTCAGAATATGGACTACAACAGATAAAACATTACATAAAAAAATGGAACTGTGCGAAAAACACACGAATTCAAGTATACAAAAAACCCGAATGCATGTTAGAACACTTTGACATAACAAAAAATATATCAAAAGCATTAAAGTCTAAAGTAAAACTTTATTCAGGAGGTCACTTAATAATAGAAAGTAATGAGGCTTTAACTGTCATAGATGTAAATTCTGGATCTTTTAACAAATCTGATAATTCTAAAGAAGCTATTTTAAGAACAAACTTTTATGCGGCTATTGAGATTGCATACCAATTAAAAATACGTAATATTAATGGAGTAATTATCGTAGATTTTATTGACATGTTATCACAACAAGATCAATTACAACTACTTGAACATTTTACAAAATTACTTCAATTAGACTATGCAAAACCACAGATTGTACAACTATCTGAATTAGGATTAGTAGAGTTAACAAGAAGACGAAGAAGACAAAGTTTACAAGAGTTATTTAATAGCGAAAACAATATATATTTAAAAATATTTCAAAATTATAAGTATAATCAAAATGGAATAAATACAAATATATCTAAATATTTGCTTCACAAAAATATTAAATCTTTATTTTTTAATAAAAAATTTAGAAAACGAATAATAATAAATTATAAAAATAAAAATTGTCAACATAATGTATTTGCCAAAGATTTTATCTATTTAAACAAAAAAAACACTATACATTTATTGAACCCTAAAAAAAATTATATAATTCCTTTTATTATTTATTCACATACTTTAAATAAAAAGTAAGAAACCATAAAGTATATATTGTGATATATACTTTATGGTTTTTATATTTACATTATAGTATCAGCATTATTTTCTTATATACAGTACTTAACAACTACCCATTTACAGATGGAGCAACTAATGCAACAGGTAAAGATTGACCTGAAGCCAAGTCTAACGGGAAGTTATGAGCATTACGCTCATGCATTACTTCCATACCTAAGTTAGCTCTGTTAAGAATATCAGCCCAAGTATTAATTACACGACCTTGACTATCAACAACAGACTGGTTAAAGTTAAAACCATTTAAGTTGAAAGCCATTGTGCTAACAGACATAGCTGTGAACCAAATACCTACTACAGGCCATAAACCTAAGAAAAAGTGTAAAGCACGAGAGTTATTGAAACTAGCATATTGGAAAATTAAACGTCCAAAGTAACCATGAGCTGCAACAATATTATAAGTTTCTTCTTCTTGACCAAACTTATATCCATTGTTAGCAGATTCATTTTCAGTTGTTTCACGAATTAAACTAGAAGTTACTAGAGAGCCATGCATTGCACTAAATAAAGAACCACCAAATACACCCGCAACACCTAGTTGGTGGAAAGGATGCATTAAAATGTTATGTTCTGCTTGGAATACAAGCATAAAGTTGAATGTACCAGAGATACCTAAAGGCATACCATCAGAGAAGCTTCCTTGACCAATAGGGTAAACAAGAAATACTGCTGCTGCTGCCGCTACAGGTGCTGTAAAAGCAACTGAAATCCAAGGACGCATACCAAGACGATAGCTTAATTCCCATTCACGACCAATGTAACAAGATACACCTAATAAAAAGTGTAGTACAATTAATTGATATGGACCACCGTTATATAGCCACTCATCTAAAGAAGCAGCTTCCCAAATAGGATAGAAATGTATACCAATTGCTGCAGAACTAGGGATAACTGCACCAGAAATAATATTATTTCCATATAACAAAGAACCAGCAACTGGTTCACGGATACCATCAATATCAACCGGAGGTGCAGCAACGAATGCAATGATGAATACAGATGTAGCTGTTAATAATGTAGGAATCATTAGAACACCGAACCAACCGATATATAAACGGTTTTCAGTGCTAGTGATCCAAGTACAAAAACGTTCCCACAGGCTTGCGCTTTCGCGTCTTTCTAAAGTAGCAGTCATAATAATAAAAATTGTGTTTAGGATAAATGAGGATACTTCCCAAGTTTACAATACTTGTTAACTATATTATTACAGAAATGTCTCAACCTTGTAAAGATATAAATTTTTAGAAGAATTATAGTTCAGTAAGTCTATTACAAACAATAAACTTTTAACTTGACCTTTCATATGATATCAATAAAACTATAATATAATTAGAATAAAAATACATCATAAAGATACTTTTATTCTAAAATGTAAAACAATAAATAATTTATTTAAAATCAGATTAATCAAATGTCACACTTAAGTCGTATTAAAACATCTATTACTAATAAAGAAATATTAAAGAAAACATTAAAAGATTTAAATTTCGTTTGCATAGATAAAAAAATAAACAATAAAAATGATTACATTATTAATTCGAAAAATCTTATAATTCAGCAAAATGGTAAAGATTTATTTGCTTTTTCTTGGAATGGAAAAGAATATTCACTATTAGCGGATTTACAATTATGGAACATGAATATACCATATACAAAGTTACTAGAAAAAATCATCCAACAATATTCTTATAATACTATCCTTAAAGAAAGTGCCAAGTATGGGTTCGAAAATATCAATAGAAAAACTCTTGAAGATGGATCTATACAACTAGTAATTCAAAGATGGCGTTCATAATATATATATTAATGATCTAACATAAATTTGATGCAGACGGAGAGACTCGAACTCTCACGAGAAACTCTCACTAGAACCTAAATCTAGCGTGTCTACCAATTCCACCACGTCTGCGTATTCATTCGTAAATTTTATTATATCAAATAATATCAAAAAATTTTATTAAACACAAGTAGCTCGTTGACTATATATAAATATATAAGACTTGTCAGAATATATATTTTTTGTTATTATGATATCTATGCATCATATAAAAGTCCTCAGTAGCTCAGTGGTAGAGCGATCGGCTGTTAACCGATTGGTCGTAGGTTCAAATCCTTCCTGGGGAGATTATAAATAACTATTAAAAATCAAACTATAAGAATGGATAGCATTATTAATTTTTTAAACATACAATCATATTATCTACAACAAAAGATATACATATTATTCTATTCCAAATTAAATTATTCTTATGTATACACTTGCACACTATCATTAATAGGTGGTATTTTAACCTTTTTTAATCCTTGTTTAATATCTATACTACCCATTAGCTTATCATCTATTAAAAATATACAACACAAAAACTATCAGAATAATTTCATCTATGGATTTATAAGCAGTAATCTCATTATTATCACAACAATTACTATATTCACTCAATTCTATAATAAAGTTTCTATTTACATACCTATATTTTCATCTGCATTAACAATATGTATTGGGCTTAATTTATTACAGTTACTACAAATAGATTTTTCTGTTTTAAATACATTTTTAAAAATGAAAAAAGATGATAACTATTATTTTATAACTTGGATTACCGGTTTTACTATCGGCATTAATTCATCAACATGTAGCACTCCAATACTAACAACTATTATAATATGGCTCAATTACTCTTCTGATATATTAAGAGGTATATCATATATTATATTTTATCTAATAGGATACACTTTACCTGTTTTTTTTTCGTAAAATTTATGTCACAATATAAAACAACAATTATAACTAATTATACTTGGAATTATTTTTTACCAACTATAGGATCTATATTAATTGCTTTAGGTTGCTTTAATTTCTTAGAAAATATATTTCAACTATAGCAATTTAATAATATTAAATATAAATTATGATATGAAGTATTTACAATATAAAACTTTAAAATGGAAAATCATTAAACAATTAAGTAACTTAAATTTTTCTATTACACTACTGCTCACTATATGCGGAATTAGTATATTAGGCACAATTATTGAACAAGATAAAAACATTGCATATTATGAATCTACTTATCCTATTAAATCTTTTATAAGCTATTTTATTAACTGGAAAAATATTTTATACTTTGGACTAGACCATGTATATACAACTTGGTGGTTCATATTACTTATATTTTTATTTTTTTGTAGTTTAATTATTTGTACATTTTCACAACAACTACCAAGCTTACGAAATTCACGTCACTGGAAATTTATGCCTTATAGTTATGACAAAAATACTGTTATTAGTTACCTACCCATAAAATCATTCATTAACATAATTTACAGCCTCAACTATCATAACTATTATGTTTTCCAACGTAGTAGTAAAATTTATGGATATAAAGGTTTAATTGGAAGATTAGCTCCTATATTTGTTCATATTAGTATCATTATCACTCTTACAGGTAATATATTAGGACTTTTTACTGGCTTCACAAGTCAAGAAATAATACCAAAAGGAGAAATATTTCATATCCAAAATTTTATAAAATCAGGTAAATACAGTCATTTACCATATAATCTTTTAGGAAAAATAGATGATTTTTTCATAGAATACAATGAAGACTCATCTGTTAAACAATTTTATTCATTAATATCATTATTAAACAATAAAAACGAAAACCTAATACAACAAAAAATTTATGTAAACTCACCACTAAAATTTCATGGATTAACATTCTATCAAACATCATGGAATCTAGAAGGTTTAAAAATTCAACTAGATCATCAATTAGTACAACAAAAACTACAAGAAATAAAAATAAATAACATAAGAACATGGGTATATAATTTTAATTTCATAAATCATAAATCATTATTTTTTTTAATTAATGGACTAAACAACAAAATATATATATACAATTCATCTGGTAAATTATTGCAAAACATTACCATCAATGAAACATTTACAATAAACAATCATAAAATTACCATCAAAGAAATTATACCTAGTACAGGAATACAAATTAAAACAGATCCTGGAATTTATATAGTATATTTAGGCTTTTCAATACTAATAATAAGTATTGCCACAAGTTATTTATCTTACTCTCAAGTCTGGATTAATAGTAAAAAAAACACAATTAACTTAAGAGGAATTACAAATAGAGGACAATTAACATTTGAAGAAGAATTAACTAAAGTTGAAAAATATTATATAAAAATAACAATTTAAGTAAATGATTTTTTATTGATATAAAAAATTTTCAATGATTTTACGTCCTTGGTGAGTCCATAAACTTTCTGGGTGAAATTGTATACCTCTTAATGAATTATATTGTTTATGACGACAAGCCATAATATTACCATCTTCCGTCCACGCAGTAATTTCAAGTTCACTAGGAAAATGATTATTATCAATAATTAAACTGTGATAACGAGTTGCTAAAAATGGACTTGGTAAATTTTCAAATATATCATTTTGATTATGAAAAATTTTACTGATTTTACCATGCATAGGTTCATTTAATTGAATTATATTACCTCCATAAACATAACCAATACTTTGATGACCTAAACAAACTCCCAAAATAGGAATTTTATGTGCGTAATAATAAATCAAATTCAGTAATATACCACCTACATTAGATGGACTACCTGGACCAGGAGACAAAATAATATGGCTGGGATTTAAGAAAGCAATATCTTTTAAAGATAATTCATCATTTCTAATAACGGTGATTTCAAAACCCAATTCACCAACATATTGAACCAAATTTTGAGTAAAACTATCATAATTATCTATAATTAAAATCATATAATTTTCTATTCATTTAAAATTAATAAAACAAATTAACTATTTAATATACCAAATACAGGAGAACTAGAATTTGCAGTTATACTTTTTTGCATTCTTCCTGCAAGATATGCCATTCTACCCGACATTATACTATGTTTCATAGCTTCTGCCATTAATTGAGGTTTAGATGATTTAGCAATAGCAGTATTTAATAAAACTCCTGATGCACCTAACTCCATAACATGACAAGCTTCACTAGGTGTACCAATACCTGCATCAACAATTACAGGAATATTTGAATTCTCAATAATAATTTGAATATTTAATTTGTTTTGCAAACCATTTCCTGAACCAATAGGTGAAGCTAAAGGCATAACTGTAGCACATCCTATATTCTCCAATTGCTTTGACAACAAAGGATCTGCATTAATATAAGGCATGACTGTAAAATTCTTTTGAACTAAATACTCAGCAGCTTTTAAAGTACCAATAGGATCTGGCAATAAATATTTAGCATCTGGTATAACCTCTAATTTAATAAAATTATTATTCCATTGACCTAAACGTTTTGCTATTTCTTGACCTAAAAAGGCTACACGTATAGCTTCCTCAGCTGTTTTACATCCTGCAGTATTCGGTAGAAGCCATAACTTTTTCCAATTAAGACCGTCAATCAAATTGCTTTGACCCATTATTTTTGCTCTTTGAGCTCTTCGTATTGCAACTGTAACAATAGAAGTCTCACTTATAGCAATGCTTTCTTGGGCTTCTTTTAAATTTTTATACTTACCTGTACCAAGCATTAAACATGAAGAAAAAGTTTTTTCATTAATAACCAATGACATAATTTAAAAAAGATAAAATAATTTTATATTAATAACTTAAGATGTTCAAAAAAAATTTGAAAATCCATATGATTCTATTGTAAAATCAAATTAAGTTTTATACAAATAAACTGATAAAAATATTTCACGTTTATTAAACCAAAATTCAAAAAATGCAATATTTAAATATAAAATAATAAGTTAAAGTTAATTTATTTCAACATTCATTACATTTATATCACTATGGCCACTCAATTGCCTATATGGATTATAATTATAATCAGTACTTTGCTAAGTAGTATAATTGCTATAATATTATATCAACTTTATATTTACTTTAAAAAATACAATAACAATTTTAATAAAACAAGTATTACAATTGTAGATAGAGCAAGCTCTATACTTCCTTATTGGCTGCCTCTTCTAGAAGGACTACAAAACTTTGGACAACAAATATTACCAGACTATCCTTTTAGTTTAATGAGTATATATAAAAAAACTCTTATGCCAATTGTAATATTTTACGTTACACATCCAGCATTAGCATTTATAGTATTCTTTATATTATATTATCTATTTGTAAGAGCAAAAAGCCCAATACCTGATAGACCTTTTATTAGATTTAATGTTTTACAATCAATTTTACTATTTCTAATAAACTCTTTATTAGGTGCTACTTTTAGAGCCTTGCCAATTGAATTTCGTATGAGCTTATATGGTTTTATGTTATGCAATACATTATTTTGGTTTGTTTTATCAACTATTACATACGCTGTCACAAAATCCATTGAAGGCAAATATGCAAAAATACCTGTTATATCACAAGCTGTAAGAATACAAATAGATAATAGACTATAATATAAAAATTTCAATAACAAATTATGATTAAATTAAATAACTACGAGACAATATATATTTTAAGACCAGATATTACAGAAGATAAAAATTTAAATTTAGTAAATACATATAAAGTACTAATAAGTAATTTAGGTGGCCAAAATATCTTAATTCAGCACAGAGGTAGACGACATTTAAGCTATAATATTAAACAATATTATGATGGCATATATGTACAAATGAATTATCAAGGAAATGGTCAGTTAGTAAATCATTTAGAAAAATCTTTAAGGTTAAATAATAACATAATTAGATATTTAACAACAATTAATTAGCCACGATATAATGACTGATTTAAAAATATAACAAGACAAATAAAAACTTCATACTAATAATTATAAAATAATTTTCTAACTTCTATACTCAATTCTGCTCAAAATATGTATCATGACATGATTTCAATACACAGTCCTAAGCATAATTATTAACAACCAAGCTAAATATAGTGAATTTTTAGACAATCTAAATCAAGTATTAATTGATTTAGGAGTTCATCCACTAGCAACAGTAGTAATAAATGATAAAGCTAACTAAATATTTTTTTGATCTTTAAAAATATAAAAGTCAACAACCTAACTTCAGAAATATTAACTGATTTTAAACCAAATAAATAAAATGTATCAATAAATTTTTAGCCAATAGTCAACATAATAAATTATTATACTATAACTATGTATTAGCAAATCAAAATAAAATAAAAGAATTATACCCATCAGTATTTATCATTTCTAACAACAATAACATATTTAAACCAAAATACATAATAGAATAAAGCGTTTAATAATATTTATCAAGGACAAATAATCAAAAAATAGCAAAGCTATAATAATAGAATGCTTTTTATGAAGTAGACACTAAACAAAAGCCTTCCAGAAAATAACAATCATTTGAATTCTTAAATAATTTTGGGAATTTTTTAATAACTTATTATCATACAACTCTTTATCTTAAGAATAAAAAGTATAAAATCGCATTGAGTCTTGATACTGAGCTACTTTTCCAAAAGGCTTCCCTATCAGTATTATTGCCGCTGTAGTGTTTAACAACCAAGTTCGAGATGGATTGGAGTGGTTCCACTACGCTATAAGTATCAAGACATAATTTTGCTATTATAAAGTATAAATTTAAAAAGTTTACGATCTATTAGTACGTCTCAGCTGAATACATTACTATACTTACACTTAACGCCTATCAAACAGTTAATCTTACTGTGATCTTAAAGAGTACTCATCTTGAGGTATGCTTCCCACTTAGATGCTTTCAGCGGTTATCTTTACCACACTTGGCTACCCAGCGTTTACTGTTGGCACAATAACTGGTACACCAGAGGTGTGTCTCTCCCGGTCCTCTCGTACTAAGGAGAGAGCCTCTCAATACTCTAACGCCTGCACCGGATATGGACCGAACTGTCTCACGACGTTCTGAACCCAGCTCGCGTACCGCTTTCATGGGCGAACAGCCCAACCCTTGGGACGTACTACCGCCCCAGGATGCGATGAGCCGACATCGAGGTGCCAAACCTCCCCGTCGATGTGAACTCTTGGGGGAGATCAGCCTGTTATCCCTAGAGTAACTTTTATCCGTTGAGCGACAGCCTTTCCACTCAGAACTGTCGGATCACTAAGACCGACTTTCGTCTCTGCTCGACTTGTAAGTCTTGCAGTCAAGCTTCTTTATGCCTTTATACTCTAAGACTGATTTCCGACCAGTCTGAAGAAACCTTTGTACGCCTCCGTTACTTTTTAGGAGGCGACCGCCCCAGTCAAACTGCCCACCTGAAACTGTTCTTTGGCCGGCTAACGGCTTTCAAAGTTAGAATCCTAGCATATTTAGAGTGGTATCTCACTGTTGGCTCCTATATATCCGCAAATATATGATCTTTGCCTCCCACCTATACTGCACAAAATATACCCAAATTCAATTCCAAGCTACAGTAAAGCTTCATAGGGTCTTTCTGTCCAGGTGCAGGTAGTCCGCATCTTCACAGACAATTCTATTTCGCCGAGTCTCTCTCCGAGACAGTACCCAAATCGTTACGCCTTTCGTGCGGGTCGGAACTTACCCGACAAGGAATTTCGCTACCTTAGGACCGTTATAGTTACGGCCGCCGTTCACCGGGGCTTCAGTCGCTAGCTTTGTTTAACACTAACCAACTTCTTTAACCTTCCGGCACTGGGCAGGCGTCAGCCTCCATACATTATCTTACGACTTCGCGGAGACCTGTGTTTTTGATAAACAGTCGCTTGGGCCTAGTTATTGCAACCCTACAAGGGCACCCCTTCTTCCGAAGTTACGGGGCTATTTTGCCGAGTTCCTTAGAGAGAGTTATCTCGCGCCCCTTAGTATACTCTACTCACCTACCTGTGTCGGTTTAAGGTACAGGTATTTGTTATTTAAGATATTTCGAGCTTTTCTAGGAAGTATGACGTCAATCACTTTAGTACCGTAGTACTTTGTATTCATTTTTTAGCTCAAGATGTTTTCACCATCTATCTTCACCTTCAAAAATTTAAACCGGTAACCAAAATCCGGCTGATTTAGCCTTCTCCGTCCCTCGATATCAATAACAAATAGTACAGGAATATTAACCTGTTATCCATCGACTACGCTTTTCAGCCTCACCTTAGGCCCTGACTAACCCTTCGCGGACGAACCTTCCAAAGGAAACCTTAGGTTTTCGGGGCATTGGATTCTCACCAATGTTTTCGCTACTCAAGCCGACATTCTCACTTCTGCTTCGTCCACATTCGTTTACACTAATGCTTCAATCTAAAACAGAACGCTCCCCTACCGATGTAAACATCCCACAGTTTCGGCAAATAGCTTAGCCCCATTTATTTTCGGCGCAGGACCACTAGACCAGTGAGCTATTACGCACTCTTTAAAGGATTGCTGCTTCTAAGCAAACCTCCTGGTTGTTTTTGCATTCCTACTTCCTTTATCACTTAGCTATTATTTAGGGGCCTTAACTGGTGGTCTGGGCTGTTTCCCTTTTGACAATGAAGCTTATCCCCCACTGTCTCACTGATTGACTACACACTTAGTATTCAGAGTTTGCCTCGATTTGGTACAGCTTTCGCAGCCCGCACCGAAACAGTGCTTTACCCCTAAGATTAAGCATCAATCGCTGCGCCAAAACGCATTTCGGGGAGAACCAGCTAGCTCCGGATTCGATTGGCATTTCACCCCTAATCACAGCTCGTCCGCTGATTTTTCAACATCAGTCGGTTCGGACCTCCACTTAGTGTTACCTAAGCTTCACCCTGGCCATGACTAGATCATCCGGGTTCGGGTCTACAAACAGTGACAAACGCTCTATTAAAGCTCGCTTTCACTGTGGCTTCGATATTCTTTATCTTAACCTGCCACTGCCTGTAAGTCGCCGGCTCATTCTTCAACATGCACGAAGTCAAACGTTAAGTCGTTCTCCTACTGCTTGTAAGCTTACGGTTTCATGTTCTATTTCACTTCCCTTCCGGGGTTCTTTTCACCTTTCCCTCACGGTACTGTTTCGCTATCGGTTATCTAGGAATATTTAGCCTTACGAGGTGGTCCTCGCTGATTCACACGGAGTTTCACGTGCTCCATGCTACTTGGGATACAAATACAGACTATTTAGTTTTCGGCTACAGGATTATCACCTTCTGTGATACAACATTCCAGCTGTTTCACCTAACTTTTTTTGTCTTAAATTATTTGTCCCACAACCCCACTAAAACTTATTAAAGTGGTTTAGGCTGTTCCCTTTTCGCTCGCCGCTACTGAGGGAATCGCTTTTGCTTTCTTTTCCTCTAGTTACTAAGATGTTTCAGTTCGCTAGGTTTGCTCTTGCCTACTTATTAATTCAGTAGGTAGTATTAGAGAGTTTCCTCATTCGGGTACCTCCGGATCATAGCTTACTTCCAGCTTCCCGAAGCATTTCGTCGGTAGTCACGCCCTTCATCGCTTCTAGATACCAAGGTATCCACCGTAAGCTCTTAAATTACTTTTTATTTTTATTAACTAAATAATAGCAATAAACATGAAGTTTAACTTCATTACCTGGAGATAAGCGGATTCGAACCGCTGACATCTGCCTTGCAAAAGCAGCGCTCTACCAACTGAGCTATACCCCCTCTGTTTATTTACTTGGGCTATACTGGATTTGAACCAGTGACCTCACCCTTATCAGGGGTGCGCTCTAACCAACTGAGCTAATAGCCCTTATATATACAGTAGAACGATCTAGGATAAAATTTATCTTTTTCCTTTTTTATTATATCCCTATAATAAGGAGGTGATCCAGCCGCACCTTCCAGTACGGCTACCTTGTTACGACTTCACCCCAGTCACTAGCCCTACCTTAGGCGCCTCCATCCAAAAAAGGTTAAGATAACGACTTTGGGTATGGCCAACTTCCATGGTGTGACGGGCGGTGTGTACAAGGCCCGGGAACGGATTCACCGCCGTGTAGCTGACCGGCGATTACTAGCGATTCCACCTTCATGCAGGCGAGTTACAGCCTGCAATCCGAACTTAGATTACGTTTATGAGATTAGCTTACTTTCACAAGCTTGCGACTCTTTGTCATAACCATTGTAGCACGTGTGTAGCCCAGGACGTAAGGGGCATGCTGACTTGACGTCGTCCTTACCTTCCTCCGGTTTGTCACCGGCAGTTTTTTTAGAGTGCCCAACTAAATGATGGCAACTAAAAATAAGGGTTGCGCTCGTTGCGGGACTTAACCCAACATCTCACGACACGAGCTGACGACAGCCATGCACCACCTGTATTTACATTCCCGAAGGCACTTTTCATTTTCATGAAAACTTGTAATATGTCAAGCCCTGGTAAGGTTCTTCGCGTTGCATCGAATTAAACCACATGCTCCACCGCTTGTGCGGGCCCCCGTCAATTCCTTTGAGTTTCACTCTTGCGAGCATACTTCCCAGGCGGGATACTTAACGCGTTAGCTACGATACTGCACGGATCGATACGCGCAACATCTAGTATCCATCGTTTACAGCTAAGACTACTGGGGTATCTAATCCCATTCGCTACCTTAGCTTTCGTCTCTGAGTGTCAGTAAAGGCCAAGTAGAGCGCTTTCGCTACTGGTGTTCTTCCCAATATCTACGCATTTCACCGCTACACTGGGAATTCCCTCTACCCATACCATACTCTAGTCTAAAAGTTTCCATTGCTTATTTAAGGTTAAGCCTTAACATTTAACAACAGACTTGCTAAACCACCTACAGACGCTTTACGCCCAGTGATTCCGGATAACGCTTGCATCCCCCGTATTACCGCGGCTGCTGGCACGGAGTTAGCCGATGCTTATTCCTTAAGTACCGTCATTTTTTTCTTCCTTAAGAAAAGAGGTTTACAACCCACAGGCATTCTTCCCTCACGCGGTATTGCTCCGTCAGGCTTTCGCCCATTGCGGAAAATTCCCCACTGCTGCCTCCCGTAGAAGTCTGGACCGTGTCTCAGTTCCAGTGTGGCTGATCATCCTCTCAAACCAGCTACTGATCGTAGCCTTGGTAAGCTTTTATCTTACCAACTAGCTAATCAGGCGCGAGCTCATCTTCGGGCAGATTTCTCTTTTTCACTAAAAAGCATATGGGGTATTAGCAATCGTTTCCAATTGTTATCCCCCTCCCAAAGGCAGATTCTCACGTATTACTCACCCGTCCGCTACTAAAGCATTACACTTTCGTTCAACTTGCATGTGTTAGGCATACCGCCAGCGTTCATCCTGAGCCAGGATCAAACTCTCCGTATT